ATGTCTCAATCTGTAGAACAACGGACAAGGATTAAAAATGAACGCTACGAATCTGGCGTAATTCCATATGCTAAAATGGGATATTGGGATCCTGACTATGTAGTTAAAGATACTGACGTACTAGCTCTATTTCGTGTAACTCCACAGCCAGGAGTAGATCCAATAGAAGCTTCTGCTGCAGTTGCTGGTGAATCTTCTACCGCAACTTGGACTGTAGTTTGGACAGATTTATTAACAGCTTGTGATTTATATAGAGCTAAAGCTTACAAGGTAGATGCAGTGCCAAATTCATCTGAACAATACTTTGCTTATATTGCATATGATATTGATCTATTTGAAGAAGGTTCTATTGCTAACCTAACAGCGTCGATTATTGGTAACGTATTCGGTTTTAAAGCAGTAAAAGCTTTAAGACTAGAAGACATGCGTATTCCAGTTGCTTACCTTAAAACTTTCCAAGGTCCTGCAACAGGAGTCGTTGTAGAACGTGAACGTATGGATAAATTTGGTCGTCCATTTTTAGGTGCAACTGTAAAACCTAAATTAGGTCTATCAGGTAAAAACTATGGTAGAGTAGTATACGAAGGTCTTAAAGGTGGTTTAGATTTCCTTAAAGACGATGAAAATATTAATTCTCAACCATTCATGCGTTGGAAAGAAAGATTTCTATATTCAATGGAAGGCGTGAACCGTTCAATAGCAGCCACTGGTGAAATAAAAGGGCACTATATGAACGTTACTGCAGCTACAATGGAAGACATGTATGAAAGAGCTGAATTTGCTAAGCAATTAGGTACAGTTATTGTAATGATTGACCTTGTAATTGGTTATACAGCAATTCAGACTATGGGTGTTTGGGCTCGTAAAAATGACATGATCTTACATTTACACCGTGCAGGTAATTCAACTTACTCTCGTCAAAAGAGTCATGGTATGAATTTTAGAGTAATTTGTAAATGGATGCGCATGGCAGGTGTTGATCATATCCATGCAGGTACAGTTGTTGGTAAACTAGAAGGTGATCCTCTAATGATTAGAGGTTTCTACAATACTCTATTATTAACTCATCTAGAAGTAAATTTACCACAAGGTATTTTCTTTGAACAAGATTGGGCGTCTCTACGTAAAGTAACTCCGGTTGCTTCAGGTGGTATACATTGTGGGCAAATGCATCAATTATTAGATTATCTTGGTGACGATGTTGTACTACAATTTGGTGGAGGTACAATTGGTCATCCTGATGGAATTCAAGCAGGTGCAACAGCTAACCGTGTAGCGCTAGAATCTATAGTAATAGCACGTAATGAAGGTCGCGATTTTGTAGCAGAAGGACCTCAAATCTTACAAGATGCTGCAAAAACTTGTGGTCCTCTACAAACAGCTCTAGATTTATGGAAAGATATCAGTTTCAACTATACTTCTACAGATACGGCTGATTTTGTTGAGACTCCAACAGCGAATGTATAAACATCTTGAGTCTTGTTTTCTATTAAACTTAAACTCAAAACTGCAAAAACTTGCTTAATTATCACAAGGAGTATAGAATAGTGAGATTAACACAAGGAACTTTTTCCTTCTTACCGGACCTAACTGACGAGCAAATTACTAAGCAAATCAACTACGCAATTTCTAAAAATTGGGCAATTAATATTGAATATACAGAAGATCCACATCCAAGAAATAATTATTGGGAATTATGGGGTTTACCACTATTTGATATTAGCGATGCTGCTACAGTTATGTATGAAATTAATAGTTGCCGTAAGCAGTATTCTAGTCAGTACGTTAAAGTAAACGCTTTTGATAACACAAGAGGCACAGAAAGTTGTGTTCTTTCATTCATAATTAATAGACCGGCGTATGAACCTGGTTTTGAATTAGTGAGATCAGAAGATATTGGACGAAACCAAAAATATAGCTTCCGTAGCTATGCAACAGCTAAGCCGGAAGGATCTCGTTATTAATTACATAATAAATAACTAATCAATATATTTTATTTAGTTCAATCTATAATCTAATATTAGAGAGATTAATTTATTTAATCTCTCTTTAATAGTATTTAACTAACTATTTAATTAATAAAAGTGTTAGATTGAATAAATAAATTTATATATAAAGTATATAAAAATATGACTCAAAATTTCTCTGACGACACTCTAGTAAATTTACAAGAAGAATACGACAAAACTCAAATTCAGGAAGTAATTGATGAATTAGAGCAAGAACTAGTAGGTCTTAAACCTGTTAAAACTCGCATTAGAGAAATAGCTGCTTTGTTACTTATAGATAGACTAAGAAATAATCTAGGATTAGTATCAGGGAGTCCAGGATTACATATGTCATTTACGGGCAGTCCTGGTACTGGTAAAACGACTGTTGCTATGAAAATGGCAGATATTTTAAATCGTCTAGGATATATTCGTAGAGGCCATTTGCTTACGGTTACTAGAGATGACTTAGTAGGACAGTATATTGGTCATACAGCTCCCAAAACTAAAGAAGTTCTAAAACAAGCTATGGGTGGAGTTTTATTTATTGATGAAGCTTATTACCTTTATAAGCCAGATAATGAAAGAGACTATGGCGCAGAAGCTATAGAAATTCTATTACAGGTCATGGAAAATCAAAGAAACGACCTAGTAGTTATTTTTGCTGGCTATAAAGATAGAATGGAAAAATTTTATGAATCAAATCCTGGTTTATCATCTAGAGTAACAAATCATGTAGACTTCCCTGATTACACTTCTGAAGAATTGTTACAAATAGCAAAATTAATGTTAGAAGAACAACAATATAAATTTGCTCCAGAAGCTGATAAAGTACTACTAGAATATGCTGAAAGAAGAATGAAGCAACCACACTTTGCAAATGCTAGAAGTATTAGAAATGCTATCGATAGAGCGAGAATGCGACAAGCTAATCGAATCTTTATAAGTGGAGATAAAGTTCTGACTAAAAATGATCTTGTAACGATACAATCAGAAGACATATTAAAAAGTCGATTATTTACTAAATAAATCTATAAATCAATTAGTCTTACTTATTGACAATTAATCATTCTTTTAGATAGGATGAGTGTATTATGTACCATAAAACTTATTTTAGTTTATAATAAGGCGGTATAGCTAAGTGGTAAGGCAGAGGATTGCAAATTCTTTATCCCCAGTTCGAATCTGGGTGCCGCCTAAAAACCTAATATTAGCTAGTTTCATATTATAGTTAATCACATAAAATATGTAGAGGGGGTGTGGTGGAATGGTAGACACAACAGACTTAAAATCTGTTGATTTTTAATGATCGTGAGGGTTCAAGTCCCTCCACCCCCAATCAATCTAATCAATACATCTAAATCTTTATAAAAATCGAATATTAATATAGTCAAAAAAATAAATTATGTGTATATGTGTCAATTGTAATCATGTGCATATTTGCAATACTTATGCATTAATTAAAAAACAACATAGTAAATCTGATTTTCAAAAGACAACTAAATTTATACCTACTCAAACAATTATACACATTAATATCAAAAGTTCTTTATATAATATAAATTTTGATTGGGATTTACAAGAATGTTTATCTTTTGCAGAAAAACCAGGTCAATGGTTAACTAAAGATGAAAATAAAATTACGAACGTATAATTTGATTGCTAAGAGTTTTTCTTAAAAACTCTGTGTTGACATTAGATGATCTAATCAAAGAAATTTTACCTGTGCGTGCAATTTCAACAATTCCATATTCATTTAAAAGTTGTTCAATAGCCATCGTTTTCCCTGGATCGCCTGTTACTTCTAAGATTAAATACTCTTGAGCTATATCTACAATCTTTGCTCTGAAAATATTTGCTATATCTAGAATAGAAGCTCGATGATCCTTTGTTGCTTGTACTTTTATTAAAACTAACTCACGTTCAACACATGGTATATTAGTAATATCCTGTACATTTAAAATATTTATTAATTTATATAACTGCTTAATAAGTTGTTCAATAGTTCTATTATCACCAGGTACAATCATAGTGATTCTAGAAATACCTATCTGTTCCGCAGGTCCAACAGCTAAACTTTCTATATTAAATCCTCTTCTAGCAAATAAGCCAGCTATTCTAGATAAAACACCTGCTTCATCTTCTACAAGGACGGATAATGTATGTCTCATAAATAGTTTGTCAAAATTAATTGCCGTATTTTTAATGTTATTCTTACTTATGTAATGTTATAATAATTTTGATATATTTCCCAATATTTTTTTATAATTTACAATATATTTTATAACAAATCACTTGTGTTAGATAAATCAAAAAAAATAAAAAAGAAGAGTACTGAAAAACTTCTAATTAATGAAAATATTAAGTATCCTAAAGTACGTCTCATAGGTATTTTAGGATCTCAACTAGGTATTTATTCTTCTGGTGAAGCTTTTAATATGGCTGCTGATGAAGGATTAGACTTAGTAATGATTAGCGATAAATCAGATCCACCTGTTTGTCGTATGCTCGATTACGGTAAGTATAAATTTAACCAAGAAAAAAAAGCTAAAGAGGCTCGTAAAAAACAACATAATGCGACACTAAAAGAAGTCAAAATGCGTTACAAAATTGAAGAGCATGATTATAAAGTTCGAATTAACCAAGCCTTACGTTTTTTACAATCTGGAGATAAAGTTAAGGCAACTGTCATATTTAGAGGTAGAGAAATTCAGCACTCTAATTTAGCAATTGAACTTTTAAACAAAATGGCAGAAGATTTGAAAAATTTAGCAGAAATTCAGCAACCACCTTCTAGAGATGGAAAAAATATGATAATGATTTTGTCACCAAAAAAAATGTAACTTCATAATGAATATATTTTACTAAACAATGCTGATTATAGTATGTTTAGATATAACTAAAAAATAGAAATTTATAATATGAGTTAAGGAAACAATATGTCTCGTTATAGAGGACCCCGTTTACGTATATGCAGAAGATTGGGAGATCTACCTGGATTAACAAGAAAAAAATCTAAAAAGCAGTCGCCAGCTGGCGAGCATGGCCAACAATCACGTAAGCCATCAGAATATGCTCTAAGATTAGAAGAGAAACAAAAATTGAGGTTTAATTATGGATTAAACGAAAAACAATTTGCAAATTATATAAAAACCGCAAAAAAAGTCCAAGGATCTACAGGATTGATTCTATTGCAAATTTTAGAAATGAGATTAGACAATACAATATTTCGTCTTGGCATGTCTCCGACTATTCCTGCCGCAAGACAGTTAGTAAATCATGGGCATCTTTTGGTGAACAATAAAACTGTTTCTATTTGTAGTTATCAATGTAGGCCTGGTGATTTAATCACAATAAAAAACAAGGATGCCTCAAGATCCCTTGTAGAAAATTATTTAAACTTTCCTGGTTTAGCTAATATACCAAACCATCTAGAACTTGATAAAGAAAAACTAATAGGAAAAGTTAATGGTATTATTGAAAGAGAATGGGTCGCATTGAAACTAAATGAACTTCTTGTTGTTGAGTATTATGCAAGAAAATAGTACTCTTCAAATGCAAAAAATTACATTTTATAGTATCAATTCAATAAATCTTTAGCAATATACATTGACTACCAATTCATAGGCTGTCTACTAGTTAAAGACCACAACATTCTCTTGCCTAGTACTTTGAAATACAACAAAGTACTAGAGAATTTTTGCAACACCCGAATTTGAGATTGATTGTTGTAATACTGTTTCAAAAAATCATAAGATTCTTTAGAAGGTACAAATAGTATATTTCTATTATTGATTTTTTTATTATTTTCACATGTTTTTATAAAGTCTTCTAAATTATATACTAAAATTTTAGGGTATGAAGGTAGGATATAATCTGTATTTTCTTTCCTGAATTTTTGCCAAGCAGTTAAAGTTGTTTTATAATTCATGAATATAGCTTCATATGATATCTGACTTGTATTTTCATACAATTTATATCTATAATTTATGAGCATATTTTTTTGTGATTTTTTATTAAATGCCAATAATGGTTGAATCATATAGATAGGTTGTCCCTGAAAATAATTTTTACTATATTTTTGTTGTTTGTGAAAACTAACATGTCTATATTTTCTATATTTAAATATGAGTTCACCTAATTCTGTTAAATCAGGAATTAATCTGAAGCGTATTTTTGGCGCCGAAGTTCTTGTTAACTTATAATACAGATCAAGTTTACTAGCAAAAACATCTAAAATATTTTGTTTACTAGATGCTGTATATTTTTGTTGTATATGATATTTATATTCCATTGCATCTTCTGGATTCATGAAAAATAAGCCTTCATATAAAGGTTGATTATTCCTCGTCCACAAAAAACGATCATAATACCATCTATACAATCTGTCTAATACATTTTTATTATTAAGCATTTTTTCAGGAAACTCAGCCATAATAATTTGATTAGAACCATTAATAACAGTAAATAAAGGAAAATCATTACTTCTTATTTTATGTAAAAGAAGTGACTGCTGACTTTTAGAAGTATGAATATCTTTCACATTTAAAAAATTTTTTAGTGGATTATCAGGTAAAGAAAAATTTAATCCCTTTCGCCAAATGTATTTTACGTAGGTAGGGTTACTCTTTTCATTGGCTGAGACTTTAGAATCATCTAAGTAAACTTCTATTCTCCTAGTTGTTAAAGCTCTACTAAAATCAAGTAAAAATTTTTTATATTCATTTTGATACATAGCAACACCTGTTGACTTTAACTGATTAATATAATTATCAGATAATGGATTAGCTGCTGAAAGGAAAATTGTTTCTTGCCAATATTTATTAAGTAGCTTAGTTATAAAAGTAGGTTGTATTAGCTTTTTATTTGTAAATGTCTGTGTGGCTGTGTAATGATTCGTTATAACATTAACTGAAGGATTTACGTTTACTGTTGCAAACAATGTATTTGTTGCACTCCTATTTTTTGCTATCAGCTTACTATTTTGACTATTATAAGAATGATTGTGAATCTGAACAGCGATACTAGAAAGGTCAAGCGACCCATAATCTTTGTTAAATAAATACTGAATAAACATGGAATATAAATTAAATAATGAACTTTTATCGTGAACTAAGAATAAATACTACAGGTAGTATAAATAAAGGATATTTTACAAAAATTAGATATACTCATCTAATTCTACAATATCTTACTCAATGTAGTAAAATTAATAATGAACTACATAAATAATTGTAAGCATAAAATATCTTAAAGAATCTTCTCATAACTATTATCATAAATATATATATAAGTTCAAGTATTAGTATTAATTTATAGATGATGTAAACATGCTATATATTAACTGCGATCATTAAATTACATTTACATATGAATTAGTACACCCGTTTTTACATTATTTTTATTCTTTTTATAAACAGCTATTAATGATTAACCATAATAAACTTATATAAGTTATCAAAAAATATTTGACTAATATAAAAAATCAGTGTTGAATCTATTGATTTAATATTTTGCTTTAGAATATATTGAGTTTTAAATATTATAACTGTTATTAATCAACACACAAACTGGCACATCTTCTCTTTCATAAATCTTGTAAATAAAGAATATATACCACGCTTATGGAACTGGTGGGATTCGAACCCACGTCCATAGTAATTCAGCTTAATAAGTTGACAATTATCAAATTATTGACTAAGTCAAGAGAAAAAACAATAAATAAATTGAAACTTAGCTTAAACCATAAATTTAAGAGCATCTAGTATAGTAACCAATCAAGATACATACTAGAATTTCTACCTTGATAATCTAGAAAAAATCATATTCTCTTTTGCTTATATTAAGCTAAAGCAATTTTCCCATAGAATGGTAAAATTTGATGTTTTGCAATTGTTTTTAAGCTAGGATTATTGAAGTTTAGCTCACCTTCATTCTCTAAACCTTATATAAACTGAATTATATGTAGAAACCTGGCAGTCCCTATTAACGATTTATTAAGATAAGATTTGTGATTATATCTTTAATCTACACCTATATGTTCTTGAGCAAGGAAGGATTTGAACCTTCGACCGCCAGAATCGGAATCTGGTACTCTATCCACTGAGTTACATGCCCAAAATTATTTTATATAGCCCATATTATAATAAGAAATGCTATTTTTTCAACCTTTCTATGAGCTAATTTAATATAATACAAATCTAATTTTGCACATATAATTGATTAAATAGAATAGACAATTCTGCTTTGTATAATTCTTGTCCAATATATAAAATATGATTTATCGAAAACTTTTTCAAAAGATTATGTTTAGATAATAAAATATACATTAAATCAGCAGAAACAGCTGTAAAACAAATAGGATAAACCTTTTTATTATAGTTTTCTACACCAGATTGAATAGATTCAAATAAAAATAATAAAATAACCTTATTTTTTTGCAGCCTAATTAAACAATAAAAATTATCCATCTTTAAAAAATTATAAAAAAAATATGATACAGAAATATAAAAAATACATGTAAATATTATAATTATAATATATCTTATTTATCACCCTAATATATATTGTATACACTAAATTAAAATACATATCAATTAACTATGTGAGAATATTGCTATTCTAAATTTAAATTAGAAATGTAAAATTTGATTGATAAAAATACGAAAAATTTTAACGGAGATAATCATAATGCAAGATGCTATTACCAATATTTTAAATAAATATGACTTGACAGGAAAATACTTAGATACTCCTGCAATGAACGAACTAACAAGATATTTTGATACAGCTATTAATAGAATAAGAGTTACAAGGTTTATTAATAGTGAAGCAACAAAAATAATTAGAGAAGCAGCAGCTCGTTTATATGAGGAACAACCGGAACTTTTGAGACCAGGTGGTAACTCTTATACAACGAGAAGGTATGCAGCTTGTTTAAGAGATATCGAATATTACTTAAGGTATGCTAGCTATGCTTTAATCGCAGGTAACATTAATATTTTAAATGAAAGGGTATTAGATGGTTTAAGAGATACATATAATTCTTTGAACGTGCCTATTGCACCTACGTTAAGAAGTATTAAATTATTAGAAGAAGTCATTCAAGATGAACTTAAACAAGACAACTACGTTGATAAAAATATAATTAGTGAACCTTTTGAGCATATCATAGAAACTTTAAGTGAACAGGATATATAGTAAAATCAGGGATTCTACTAATTATATAATCCATCTTGCGGGTAATGTGAATTTTACATATGCAGAGATAAATCTATTTGCAAACAATCTAAATGTATACTTATGTCTATACTGACACAATTTATCATATTAATAAAGCATAGCCTAAAATCTCGATTAAATTACGTAAGTTTACAGCTGATCAGCCTATTTCTAGGATTTTACATAGCAACTATTATATCAACTATACCATCACAAACAGGAGAATGGGGAATAATTGCAGGAGCGATGATTGTAACTTTCAACGAAAGTCTAAGTAAAATTATATATAGTTTTAAGAATGGTAGAACAATTTTTATATATATAATAAATTGTATAAAAATTGGCATTATATATGGATTATTTGTTGATGCATTTAAATTAGGTAGTTAAACTAAAATTCAAGCCCAATTAGAAATTCATATATTATTTCTTCATAGAAGAACATATTTATCGCATTCTATATATGCTTATTGTGTGTAGATGAAAGAGCCATTTAGAAAAATATTTAATGGCTCTTGATATAAGCAACTGACTTCTTATTTGTACAAATTAGTATATATATTTTGCAAGATAAAAAATAGATTGAAATGATTTATATAGATATTGGAGAAACCTCACTAACCATATCTAAAAACAAAGCTGGATCTCCTGCTTTGGGTTTTTGTTCCTGTGGCCTAAACTTGCGTATAGGACCCGGCCATAATAATTGAGGCATACCCTGTTTAGCTAAAAATTCTTTGCCCATACGAGGAGTCTTTAAGTTAAATGGAATTTCTCCTTTACTACGTTGAGCTATTACTCTTCTTCTTTGATATGGAATTGTATTATCTCCAAAATTTTCTAGATATTCGTCACTATTCAAAAGAATATCCATGAAAAACTCCAAACCTTTTGAGCCTATAATTACAGAGAAAGCTAGTTTTTCTCTCTCATTGTAGATATCTCTACCTAAAACTCTCTGTATACACATTTCAACAAAACGATAATTATTATTTACGTTATAGTTTAAATTATAAAATGCATCAGATAAGAGTAATCCTTTTATAAAATCTTTAACTCTAATTTGATTAAACCTTAACTGTGATTCTAAAAAAGGTTCACGCGTACTGCTTAGAATCTGATGTTCACTAAAAATTTGACGGTAAGCTGCCCAAATGATTTCATCCATTTCAAGAGCTGTAGGCAAATTATCTGTTGTATATATTTTAGGCTGTTCTTCGCCAGGAAAATACTCAAAGCCATCTACTCGTTGGTTCTGAGTAGAAAATGAATAATTAAGCATTGGTATTGCCATCATAAGTCTCCAGATTTATATCTCTATTATATATAGATAACATATTAACGTATGATCCATTCATACTTATGTAAACTTTTTTGTAATACTTTTTAAGTACCTGAAAATAATTAAAAGCACTTAGGACAATTCATACAAATTATTGTTCATTCTATGAAATGGTTTCAAATATATTTTTTTACCTAATTCAAAGTTTTTTTCAATAATTCAATATTAAGCAAATTAATTGGTGCATATTAATTCATCAATATATTAGAGTATTATACTAGAATTTATACAATAGCATAAATGAAATATCGTTACATAACTATTTACTATATTCCAAATATATGAATCTTTAAGTATAAACGAAATTAGACACACTTATCTGAATAAATCAAAAAAGTAGTGAAAATCATTAAACTTCAATAATCAATTGATAAATTAATAAGTATTAAATATGGAAAATACAAATCAACTGACTCTTGAACAAGAGTTTAAATTGGCAATATACACTCAAAAAATATATCGGTTGAATAGGATAAATTCTAAGAAGCATTTAATTGCTATACTAAAACAAATGATGATTAAAGATAATATTATTAAGCATTTCATTAAAAATTCTATATTATAAATGTATAATAATAAAATTTTGAAATTAAATAATTTGATTAAATATTACATGATGTTAATATGTTATGTATTGCTAGTCACAAGTATTCTATATTATAGTTCTGATACTAATACATCAGCTTTTACAATAAGTTAATAGCTGAAACAACTAAGTCCTTTATTGAACATATTATTTATAAGGAGAGCTCAATGCTTGACGCATTTTCTAGAGTTGTAGTAAATTCAGACGCTAAAGCTGCTTATGTAGGTGGTAGTGACTTACAAGCTCTTAAAACATTTATCGCAGACGGTAACAAACGTTTGGACGCTGTTAATTCAATTGTCTCTAATGCTAGCTGTATCGTTGCAGACGCGGTATCTGGTATGATCTGCGAAAATCCTGGATTAATTGCACCAGGTGGTAATTGCTATACTAATAGACGCATGGCTGCTTGTTTACGCGATGGTGAAATCATTTTAAGATATATTTCTTATGCTCTTCTTGCAGGCGATGGTTCTGTTCTTGAAGACAGATGTTTAAATGGATTGAAAGAAACTTATATTGCTCTTGGAGTTCCAACTAACTCTTCAGTTAGATCTGTGAGCATCATGAAAGCAGCAGCAGTCGCATTTGTTAATAATACAGCTTCTCAACGTAAAATGGACACAACTAGTGGTGACTGTTCTGCACTATCTTCAGAAGTTGCTGGCTATTGCGATAGAGTTTCTGCTGCTATTAGTTAAAAATAAACTAAAAAAGCTATTAAATAATATTATTACAGAATGCTTTTAAGTCAAGTAAACTTATAAACATAATAATATTACAATAGGTATTTACAATCCACCTTAAGGAGATAAATTATGAAATCAGTTATTACTACTACAATTAGTGCTGCTGATGCAGCTGGTCGTTTTCCTTCTAGCTCTGACCTAGAATCTGTACAAGGCAATATTCAACGTGCAGGTGCTAGACTGGAAGCGGCGGAAAAACTAGCTAGTAACCATGAAGCTGTTGTTAAAGAAGCAGGTGATGCTTGTTTTGCCAAGTATTCTTATTTAAAAAACCCAGGTGAAGCAGGCGACAGCCAAGAAAAAATCAATAAATGCTATAGAGACATTGATCATTATATGCGCCTAATCAACTACTGCTTAGTAGTTGGTGGTACTGGGCCTCTAGATGAATGGGGTATTGCAGGTGCACGTGAAGTTTATCGTACTCTAAATCTACCTTCAGCTTCTTACGTAGCTGCATTTACATTTACTCGTGATAGATTATGTGTTCCTAGAGATATGTCTGCACAAGCAGGAGTTGAATATAGCGGTGCTTTAGATTATGTTATTAACTCTCTATCTTAACTTTTATTTGATAGAAACAAATTTAATTAGTTAATTAACTAAAAATCTAATTCCAGCTTGGAATTACAAACTAATAGAAAATAAATTTTGTTTTTTATTAGTTTTGTTTTTTATATATTTATTGACTCTTATTAATTATTTAATTTACAAACTCATTCTGAAGTTTATACTATTATATTAACAATAGAATAGTATTAGCTTGAATATAAAAATATACATGAATGTCTGATAAATGATTGACTAGATATATGGCTTTCCATCAATAATAAATAACGTTATATTCTGGGAAGAAAAATATGAATCACTCTCAACTTAAAAAATCAACAAATAATTACAAGATCCTATAATCATAACTCTGAAAAAATAACTTTCTATTTAATAGAATATATTTTATAAAAATGCAGCCAATTTTATCGCTAATTTGTATCAAATATCTAAAACATTAAAATTATGTTAAGAGAATTATTTGTTTTAATTACTATTCCATACTTTACTAAAAAACTTGAACCCACTATTTCCACTTAAAAAGTATTAAAATATAATATAATTATTATATATTTGAGAATCTATATGAACTGGAATTCAATTGAGAATAACTTAATCAATGTATCTTTTGCACTACTGCTAATCACATTAATTATATATTGGATAAATATTGCTTTTACTAATTTATTATTTGTTGGACAGTTAGGTCATATTTTAACCATATGTATTAATTTATGCATAAGTTGCGCCTTGCTATTAAGATGGATTAATAACGGCTATTTTCCATTAAGCAATCTATATGAATCATTGATTTTTTTAACATGGGGATTAACTGCCGTCCATTTAATCCTAGAATATAAAAATAAAAGTAAACTGATTGGAGCTATAAACATACCAGTTGCCTTATTTATCATTGCCTTCGCTAATTTATCATTATCAAAAGATATGCAAAAAGCAGCGCCTTTAGTACCTGCTCTTAGATCAAATTGGTTAATGATGCACGTAAGTATTATGATGATTAGCTATGCTACATTGATTATCGGATCGCTACTATCTATACTTTTTTTAATTATATCTAAAGGTGAAAGTATTCACCTACAGGGAAGCTCTAATGAATATAAAGTTAAAAATTTGGAGATTATATATAATAGAGAAAATACTATGAATATTAATAGTCTTCCAAATGCTAATATTGCAGTTGAAAATAATAGAATGAATTTATTACAAAGTATTGATAATTTAAGCTATAGGATTATTGGCTTGGGATTTCCATTATTAACGATCGGTATAATTGCTGGAGCTGTATGGGCTAATGAAGCATGGGGATCTTATTGGAGTTGGGATCCAAAAGAAACATGGGCGTTAATAACTTGGCTCATCTTTGCTGCTTATTTACATTCACGATTAACAAAATCATGGCAAGGCAAAAAACCTGCTATTCTAGCTTCTATTGGTTTTGTAATTGTTTGGATTTGCTATCTAGGAGTTAATTTTTTAGGAAAAGGCTTACATAACTATGGATGGGTTTTGTGAGAAAAAATAATAGTTAAATAGAAAATAAAAACTAACGCTTATCTAAAACATTGTAAGAGATGAAGAAATAGCTTATTTTGAGCTATTTCTTTTAATTTAATAGTTGCGTTTGTATTTGACTTCATAACTCAAAATAATTATTCTTAAATATTTGATTAACAGAAGATACTTCTTGAAAATTAATCGTATCATTCAGAATCTATAATTATTTCCATTATTAATAGACATAAACATTAACAAAGAAATAATTAATAACTATGTACTTAACTATTGTATAAAAAAGTTTTATACTATGTATTCAAGATAGAGCTATTAGAGAATGTAAATTCTTATCTATTTTATGGATGAATATATGCATATACATTATAATTAAAGTTATGTAAATATTTTACTGAATGTTTTGACTAAATTGGGATTAATATGAACACTAATATTTTACTAACAACACTACCCCATACATCTAATTGGTCTATACAGACAGCTATTATCATGAGTGTCTGTAATTTGATTTGCATTGGTATTGGCAGATATGCAATACAAGTTAGAGGATTAGGTCCATCTATACCTATTTTAGGATTAGAAGGATTCGGGTTACCAGAACTATTGGCAACTACGAGTCTAGGACATGCAGTAGGTGCTGGCACGATTATTGGATTAAGTACTATTGGTTTAATTTAACTAGATTTGAAATAATATTAACTAATCAAAAGCTTTATGTACTTATTTTTTTCAATAGATTAATTAGGTGCATAAAGCCACTATGCAATCAATATATTTTCAAGCTATATTTATATGTATATATAAATTCAATTTAGATAGCTAACCTTCATAAAAAGTACCCATTTGTCGAAATTTTTGATATCTCAACTCTTTTCTATCTTTACCTGATAAACTTAATAAGTTATTTAGATTTTTTGTAAGATGAGTCTTTAATATATAAGCTGCTTCTAAAGGATTTGCCTGAGAACCTCCTATCGGTTCTTGAATAATTGAATCAATTATACCCAATACTTTTAAATCAGATGATGTTATTTTTAATGCCTCAGCTGCTTCTAAGGATTGTTTACTATCTTTCCATAGAATAGCCGCACAAGCTTCTGGAGTAGCCACTGTATAAACAGCATATTCTAACATCAAAATTCTATCACCAATACCAATACCTAGAGCTCCACCAGAACCACCTTCACCTAAAATCGTACAAATTATAGGAACATCAAAAGAAAACATATCTCTTAGATTTACTGCAATTGCTTCGCCTTGCCCAAGCTTTTCCGCTTCTATACCTGCCCAAGCACCGGGAGTATCAATAAATGTCAAAATAGGAAAATTAAACCTATTTGCTTGTCGCATTAAACGTAATGCTTTACGATATCCACCCGGAGATGCCATACCAAAGTTTCTAACAACATTATCTTTTGTATCTTTTCCTCTCTGATGACCAATAAAAACAACTGTCTTACCATCTAGACAACCAATACCTCCCACTAAAGCAGGGTCATCAGCTCCTCCTCTATCTCCATGTAATTCAAGCCAATCATCCATTAAGTATGGAATATAATCTAAAGTGGTAGGTCTATCAGCTTGTCTAACTAAATTTAGCCTTTGAAGAGGTGTTAGAGATTGAAAAATTTCATGTTTTAAACTATATAATTGTTTTTTAAAACGATCTAATTCTTCTTGTACTGATAATTCATAACTATCTGACATCTTATTCAACTGTTGTATCTGATATTCTAATTCTACAACTGGTTTCAAAAAGTCTAACGATAATGTTTTTCTGTTAGTCATAATTAAATACTAAATATAATTAAAATATGTATATAATGTATTTTTATTGAGTAAAATACAATAAAAAATTACGTAGAAAATGATAAAATAAGGAGGTTGTATTAGCAATATCTTCTGATATTTCAAGACTGTTTTGTAAAAAAATATATAAGAGATTAAAAAAACGGGGATCATCAAGACGCTGAGAAATTCTTGTTGCAGCTCTTATCAAATCATCATAGTTCAAGCCTCGTTCACCATATATATAACTTAGATTACACAAAAATTCAGATTCCAAACAAAGTTCAGAAAATACATCTATGTCTCGTATATTTTCTCTAAACATTATCTTCAAAGGAAGAATATCTATTACTGCATCATTTAATAAACCTGTTTGACTTGTTTCAATGATAGCATTCTTAGGTATAAGAATATTTTTAGATTTAATATGAACTAAAACTAGTACACTATTAAAATTCATTTTAATATTTTTCACGTAACCAATATGAATACCTCTCATTAATACATTAGTACCTTCTCTCAAGCCATAAGCATTATTAAACTCTACAAACAATGAATACCCTCGTTTTTTTTTACATTTATTGAAAACCATAAAAAATTAGTAAACAATATAAAACTTAAGAAAACGACTATATTTTTTATGGTTTTCAATACATAACTTGATGTGATCTTTTTCATAAAATATAAATAAACTATATTAAGAAATTCATACTTGAATTAATGATACCTAGGTTCATAATGATTTATTCTTCTTAAAATTAAATATTATACACAACTTAGCATCTATTTAATAAAAGCAGACGTACTTTCATGTATTTTATAATTATCTGCAGCGAATTCAATAAATAAAAAAAACACCCGACTGTAAACGAAATAGATAATACAATAAATACAAAGAAAATAATAATTGATATTTTAATATACTTAGGAAGTATATAATGCTAATAAAAAACAACGATATAACTTTGTATATTATAATAACTAAATTAATAATACTACATAGCATATTAATTAGATCAATTGATATTATTATAATGCTTTATAGAAATAGATTATATTTATTTAATGTTGTTAAAAGAATTGGTTACTCAATGGTTTTACTCTATTGAAAATTAATACTTAATTTAATGCTTTCCTACAATCAACTAGATAAATATACTTTTATTTATCTAATTGATATTCTCCTATTATTTATTATGTATGTCAGAAAGGATAAAGTTGCGCTTAATAAGCTAAACCCATACTACGAGTTGTTTCAGCACCTAAATATACACGAATACTTAAAAAATCTGTTGGACAAGCTGTTTCACAACGTTTACATCCAATACAATCTTCTGTTCTAGGTGCAGAAGCAATCTGACCAGCTTTACATCCGTTCCATGGAACCATTTCTAAAACATCACATGGACATGCACGTACACATTGTGTACAACCAATACAAGTATCATATACTTTTACACTATGTGCCATAGGGATTAACTTAACCTTGATTTTTAATTAATGAACAAACTAAAACTAGCAATTATTATATTGTAAGTATTAACAATGCAGATATATTATGTCACCTATATCATTGTAATGTGATATATAATATAATTGTAACTTAAATAATGAAAACTTCATAAAAAGTTAAATGAACAAAAGTATAAAATTTATTTAACATGATAAAGCTTTATAAGACGAGTACTGGGGATTAGTAACTGCCGTTTTATCCTCTGAGGGAGGAACTATTTGCCAAAACATAGAGATATAAGATGACCAATCATCTAAAATTTTCTTTGCTTTTGAACTCTTTGTCTTGATTTCATATAACTCAAGAATATTCTTTAATTGATCTTCTCCTTCCTTAGTTATAATTCTTTGAGCTTTCACAATTTCTTTATTTATCTTAGACACTAAATCATTGTTTTCATCTAAGAAATAAGATATACCCCCTGTCATACCTGCACCTATGTTACGTCCTGCTTGACCTAGAACTACGATCAATCCTCCTGTCATATATTCGCATGAATGGTCTCCTACTCCTTCCACCACAGCTTGCGCCGAAGAGTTTCTTACAGCAAAACGCTCTCCTGCTTGACCATTAGCAAATAAATAACCGCCAGTAGCACCATACAAACATGTATTACCGATAATAACATGCTGAGAAGCATTATCATCATCCAATAAAGAAGAGATAATTATCTCTCCTCCGTTCATGCCTTTACCGACATAATCATTAGCTTCACCAACTAAACTTAAATACATACCTTTAGAAATAAAGGAACCAAAACTTTGACCTGCTGTTCCATAAAAATCTAATTGCAAATTACCACTAAACCCATGATTGCCATATTTTTTCGCAATTATACCAGAGATTCTAGAACCTACACATCTATCTGTATTTAAAATTTTGACTTTTTTCACTACATCTGAATGTGTTTGGATAGCATTGACTAAATCAGGATCATTCAATAAAATATCATCTAAGACTTTACCATTAGTGTTAACTCTATTGCGAACACCTAGATTAGCAACGTTAGAAGTATCACCTAATAAAATGTCCAAATTTAAGTTATCTGTTTTTTCTAAATTCACTTGATCATACTGTAATAAACTATTAAGACCAATAATATCCTGCAAACTTTTATAACCTAAATCTGCCAAAATTTGTCTAACTTCTTCTGCAATAAATGTGAAAAAATTCACCAAATCTGATGGAATTCCTGGATATCGATTACGTAAATCTTGGCGCTGAGTAGCTACTCCTACTGGGCAGTTATTTGTATGACAAATTCTTGCCATAACACAACCAGTAGCTATCATAGCAATGGTACCAAAACCAAACTCTTGAGCACCCATTAGAGCAGCTATTATAATATCTTGACCAGTTCTTAATCCTCCATCAACTCTCAGTACAACTCTATCTCTTAAAGAATTTTCAACAAGGATTTTATGTACTTCCGTTAACCCTAATTCCCACGGTGTTCCTGCGTGTTTAATAGAACTTAATGGAGAAGCTCCAGTACCACCATCGTGACCAGATATCTGTATAATATCTGCATTGCCTTTAGCAACACCAGCTGCTATGGTTCCTATACCTACTTCTGCAACCAGTTTAACCGATACTTGAGCTGAAGGGTTAATTTGATGTAAATCAAAAATTAATTGTGCTAAATCTTCTATAGAGTAAATATCATGATGAGGAGGAGGAGAAATCAAAGTAACGCCCGGTTTACAAGTTCTTAATTCTGCAATATAGGGACTCACCTTTTTTCCCGGCAATTGCCCCCCTTCACCAGGCTTAGCACCTTGAGCAATCTTAATTTCTAACTGCTTAGCATTCATTAAATATTCTGGTGTCACCCCGAAGCGACCAGAAGCAATTTGCTTTATAGCTGAACTAGCAATATCATTTACTTTCAAACCTTTTAAATGAGCAAATTTAGGTGATACACCAGATGAATTAACATCAGTAATGATTTGAAATCTACTTGGATCTTCGCCACCTTCACCAGAATTAGATTTACCGCCAATTCTATTCATAGCAACAGCCAAAGTTTCATGGGTTTCGCGTGATAATGCTCCTAAAGACATTCCTCCTGTACAAAACCTTTCTAAAATACGTGACACTGGCTCTACTTCACTAATAGAGATAGAAGAATTATTACTTGATATTGTTAATAGATCTCTAAGATTAGTGGGGGGACGATCATTTAGTAAAGATTTATATTTAGAATAAAGTAGATTATCTTTACCACGCACAGCTTTATGTAAAGTTTTAGACATCTCCGGATTATTAACATGATACTCAGCGCTTGGCCTATACTGTACATAACCTAAATTTGGCAATTTTTTAGGTAAATCTACTACAAAAGCTTTATTATAAGCATTTACTAGATGTGCAGCTAGCTCATTTAAATTGATCCCTGATAAAGAAGAAACTGTACCTGCGAATGCCATATCAACTAATTCTTGGCCTAGACCCAAAATTTCAAAGATTTGGGCACCATGATAACTAGACAACAAAGAAATACCCATCTTAGATAGAATCTTCAATAATCCTTTTTCAATAGCAGAACGATAATTATACTGAGATTCTTGAATTGTCAGTTTTGGTAATTTACCATTAGATACTAGTTTTTGAGTTCTTGGATTATGCCACCACTGTCTGACAGTCAAAAATGCTAAATAAGGACAAACTGCACTCGCTCCATAACCTATTAAACATGCGAAATGGTGCGTATTCCAACATTGCGCTGTATCCACAATTAATGAAACTTTATGCCTCAGTTGTTTCCTTATTAAATAATGATGTACAGCTCCTACAATTAGTAATGGAGGAATATAAGCTTCCGTATCTGTTAAATTTTCAACACGATCACTAAGAATAATAATTTCTGCACCTTGCTCTATACTAGCTACAGTTTCTTCGCATATTTGATTAATTCTTATATAAAAATTCAAATTTTTCGTATCTTGCTGAAAAAAAGTATTAATAGTCGATACATTAAAACCATAATTAGAAATATTCAACAACTCTTGCTCATTTAAGATAGGTGAATCCAGTTTAATTATTCTAGACATATTCTCTACTGGCTCTAAAATACTACCTTTAGGACCAAGATACATTGTAAGTGACATGACTAAACTTTCTCTCAAAGGATCAATAGCCGGATTAGTCACCTGAGCAAAACGCTGTTTAAAATAATCATATAGCAAATGAGGTTTACTTGATAAAACAGCTAAAGGAGTATCATCGCCCATACAAAACGTAGGTTCTTTAGCAGAACTAGCCATATGTTCTATAACTAATTCAACATCCTCATTTGTATAACCAAATGCTGTATGAAAACGAGTAATATCAGTAACATCTTTATTTAAACTATCTACATACTTTTCAGCTATAAAATTTTGTCTATATTTTTGTACCCACTTACCATAAGGAAATTTATTAGCTACTGATTGTTTAACAGTCCAATTATCTAAGACTAAATTATTAATCATATCAACACAAAATATTTGACCAGGTCCCAGCCTACCTTTACTAATACAATCCTGTGCATTGACCTCAAAAACTCCTATTTCAGAAGACAAACTAATGAATCCTTGCTTACTGATAACATATCTAGCTGGCCTCAAGCCATTTCTATCTAAAGTAGCACCTATGGTTTTTCCATCACTAAACACAATTAATGCAGGACCATCCCAAGGTTCTTGAAGACTACTGTAATATTCATAAAAATCTACTATCTCAGGAAACTTATGCAATGCAGGTTGATTTTTATATGCCTCTGGAATCAATATCATTAAAGCTTCTTGAGGACTTTTGCCTGATTGAACCAATAATTCTAAAACGGCGTCTAAATTCGCAGAATCACTATTTTCAGCATTAGTTATAGGAATCAGAGAACTGTAAGCATCATCCGTATAACTATGTTTAAATAATATTTCTTTTGATTTCATCCAATTCAAATTACCCAAAAAGGTATTTATTTCACCATTGTGTGCCATAAAACGCATTGGTTGAGCCAGAGGCCATTTAGGCATTGTATTTGTACTGAATCGCCTGTGATACATAGCAAATTTGCTTTTATATCTTGAATTATATAAATCTTTATAATATTGACCTAAAACTTCTGAACGAACCATACCTTTATATACTATGATTCTAGAAGAAAAAGAGCAAAAGTAGAACTGCTTATTCAAATTTAAATTTGTTTGAGATACAAGCTTTTCAATTTTTTTTCTAACTATATACAATGCTCTCTCTAGATAATCACCAACTAAAGATTGTGACTTAACTATACATTGCATAATAACTGGTTGATTAACTTTGGCTTGAGAACCTAATACTGTTTCATCAACAGGAACTTGTCGCCAAGATATAAGGATAAAATTATTCTCTTCTAAAACCCACTCACAAATTTTCTGTATAGCATTTATATCATGAGAAGGTAAAAAAATCATGGCTACACCAATATTTTCATTATCATTGAGCAACTCATAAGAAATTTCATTAGATAAAAGTTCCCAAGGGATTTGAGTGGTTATTCCTGCTCCATCACCAGAACTCCTATCAGCACTACAGCCTCCTCTATGTTCCATACAGTTTAAAGCATTTAGAGCGTATAGGACTATATCATGAGATTCGTTTTGATTCACACAAGTGATGAAACCAACACCACATGCATCTCGTTCTGCACTAATAGAAGGATGTCCAGAAAACTGATTTAATTTATGAGTAAAATATTTTGATGCTTGCATAGACTATTATTTGATGTTTACTAGATAAAATATATAAATCTTTAATTATGCAATTAAATTAATAGATATGTCATTCAATTTTTATATTGTATACATATAAGAATTAGTACTTCAGAATTTTACATTACTAAATTAAAAAATTGAAACATACTATTCTATTAATCAATATAAATTTCAAAACTTATGTTTAAATTTATATGTTAATATTACATAAAAAATACAATTTCATCTTTAATACAAAGAATGTAACTGCTGATATAGTATTACATATATTCCACTAAAACTTGCATAATACAATTACTTTTGAATTTCAAGCATATATTATTAGACTAGGATTGCATGCCTACTGAATTTAAATATTTAAAATTCATCATGAATCAATATAAAAAAATTGGCTCTAACCAAATCACATATAAAACAGAAGAATTATTAGAAGTAGCACAGAATCGGTATAAAGTAACTATACAAGTAGCTAATAGAGCTAAAAGAAGAAAGTACGAAGACATTGATATAGTTGATGATCCATTAATGAAACCCATTATACGTTCTATACTAGAAATGGTTGATGAAATCACACAACCTGAAATTATAGGAGATTAAAATATTTAAACAATAGTGACAGAAACGACTACTTTTAATATTTTTTAAAAATAGAATCAGAATCTATTAGTATAATAGAATATGAGATACTAATCAAGTGTTAACCTATAATAGAACCAAGATTATGTGGTCTATAAGAAAAAAATTTGATATTAGTTCTTGGACAAATCTAATAATCCTAAAAGAGGAGATATTCATATGTTGGATGCATTTGCAAAGGTTGTAGCACAAGCTGATGCTAGAGGTGAATTTTTGAGTAATACTCAACTAGATGCTTTAGCAGCAATGGTGGCAGAGGGTAATAAAAGACTTGATATAGTAAATAAAATTAATTCTAATGCTTCTGCAATTATCACTAACTCTGCACGTGCTATTTTTGCTGAACAGCCACAATTAGTACAACCAGGAGGAAATGCTTATACAAGTAGAAGAATGGCTGCTTGTCTAAGAGATATGGAAATTGTTTTACGATACGTTAGCTATGCTATGATTGCTGGTGATTCTAGTGTTTTAGATGACAGATGTCTGAACGGACTAAGAGAAACTTACCAAGCTTTAGGTACACCTGGTACATCTGTAGCAGTAGCTATTCAAAAAATGAAAGAAGCATCTATAGCTTTAGCAAATGACTTGAGTGGAGTACCTTTAGGTGACTGTAGTTCTTTAACAGCTGAGCTAGGAGCGTATTTTGATAGAGCTGCAGTTGCAGTTGTATAACTTAATTAATAATACAATTACTCAATTATAATAATCACTTGAACTAAATTTAAGATATAAAATTTTTATTATGAAAACACCTATCACAGAAGCTATAGCATCAGCAGACAGTCAAGGAAGATTCTTAAGCAATGGAGAACTACAATCTATTAATGGAAGATACCAAAGAGCCACTGCTAGTTTGGAAGCAGCAAAATCTTTAACAAATAATGCTCAGAGATTAATTACAGGCGCAGCACAAGCAGTATATACAAAATTTCCATTTGTTACACAAATGCCTGGTCCTACATATGCATCCAGTGCAATTGGTAAAGCTAAATGTGCACGTGATATTGGGTACTACTTAAGAATGACTACTTACTGCCTCGTGGTTGGCGCAACTGGACCTATGGATGAGTACTTAGTAGCCGGCTTAGAAGAAATCAACCGTAGCTTTGAATTATCACCTAGTTGGTACATAGAAGCTTTACAGTATATTAAAGGTAGTCATGGATTATCTGGCCAATCTGCAAACGAAGCAAATACATATCTAGACTATGCTATTAATACATTAAGCTAATATAATACATCACATACCAAATAAAACTAGAAATAAGATACGCCTCAAACCTTTTTCTATAACAGATAATTATTTCTAGTTTTTTACTATAAAGAGCCTAGTTGAAAATTATAATTAACCATAGCAAAACAATTAAGACATTTCTTCTTATCCTTAATTAAATTTCCAATAACAACTTACTACTAAACTATAATAAAAACTTTTTTTTAGCAAAAACAATAAATCTCTATAATTTCGATTCATAATTTATGTCACATACATCACTTCATCCAATTGTTTTAACTATACTTGATGGCTGGGGATATTCAGAAAATATAAAAGGAAATGCAATTCGATTAGCAAATACACCAACTATAGATAAGCTATGGGAAAATTATCCACATACTTTATTAAGTGCTTCAGGAATAGATGTTGGCTTACCTCTAAACCAAATGGGTAATTCAGAAGTAGGTCATACTACAATTGGAGCAGGTCGAACTATTGATCAAGATTTAGTTCGTATTAGTAAATCAATTGAAGATAAATCATTTTTTAACAATCAGATTTTACATAATATTTGCAAATCAATAGTGAATCGTAAAAGTAAACTGCATCTAATAGGCCTCTGTTCAAATGGCGGAGTACACTCGCATATTAAGCATTTATTGGCCTTGATAAAATTCACTACACAATACGAATTTGAAATTTGCTTACATTTAATTACAGATGGTCGAGATACACAACCGAATACAGCAAAAATATTTATTCAAGAAGTTATCAATAGCATCCACAAAAGAAAAAATATAAACATATGCACCATAAGTGGAAGATACTATAGTATGGACCGCGACTGTCGTTGGGCTAGAACAGAAAAAACTTACAAACTTTTGACAGGAAATAAAATAGATCTCAGACATAATCCTTTAAAAGTTATAGATGAATACTATAAACAAAATATCTCAGATGAATTTATTACGCCTACTAGAATACATGAAGGCATGATATCGGATAATGACGGAATTATATTCTTCAACTTCAGATCTGATAGAATAAGACAATTATTACATTCTTTTGCTAAACAAAACTTTAAAGGGTTTACAACTAACAATATAAAGGACTTAGAATTAGTGACATTTACGCAATATGACCCAAATTTATCGATCAAGACAGTATTTAGTAAACAAAAGCATATTAACTTTCTAGGTGAAACAATTTCAAATAACCGTTTAAAACAACTTAGACTGGCAGAAACAGAAAAGTATGCCCATGTGACTTATTTTTTCAATGGGGGAATTGAAGAACCTTTTCCAGGAGAAGATAGAGAATTAATATCTAGTCCACAAGTAGATACATATGACCTAGCTCCTGAAATGTCTTCTAAAAAACTCACAGAGAGTATAATTAAAGCCATTGATAAAAATATATATCAATTTATTGTAATCAATTATGCTAATCCTGATATGGTAGGACATACAGGCAACTTAGAAGCTACTATAAAAGCGATTGAGATTGTCGACCGATGTTTAACAAAATTATTAACAAAAATTAATCAGATGAATGGAACACTTATTGTCACAGCTGATCATGGGAATGCAGAATATATGCTAAATGATGAAAATAAACCATGTAAATCACATAGCACCAATTTAGTACCCTTTATTTTAGCTGGCAACGAAGCATCTATAAACTATAACTTAGAAACATCTGGATGCTTATCTGATATAGCACCCACTATACTACATCTATTTCAACTTAATATACCTAAAGAAATGAGTGGTAAATCATTATTGAAAAAATCTACTATTGCTTATTAAACAACAGGCATATGTAATATATAAAATATTAACACGATAATCCATGACAATTTATCAAGACTATACATTTCAAAAGATATTAACGATATCACAGAAACAACTACAGTACTTAACCGAAATAAAGTTGAAAACACTACCTAAAGAATGGAAGCTTATACTAATGAATGACGGATCGTTTACACAAAATCTGAATTCTTTAACCGGAGAACATATTAAACTAAAAATACATTATAAAACATCTGATATATTACTAAATAAAAAAAAACTCAGGATTATTTGGCTCGAAGATAATATAAATAATAAATTAACTTTCGCAAGATCATTGTGGCCATTACACATAAATCATTATAAATATATAGAATTAGGAAATGACAAACCTATAGGACAATCTATTATTGAATCCAAAATCGATATATACAAAGATATATATAAGCTTTATTATGGTTATTCTAAATATTTAGATAAAGCATTCAATAGTAGAGGACCTATATGGGGTAGAAAATATAAGATTTATTATCATAAAAAACTTTTTACTATTGTAGAAGAATTCTTTTCTCCTCACTTAATACAATATTTTCACTTAAAAAATTAAAAAGATATGTTCCATTTTTTATTAAACAAAAGTTTAAGAAAATTTCAGAAATTAGTCGATCAAATTCAATATTTTGAATCACTACTAACACAATATTCTGAGGAAGACTTAAAAAAACAAACAACCAAATTAAAAGAATATATAAGAAACAATAAAAAAGAAATAGATGAAATATTACCAGAAGCTTTTGCGACTATTAAAGAAGCCATCAAAAGAGCTACAGGCTTAATATTATTCGACGTCCAAATCATCGGCGCAATTGTATTACACGACGGTAAAATAGCAGAAATGAAAACAGGCGAAGGTAAAACATTAGTAGCAATAGTAGCTGCATATCTCAACGCTCTAATAGAACAAGGAGTACATATTGTAACAGTTAATGATTATTTAGCAGAAAGAGATTCTTTACTAGCACGAAAAATTTATAAACGTTTAGATTTAACTACCGGCTTTATCAAACAATCAACAACATCTGAAGAAAGGAGAAAACAATACAGTTATGACGTTACTTACATTACAAATAGTGAATTAGGATTTGATTATCTAAGGGATAATATGGCTATAGATAAAAACAATATCGTACAACGTAATTTTAACTTTGCTATAATTGATGAAGTTGATTCAATATTAATAGATGAAGCAAGAACACCTTTAATTATATCAGGCCCTTTTGAAGCTGCTACAGATAAATACAAAAAATCAGCAGAAATAGCTATCAAATTAAACAGATACTTGCATTACGATGTAGATGAGAAATCAAAAAACATTATATTAACAGAAGAAGGTATTTCTACATGTGAACAAATATTAAATTTAGATAATCTATACAATATTAATAATTCTTGGACTCAATATATTTTAAATGCTTTAAAAGCAAAAGAATTATTTCTAAAGGATAGGCATTATATTATAAAAAATCATGAAGTTACAATTGTAGATGAATTCACTGGAAGAATTATGGAGGGTAGAAGGTGGAGCGATGGATTACATCAAGCAATTGAAGCAAAAGAAAATGTAAAAATTCAACAAGAGAATAAAACTTTAGCATCAATTACTTATCAAAATTTGTTCTTATTATATAAAAAGCTATCAGGAATGACTGGCACAGCTAAAACAGAAGAAACTGAACTAGATAAAATATACAAACTTGAAGTTATAGAAATACCTACAAATAAACCCTGTATTAGAAAAGATTGGCCTGATTTAGTATATAAAACAGAATATAACAAATGGCAAGCTATTGCTAATGAATGTTATGATATGTACCAAATAGGAAGGCCTACATTAATAGGAACAACTAGTGTAGAGAAATCAGAACTTTTAGCAAAACTGTTAGATGAATTAAATGTTCCATACAACTTATTAAATGCTAAACCAGAAAATATCGCTAGAGAATCAGAGATTATAACTCAAGCAGGAAGAAAATTTGCTATAACTATTTCAACTAATATGGCAGGAAGAGGAACTGATATTATATTAGGCGGCAATTCTTATGCTATGTCTAAAATTATTTTAATCAACTACGTAAAAAAACAAGCCGGCATAAATACTGATATTGAATATATTAACAAAGAGATACAATCTGTTCTACAAACAATCAAGATAAAAGACTTCAATAAAAAAATCAAAGTTGATGAATACATTGAAGAAGTGATATCTTCTACAAACACATATAAGAATAACGAACTTGCATATAACATAAAGAAAGTTTACCTACAACTATTAAATAGATATGAAGCTCTTTTCTTTCAAGAAAAAAAAGAAATATTAAATCTAGGAGGTTTATATGTGATAGGAACTGAAAGGCATGAATCTAGAAGAATAGATAATCAATTAAGAGGACGCTCTGGTAGGCAAGGAGATACAGGATCATCACGTTTTTTTCTTAGTTTACAAGACAATTTATTAAGAATTTTCGGAGGTGACAGAATTTCTAATTTAATGCAAAAATTAAGCATAGATGAGAATATACCAATTGAATCTATGGTTTTAAGTAAAAGTCTAGATTCTGCACAGAAGAAAGTTGAATCATATTTTTTCGATATTAGAAAACAACTTTTTGAATATGATGAAGTAATCAATAATCAACGTCAGGCTATTTATACTGAACGTAGAAGAATATTAGAATCCAGTTTTACTAGAGATTGTATAATTGAATATGCAGAAAGTACTATTGATGAAATACTTTTACTCTATAGTAAAGAGAATACATTCAGTCATAAAAAAATGGTTATCAATCGTGTAAGTAAACTTTTAAATTTAACAGAAACATTTGATATTGATATATTTACGAATATGAATAATGAACAAATCAAATATTTTTTATACGAACAACTCCGTATCACGTATGACTTGAGAGAAAGTTATTTAGAACAGTTAAGACCTGGATTAATTAGGCAACTAGAGAAATACTATTTGTTGCAACAAATTGATAAAGCCTGGCAAGAACATTTAGAAAAAATGGCCTTACTGAGAGAATCAATAGGTTGGAGAAGTTATGGACAACAAGATCCCTTAATCGAATATAAGAATGAAGCCTTTAATTTATTTATTAATATGGTTACTTATATTAGGCAAACAGTTGTTTACTTAACAATGCGTTCACGTCTAATTATCAATCTTGAGACATGATAAGTATAAGTAATATTTAAATTTACCATATTAAGGTTGACATAAAATATAAAATTGAGTAATGTAATTAGGAATAAGAAATATATAATTTTGGCCCCCATCGTCTAGAGGCCTAGGACATCTCCCTTTCACGGAGGTAACGGGGATTCGAATTCCCCTGGGGGTAGTGTAACTAAAAGTGCTGAATTATTCGTCTTTGCTCCGAAATTCGTACACTAACAATTAAACTGCTTGTATTTTAAAAGTATGTGCATAAAATGTTCATTTGTTTATAATAGCTAAAAATAACTCAAATGAATTTTATGCAATCGTAAATTCTACGCTATCAGAACTTGTGTATCTCATCAAGAAAAAATTAGTCTATAGCCAATCTAATCTCGTTACAGAATTGGCTTAAATTATGAATAATTTTATCTTGTGGAGCTGAAGATATAGTTTTAATGAAAGCACTACCGATAACGATTCCATCTATATCCCAAGAAGAAATTTTGGAAGCTTGATCTGGACTAGAAATACCAAAACCTAACATAATTAGTTTATTCGTTTTTTGTTTAATACGAGATGCTAGATCATCTACTGTAGACTCAATCTGTTGCCTCATACCGGTTACGCCACAACTACTAACAAGATAAAGACAACCGGGCGATTTTGATAGAATAGATGCCATTCTAGCTTCAGAGCTTGTAGGAGCAATAAATAAAATTAATTCAATTTCAAAGGTATCACATAACTGAATAACATAATCTGTTTCCTCTACTGGCAAGTCAGGTATTATCAATCCTTTCGCACCACTATAAGAAATTTCTTGTATAAACTTTTTAATTCCTCTAGCAAGAATTGGATTATAGTAGGTAAAAATAACAATTGGAGCATGTAATTTGGGACTAACTGATTTTAAAATATCTAATACTTGATCTATATAAATTCCCTGCTCTAAAGCAATTTTAGAAGATTCTTGTATAATCGGACCATCAGCTAAAGCATCTGAATAAGGTATACCTAATTCAATTATATCCGCCCCTTTTTTATCTAGAGCATATAAAACTTCTATAGAAGTTTCTATATCAGGATAACCCGCTGTTATAAATGGTATTAGAGCACATTTAGAATTCTTGGTACGCAAAACTTCAGATATAGCGTTCATATTTAATTGAATATAATTCAAGAAAAAAACTATTATGAGTAAAAAAATAAGGTTATTGGGTCGCCCGGGACTCGAACCCGGAACTAATCGGTTAAAAGCCGAGTACTCTACCATTGAGTTAGCGACCCAAAAAATATCTATAGATACATAAATATCATAGTAATGTATGAATAGCAAGCTCAATTATCTAAAAATTTTATATAAGACTATTCGTAAAGTAAAAATCATGAATACATATTTGCATCAAAAGTTCAATAAGCAGATAAGGAAAATCCATCATCTAGGTAACATACTTGTGGCTATTTCTGGCGGACAAGATTCACTTTGTTTAATTAAATTGGTACAAGATTTTAAGAAAAAAGAAAATTTTTCTGGTATTATTGAATATATTTATATAGATCATCAATGGAGAAAAGATAGTAGAAAACAAATTCAACACTTAGTTAACTATGTTCATAAACAGTCGGCTAGAATTACTATATATGAAATAAAAAAAATTATTTATTCTGAATTGGAAGCTAGACAATTAAGATACCAAATAATAATAAAACATGCTTTATCGAATAGCTATTTAACTATTTTAACAGCTCACACAGAGACAGATAAAATAGAAACTTTTTTTCAGCAATTAATTAGAGGTACAAGCTTAGATGGCGCAACAAGCTTAAGATATTATCGTCAACTGAAACCTAATCTACAATTGGTAAGGCCTTTAATATATATTCATAGAAAAGATATCCATTGGTTCTGCAGAAAATTTTGCTTACCTATTTGGTCAGATAATACAAACTATCAATATAATATCACAAGAAACCGGCTGAGACACGAACTTTTACCTTACCTAAAACAATATTTCATGCTGAATATAGAAAATAATATTAGTAAATTTATCAATATATCTGATCAAGATAATGAATATATGAAACAAAATGCTATAAAACTATATTTAATTAGTCGACATAAAACTAATATAGCATTGAATTGTTTACTGATTAGAAAACAACACTATGCTGTGCAAGCAAGAACATTAGAAATTTTTTTTTACCATCACTTTAGTAAACCTTTAAATTATAGTACTCTAACACAAATAACTAATTTGATTCAAGAAGAACAGATTCATCATCAAAGACTCAAATGGCATCACTTAATAATTAATATTTATAATGATTGGGTATATATCAATTAGATTAAACTATATTTAATAGCATTTATATTATAGCAAATATGACAAAAAAAAATATTGAAAAACTAATAAATGAACACAAAATTTTAGTATTTATAAAAGGAGAAAAAAAACAACCTGTATGTGGCTTTTCTCACCAAGTAATAAATATACTTAACAACTTCAATATAGAATATCATACAATTAACGTATTACAAGACCTAGAAATAAAAAAAGACATAAAAGAATACTCAAACTGGCCCACAATACCACAAATATATATTAATGGAGAATTTATTGGAGGTGCAGAAATACTAACTAATTTATATGAAAAGTATGAGCTTGGAGAAATTTTGGAAAAAGCTTTAAATTCTTAGATTTCTTACGACAAATACCATAATTTCAGTAATACATCTGACTTTTCTAATAAAAAAGATAGTATAATTATTAGATATAGTGTATTAAAGCATACAAATTATTAACTATTTGAAGGAAGCTATCAATATGATTAATTGGCAAGTAATTGGTCAACTCGTATCATTAGGAATTATTATTTTAGTTGGACCAGCCGTAATTATTTTATTATCGTTTAAAAAGGGAAATCTATAAACCAACTACTATACAAGTAGATTAAAACTTGTAATAAATAAGATGAATTTTAAACTTTAATGAATAACTAAAATGCAGACTAATAATATATTTTTATATACCAAGAATCTGCATTATAGCATAGAAACTTAAAGTAGCAATTAAGATATCGCCTGTAATAGGATAGAAGAATCTATTGACTGCGTATTGCCAGAAAATTCACTCTCTTGAGAAAGAAAAAGCATGCAATGGCATTCTTTTCTTTCTCTCATAGGAACACACGGGCAATTCCAATATGTATTTAATACTTCTTTAGATTTATCTTCATAGTGACGACATGGACATAAAGGAGAACCATACTCATCTTTATGCTTAGCAAGACCTTCGATAACTACGGCGGTGACACTAAGATCAGAACAAAAAAATGTACCTGTTCTTTGTGCATATGTCTGTGAAAACTTACGCATGGCTTCTAGACTCTCAGGTAGTAATTTAGGAGAATGATTAGACATAAGTAGATTAATAGTATAAACAATTTTTCAATAATAAAACAATAAAAGATTATTATTGTAATATATAAAATCGTATCATATAAAAGCAATATATTAAAATTAGAATGAATTTAAATATTAAATTTTACAATATTTTTACAATTAAATAGTATAACTATATATAATTATAGTTAGCAAGATGCCCTAGTGATATAATAATAGAGTAAAGAATAGTCAATTGAATATCCTTTCTTTTATTAACTTATATCATTCATTACGCATTCTAAAAATCAAAACGAACACATTATAAATATATATGACAGCATCTTATCTACCGTCAATTTTAGTTCCTTTAGTAGGGATTGTATTTCCCGGATTGAGCATGGCTCTGTTATTTTTGTATATTGAAGAAGAAAGCATATCTTAAATATATTTTAATTAAAGCTTGTAACATAAAAACAGCCGCCGCCCTAAATAACTTTTAAGGCGGCTTTATTTTATCAAATAATTTTTTTTGTTATTAAAACAAATAAAAACATCTTCTATTATAGATTACAAAGAAGAACCTATACCAGAATAAGAACCATAAATAAAAATTCCCAATACTGTAATAGCTGCTATACCACCTACAGTAGCTACTAACCACAAAGGAACTCTACCTGTACCCACCATATCTCTCTATCTCCAATACTTAATTATAATAATAAAACTCCAGGACAAATATGTGAATTATTAATTAAAGAAATAACTTGAGAATAATACTGCAAGAACAAAAATCAATAATAAACCCCAAAATAAAGATGCGCGATTTAATTCTACAGGTTCTTTATTAGGATTAGGACCACTCATGGCAATCTCCTATCTTTGAATAAATTGCATAGATGTAATAGCACCTAAAAAAAATATTGTTGGAATAGCTAAACCATGTATAGCTAACCATCTAAAAGTAAAAATTGGATATGATATAGGTTGGTTAGAACTTCTTTTAGTCATAATATACCTCCCTTCTAAATTCCTTTCGTTAAATCTTCCAGTTCCTGCTTTGCACTAAAACGATCATTTACTAGCGGAACCTGTTGACGATCCTGAGTAAAATATTCATTTGGTCGAGGAGTACCAAATACATCATATGCTAAACCTGTACTTACGAACAGCCAACCCGCAACAAATAAAGCTGGTATTGTTATACTATGGATAACCCAATATCTTATACTAGTAATAATATCAGAAAAAGGACGCTCGCCAGTTGATCCTCCTGACATAATAAAAACCTCCTAAGAAATATATGAATAATAGATGCAATAAACAACTATAAGTTAGTATAAAAGTAAATTGAATTAATCTTTATAATACTCCAATTATACACGGTAATTGAAGAAATTATTTTGGAAAATCAATAAAACATATAATCCATACTAATTACAATATATAATATTTATAATAGCATGACTCTATAATAAGTATAACTTTAGATTAATTATCTAAGTTTTAAATATTCTATTAAGTTTACAGCATCTATACTATATATTATAGTATCTTAACAAATAAATCTAAACATAAAGAGAAAATATTGTTTACCATGGGAAATTATATTATTTTAAGTAGATCAAACCATAAACTTGTACCTACAGATAATTGGCTTTGTATCATGATTTGAGTATTGTATTTACTTAAAATATTTTGAACTATAGACAAACCTAAACCTGTACCTTCTAAAGTATGTACACTATTCTCAATTCTTACAAATCTCTCAAAAATATGCTTTTGATCTATTTTATCAATACCTATACCTTCATCAATAATTTCTACTCTAATTAATTCATTATCCTGTAGCGATTTTTTTTTAGGTGTACTCATTTTTAGGTTTACATTATTATTTAAAGGAATAATAGAATAAACTCTTACAACAACTTTACCGTAAATACCAGTAAATTTAATAGCATTACTTATTAAATTAGCAATCACTTGCAACAAAGAACTTTCATGTGCAAAGATAAACTCAACTCTAGAATCTAACTCAAGAATTAGATCAATTTGATGATCAACAGCCACTAACCCTGAAGTATTCACAATATTAGAAAGTACTTTAGATAAATCTACAGAAGTCAATTTATAATTATATTCGGATTCTAAACGAGACAAGTCCAGTATATCATTCACTAATGAAGACAAACGCTTTGTTTCATTATTCGCAATCGTCAAAAATTGCATTTTTTGCTGACTACTCAAAGAAGTATTATAATCTATCACAGTTTCTATGAAAGATCCTATATTACATAGAGGAGTTCTAAGTTCATGAGAGACATTACTTATAAACTGAGTTTTAGCAGCATTTAACTTAACTTCTCGACTAATATCTTGAATAATTATAGCTACTCCCGTTAAAGTATTACTGTTTTTCTCTAAAACAGCCGTTAATAAGAAACGAAAAATCTTTTTTGAATCATAATCAAGATCTATACACAATTCTTGTGTTCTATATGTAGCATTATCTAAACAATTTGATTTAACTAAATCATTAAGAATAGGTAATAAAGCCTCAATCACATGCAAAGGGAAATAACTGAAAATAGATTTACCTATAATATCTAAATTAGTCCAATTGAAAGATTTAATTGCTACTTGATTAGCAAATAAAAGCCTTAATTCAGTATCAACTAAAATTGCTCCATCTGCTATAATTGATACAACTGTTTCTAACTTATTCTTTTCTAAAGTTAACTTATCTATATTTGTTTTTTCATAAGATTCTAATCTCTCTGCCATTTCATTAAAACTTACAATTAAATCTCCTAGCTCACCATCTAAAGGCAAGTTAACTCGTTGATTAAAATTGCCGGATGCAATACTTTTAATACCTAATAGTAATTCACGTATAGGTTTATTAATTATAAATGTATTTAGAATTGCACCTAAAAGTACCATGAACCAAATAGATACAAAAATCGTAATACTAATATTATTAATTAATTTGGAAGAAGAAGAAAGAGCTGGATTAGAATTAATACCTAAATCTAAACTACCTAGATTTTTTCCATTTTTAGTCAATGGTATAATAATATCAGTAATATTATCTTTAAAGCTCGTACTATATTTAACTAAAGGAGTATCAAACAAAAAATCTTGAGTTTCAATTTGAAATAAATTGTGGTGTAATTGCAATAAATTTTGTACTTTATTATTATATACTGGCAAGCCAAAAAATAAATTTCCATCTACACTAAAAAATAGAATATACCTAAGACTTGATGTACTTAAATAAATTTTTTCAACAACACTGGCTAATTGTTGTTGATTACCAGCTTCTACTAACTCTAGTACATTAGAAGCAAATAATATGCCTAAATCTTTACAAAAGCGTGAATCAGTAATAATAGAATCTTCTTGTATGATAGTTAAAGCCCAAAAAGTTAGACTACTCATAATTAACGATACAATTAATGTTGTTAAAGCCATAAAACGAGTTTTCAAATGAATATTAGACCACCATCTAGAAAACATTAATATTATTTCACTGAAGATAAACATGATACTTATTTATTAATTTGAAATTAAATCACAAAGTTTTGATTGAACTCTCTAAATTACTAAACATAAGATAAGATAGAACAAAGTCTAAAATAAAAACTGTTAATAAACAAGTAACAACAGATGAAGTAGTCGACTGACCAACACCTTTAGCACCACCTTTAGCTGTTAGACCCCAAAAACAACTAATAATAGAAATTACCAAGCCAAAAATAATAGTCTTCAATAAAGAGTTAACAATATCTAGCAATGATAAAGATGAAAAAGAAGATAGAAAAAAAAGAACTGGATCTATACCGTATAAAACAAAACAAATAAAAGCACTACTAGCTAAACTAGTAGCAAATGAAAAAATATTAAGCATAGGTAGCATAACAATAGAAGCTAATATGCGAGGTAATACTAAATAAATTACAGGATTAGTATGAAGAAGGTAAAGCGCATCTATTTGCTCTGTAACTTTCATTGTAGCCAATTCTGCAGTAAAACAAGATCCTACACGCCCTATTATAATGACAGAAGTTAATACAGGAGATAATTCACGTACGAAGGCAATAGTTAAAACAGCTCCAATTAAGCTAACAGCATCAAAATACAAAAATTCTTTGGCTACTTGTAAAGTGAAAACGAAACCTACAAAACATGCTGTTACTAAAGATATACTCAAAGAACCGGGGCCAACTAATTGTATTTGGTCTAACGTATTAAATAATTCTATTTTCGAGATCCTATACTGGATAAACAAACTTTTAAACAACTGAGAATTTTCTTTTTCTGATGCCATCATTTATGTAAAGTTGAGTTCAATGAAACAATATATTTTCTTAAAATAGTCACAACGCTATAAATATATAAAGTAAAACAGTAAAATATTGTATATTAGTTAACAATTGTATATTGCATTATCTATTAAATTATATTATATTAATACTCACGGGGCGGTTAGCTCAGTGGTAGAGCGCCTGCCTTACAAGCAGGTGGTCACTGGTTCAAATCCAGTACCGCCCATTGATGCTTCTGCTCAACACTGTATAAAGGGCTCATCGTCTAAGGGATTAGGACAGGGACCTTCTAAGTCTCTAATGTAGGTTCGAATCCTACTGAGCCTATATAATAGGTACTTAGAGTTTTAACATTAAAACAAGAGAAAACAGTTGAAACATTAATTCTTCTAATTATAATTCAGAATAATCAAAAACATTTTCTACTACTTCACTAACCTTTATACCTGAATCAATCGTTTCCAAAGGATCTTTTCTTAATCTATGGCGTAGACAAAGTATAATCACCTGTTTTATATCATCAACATTAACCTGGTCTTTACCTTGATATGCGGCATATGCCTTAGCAGCACGATTAGTAACAATGTCTCCACGTAATCCATCAACATCCAAGATACCACATACTTCAGATATTTTAACTCTTAGATCATAGTCAATTGTAACAGATGCTAGTTTATGTTGAGCCGCAACAATAGAACTTTTCAACTTATCTTGTTGCTCCTGAAATTCCTCTAAGCATATATAGGGATCGCTATCAAACTTACTTCTTTGTTCAACAATTTGGACTCTTAAAGAAGGCTCCTTTACTGTTCGAATTTCAGCATGCATCCCAAATCTATCTAATAATTGAGGTCTTAATTCACCTTCTTCCGGATTGCCAGAACCTACAAGAACGAATCTAGCTGGATGACGAATAGAAATACCTTCACGTTCTACAGTATTCCATCCGGATGCAGCGGAATCCAATAATATATCAACTAAATGATCGTCTAATAAATTAACTTCGTCAACATATAAGATACCACGATTAGCTTTAGCCAATAAACCGGGTTCAAAGGTTTTAATACCTTCAGCTAAAGCTTTTTCAATATCAATTGTACCACATACTCTATCTTCAGTTGCTCCCAAAGGTAAATCTACCATAGGAACATTAATAAACACAGTAGAAAGATTTTCAGATTTCTCAATTTTGCTTTTAACTGAATCGCCCATCAATTCGTAGTCTGAAACATGAGAATTAAATACATCATCTTCCACAACTTCTATTTTAGGAAGCAAATCTGCTATAGCTCTGATAGTAGTTGACTTACCTGTACCACGATCACCCATAATCATAACACCACCAATTTTAGGATCAATCACATTTAAAATTAATGCTAATTTCATTTCTTCTTGACCAACGATAGCTGTAAAAGGAAAAATAGGACGAGTTTTATTTTTTGCAATACTCACAATAATAAGTTTCTTATTTGATTTTTTATAATATAAATATACTTTATTCATCATAGCATTTAACATAATAAAAATGCCAGACTATTCAGTACAGTATAAATTGTAAATAAATAGATGTAACATTGTATGCATAATATAAATACATAAAGTTACATCTTTAATTACAATTTACTTAAAATACTAAAACAACAGATAATACCTTAAATTACAGAATTAAACTATTGATACAAATCCGTACCTAAACGAATTGCTAAAACAGCGGACACTAAAGCAAATAGTAATGCCACAAAAATTTGACTATCGCTAATCATAGTACTCCTTAGATCAAAAACAAAATAACTAGTTTAAACAAGTCTAATATCGACTCATGTATTTATATTATAGCTAAAATATAGTTAATGTATTTAAAAGATTAATTATAAATTAATATTCATTAACTTTAAAAACTATATTAAATTTAAAGAAATAAATATGTATTATTTTTTTACTAGATGAATAGGCTCAAATTAATTGAATAAAATCATAGCAGAATTGATAAAATACCACTTACTAATAAAAAAATGATCGAACGAACCATACTCTACTTATTAGAAAATAATACTCTGAATTATAAATTCACATTTCTAAGCAAGTCTTGCCTAACTGTTAAATATCTAATAATTTGATCGTCAAATCTCATAGACTTCTGCAAAAGCTTAACTATCGCCCCATTTGCATCATAATTCATTTGTATATAAATACCATCATAATAGTGCGTAACATTATAAGATAAATGTCTTCTACCTTTATGTTGCACAAAAACATTTTGACCACCATTTTCTTTAACTAAAGATTTATATTTATTTACTAAAGTAAGATTCGTATCTTCTGTAACATCAGGTTTTAAAATATAAATTGTTTCGTAATTATTTAACATAATAAATTAACTTGCTATGTGTGATTATTATCTATTTGTATTCTCACAGCTTGAGAAATAACAGGTATTTTTGCATACTTACCTTGAATTGATTTTACTACAGAATAAATAATTGTGGATAATACAAACCAAAATAATGTATTACACAACATTAGGCCGTATAAACTCATTCTAAATTCAATAGGTAAAGCCCTAAAAGTAGCACCGAGTAAAGAATTAATCAAAAATAATAATATTGACTGTAAAACATTAAACCGAATAAAAGGTCTATCTGGAACAGGACTTTTTACTCTAACGAATAGATAGTATAAAACAAAAAATATAATGAATGCTAACTCTGGATGTGTAACATAAAAAATCACAAAAGGCATTAAAGTTTTTTTATAAAGACTCATTAAACTAAATGGATAATCCGGCAAAATTTGCTGTCCAAAATTCTGCAATCCTTCCAATAATGGAAGGCCATAAGGTAATATGGATCCAAAACGGTCTATAACTGTGATACTTTTTTTATCATATCCTTTTTCTTTTAAAGACTTAGCTAAAAATTGATATATACTATATATTAACAAACCTGTCACACCTACTATCAAGGTACTGATGATTATAATTATCCATACAGGTAATCGATTAGGCATAATAATAATAAATATATAATGAAATTTAAGAAATCAAAAGTACTTTCGTCTTTATGATTTCACAGATTTACTTCAAAAGTAAATTAATTACGATACTTGCATTACAAAAAAAAATTGTTATACAATTCATATTGATTCTACAATAGAATTATCATATTTTTCAAATTCAGTTCTGTTTTAACTACATACATGAATATAATATAATATCAATAACTAAATCTAATGGCAGATTTCGAAAAACAACCATTAACTATTAACAAAATCACATTTCCTTCTCGTCTCATGCTCGGAACAGGAAAATATAAAAATTTAAATGAAGCAAAAAAGAGTATAGAAATGAGCCAAGCTTCTATCATAACAGTAGCTATACGTAGAATACACAATGCTAAAACCTTTGGCAAAAGCAATTTAATTGATGGCCTGAACTGGCACAAATTATGGCTTTTACCTAATACGGCTGGGTGTGAAACTGTAGAAGATGCCATTCGAATAGCTTCTTTAGGAAGAGAAATGGCAAAAAAATTAGGCCAAATTGACAATAATTTTATAAAACTTGAAGTCATTCCGGATCCTAAATATTTACTACCAGATCCGATAGGAACTTTAAAAGCTGCAGAATATTTAATCAAAAAAAACTTCACTGTTTTACCCTATATTAGTCCAGATCCTATACTAGCTAAACAATTAGAAGAGATTGGCTGCGCCACTGTAATGCCTTTAGGGTCTCCTATCGGATCAGGGCAAGGACTACAAAATATCTCAAACCTAGAAATTATCATCAATAATGCAAAAATACCTGTAATAATTGACGCAGGGATTGGAACTGCAAGTGAAGCGGGTAAAGCGATGGAATTAGGCGCATCCGCTGTTTTATTAAATACAGCCGTTGCAAAATCGCTAAAGCCAGAATATATGGCTGAAGCAATGAAATTTAGTGTCATATCTGGTAGAATGGCATATTTAGCTGGAAGAATGAAAAAAAAATCGCAAGCTCAACCAAGTTCGCCAATAGAAGGTATATTAAAAAAATAAGAAATAAAATAAATTTAAAAACACACTAAAAAAATGATTTTAATAATAGATAATTACGATAGCTTTACACAAAATTTAGTTCAATATGTTGGAGAACTAGGGTTTGATATTCAGGTAGTAAGAAATGATCAGATATCTTTAAGCGAGATAGATTTTATGCAACCTACGCATATAATAATATCACCTGGTCCAGGAGATCCACAAAAAACAGGTATAACATTAGAACTAATTAAACAATATTCTAATCGGATACCAATATTAGGTGTTTGTCTTGGGCATCAAAGCATTGGATATATATATGGAGCAAAAATCGTACAACTCGAATATCCTATGCATGGTAAAATTAGTAAAATTCAACACGATGGAACAGATTTATTCACCAATATACCTAACCCTTTTTGGGCAACACGTTATCATAGTTTAGTAATTGATAAGCAAAGTATACCTCAAGAACTAGAAATAACTGCCTGGACAGAAGATGGAATAATCATGGGTTGTCGCCATAAAAAATATAAACTTCTACGAGGTATACAATTTCATCCTGAAAGTCTGTGGACAGATAAAGGTAAAACCATGATTTATAATTTTTTAAATTCTGATAGAATAATAAATCATTGAAAAGTATAATAAATATATACTTTTTGAATAGCTATAAAATCCTCTTCAAATGCTAAAGCAGCCCTATTAGTAAAACCTGCTAAATCAATATTATTAACTGAACTTTTAACCCAAATTTGTGAATAAGATAAATAACTCGTAATGACACTAATAATTAATATAAAAAAACCAAGATACACTACACGTATTCCTGGATCTACTTTGATTTGCAAACCGGTACTTGACATAATTTCTTTAACGATAAATGAAGTATTATATATTTCAACTGGTTGATTTACCTTACATGTTTTAAGTAACATGCCATTTGAATCATATAAAAACAAGTCTCCTTTTAGGCCTGTAATAATTATATTAACTCTTTCTTTAAAGCTTACAGGTAAACTACAAAACCATACTGATCTATTGCCGATTTTTACATTATTTAATTTTTTTTGCATAATTGGTGCTTGCCCTAATCGAAACCTCACAGCATCAATCTGCCAGTCCGTTTGATAAAATGTAGTGCCTTTAAATATTAAAGGTGAATTGACGGAAATTTGTTTTGTAATTAAAGATTGTCCTTCATAACTCATTATAGAAACAGAAGACAAAAATTGTTGAATAGATCCATTTGAATTATATTGTATGGAAAAATTATTTATATGACCTACTAAATCATATGGCAACCTACTTTGAATACCTGATTTAATAACATTATTTATATGAAAAGTTTCACCATTGGGTACCATTTCTTGCACCACAAAACCACCAAACAAACCCATGATTGCACCGATTAATGTTAGAATAATACTAAAATGAACAAAAATGGGAGCAATACGCCCTAATAAGCCTTTATATGCATATACACTATAACCTCTATGAAATACATAATAACTGCAACTATTAAGTGAATAAATCATATTAGATACCGATGCAAGATAAAAAGATTTGAAAATTTTAAACTTTTTTATATTTTTTGTTTGCTGTAAAAATTTCCAATTTCTTGCATTTTTAAGAGCAGGTAGCTGCCGTGATAAAGTGCATATTACAAGACTTACAAAGAATAAGAATACAACCAATAAAAACCACCAATTGGCATATAAATGATCCAATCCAAGAAAAATAATAGTATGCCAATTAATTAAAGACATTTTGTTCTCTGTCATAGGATAACTAGTTTGATAATATAAAAGATTTTGATCTTGCTCTATGATCGTTCCTAAAATGCTGATGGAAGCTATAAGTAAAAGCAACATAATTGAAAAATTTAAGCTGCTTATTGTTTTTAGAATCTTCCATGAAATATTCTTATAACTTAATATCTTCATATAATTATCCTCTATTACAAATATAAATTTATAAATTTTTAGTACATTAAGGCTAGATCAATGTTTTCTGTAAAAAAGAGAATACACCCAACGCTAAAATACAAGAACCACTAATAGGAACTAGATAATTCCAACTCTTGATTATATTTAGGATTTGATCATCATTGAAAACAAAATTAATAAATATAAAAAGAGGAAGAATATATCCTAAGCAATAGACGAATAAGTATAAACATCCTAGTAACCAGGATTTCACATTTAATAACCATACTAGTATAATTAATATTATAGGAGTACTACAAGGCGTAGAACTTAATCCTAATATCAATCCTGTAATATAATTTTGCAGTAATTGTGTATTTGGTGAAAAACTCAATATATCAAAATTAGGTATAAAATCATAAATATTGATAACTTGCAGTAAACTTAAACCTATAAAAATAGTAAGTATAGAAGAAGATATCGGTATTACGTTAATTAAATTAGCATACTGTTTACTAAATATAGAAGTCACCAAAACCATGCCTATAAAACTACTAATAACTCCTCCTAGAAAAATAATCTGACTAACTGATTTAATTCGAGCACTGCTACCAGATAAATATGAAAAACTCAAAGGTAATACTGATAATAAACAAGGATTCATGCTCGTAATAAGTCCTGCCGTTAGTAAAAGAGTAAAAGTTAGAGGAGTAATACTACCTAATTCTGAAGAAATCAGTATAGACAATTGCTGTTGCCAATAATATAATTGCATATCTACAATATCAAGGATATAGTTGATCATATTCGTACCTCACGTTAATCAAAGTAATAGATTGTGCAATAAAACTCCCCAGGAAGGATTTGAACCTACGACCAATCGGTTAACAGCCGATCGCTCTACCACTGAGCTACTGAGGAAAAATCTGTACACATATGATTATAACAAACTAGTAAATATATAACAAGATACTTACTCATTCGTCATAATGAATTGTCGTTTTCAATTGTTATGTAAGTATAGCAGGGCTTGTTTTAAAGTACAATTTCTGATACACTTGCCTTGTATCAACAGCATAGCATAAAACTACATGCGGACGTGGTGGAATTGGTAGACACGCTAGATTTAGGTTCTAGTGAGAAAATCTCGTGAGAGTTCAAGTCTCTCCGTCCGCACTTAATTAGTTAATAAATACAATTAGTAATATAGTATTATTAATGCCATCTCTGTATAACTAGCTTAATAGACCCATCATGCATAACTTCTTGCTTTACTCGATTGAATCCTTCGTTCATACTTTCTTTTAACACAGAATTCAAAGCATATTGTTGCTTCACCTTATCTACAAACCTTTCAACTGAAATACTTTTATTCCAAAAGTAAAGATCAGTTACTAGATTATATTCACTACCATCCCATGCAAATCCTACCAAATTTTCTTTTTCATTTCTAATAAGAAGATCTACATTCTGCACATTTCCATTACTATCTTCGAAAGAACATTGCTTAGGTAAACACTCAAAACCTAAATCTTCTAATGTTTTATGCAGAATAGTAAGTTCAGATATACTTGTTTTAATTCTACTAAAATGTGACATTTACTTTATTGACAAATTAAATTTTACTCACTACTTATAATACAGATAAATATAGTCATTTTTATTTTAAACTAAATTTTTATCTTAATCTTAAGTTGTACTACAATATAGTCTTATTTATTATAGTTAAAAGGTCAAGCCTTGATTAGAAAGTAAGCTTACTGAACTTACATTAAATATTATCCAACCGGACTTTACAATCATCAACTATAACTGTAATAATATGTTTAACAAGATTAAGTAAAGCTTGGGAAGTATCCTTATTCATCCTAAACAAACTATATTAATTATGACTGCTACTTTAGAAAGACGCGAAAGCGCAAGCCTGTGGGAACGTTTTTGTACTTGGATTACTAGTACTGAGAATCGTCTATACATTGGATGGTTTGGCGTACTAATGATTCCAACACTATTAACAGCTACATCTGTATTCATCATTGCATTCGTTGCTGCACCTCCAGTTGATATCGATGGTATCCGCGAGCCAGTTGCAGGTTCTCTACTTTATGGAAATAACATCATTTCTGGTGCTATCATCCCTAGTTCTGCAGCTATCGGTATTCACTTCTACCCAATCTGGGAAGCTGCATCTTTAGATGAGTGGCTATACAATGGTGGTCCTTACCAGCTAATTGTTCTACACTTCTTATTAGGTGTATGCTGCTACATCGGTCGTGAATGGGAACTAAGCTATCGCTTGGGTATGCGTCCTTGGATCTCAGTTGCCTTTACAGCACCTGTAGCTGCAGCTGCAGCAGTATTCCTTGTTTACCCAATTGGTCAAGGAAGCTTCTCTGATGGTATGCCTCTAGGTATCTCTGGTACATTTAACTTTATGCTTGTATTCCAAGCTGAGCATAACATCTTAATGCATCCTTTCCACCAATTAGGTGTAGCAGGTGTATTTGGAGGATCTCTATTCAGTGCTATGCACGGTTCTCTAGTAACTTCTAGTTTAATTCGTGAAACAACTGAAAATGAATCTACTAACAATGGTTACAAATTTGGCCAAGAAGAAGAAACTTACAACATCGTTGCAGCTCATGGCTACTTCGGTCGTCTAATTTTCCAGTATGCGAGCTTCAATAACTCTCGTGCACTACATTTCTTCTTAGGTCTATGGCCTGTAGTAGGTATTTGGTTTACAGCAATGTCTGTAAGTACAATGGCTTTCAACCTAAATGGATTTAACTTTAACCAATCAGTTGTTGATAGCCAAGGCCGTGTAATTAACACTTGGGCAGATATTTTAAATAGAGCTAACTTAGGAATGGAAGTAATGCATGAAAGAAATGCACACAACTTCCCTCTAGATTTAGCTTCCAACGAAGCTTTACCAGTAGCTTTAATTGCCCCAGCTGTTAACGGCTAATATAAAACAATACATTCAGGTCTTTTAAGATTTTCAAGATAAAGTCAGAATAAACAAAAGTTTTTCTTTGCTTAAGCAAAGAAAAACTTTTGTTTATTCTGACTTTATCTTTTTCACTATTTGATCCTAATTCATTTATACCTATGACCAATCAATTTAGAATATAACAAAAGAGGAACAATACAATTAGCTTTAGGTTTGAATAAATTAATTGTATTGACTCTATCAAAATATAAGAAATACTTGCAAGCGAAATTTTGTTTGGGTTGAAATTGTTTAAATTCTAAGGTGAGATTTTTCTTAAATTTCTTTTTAAAAAAAAGTGTATTAATATTTTTATGAAATAAAAAATCATGAGATTGATTAGCATCTCTTACTATACTATCTATAGATTTAATTCTAAAACTTTGCTGCCAATAGTAGCTAGACTGATTCTGACTATGGAACAATTCTTGCAAACTTTGTCCTCTACGTCTACGTGTCAATTCAACTAAACCCAATTCAGATAACTGAACAATTTGGGGTTTCGCGTTATCTAAATATAAACATCTACTGAAATGGTCTAATAGCTGTAATTGATCTCGCTGTGATTGCATATCTATAAAATCTACAATTATTAGACCGTTAATATTCCGAATTTTTAGCTGATAAGCTATTTCAATGGCTGCAGAAAAATTAGTCCTTAAAATGGCTTCTTTGGAGTTATCGGATTTATTAAAAGAGCCTGAGTTAACATCAATAACTGTTAAAGCTTCATTACTCTCAATTATAATGTGTCCACCTGAGGCTAATTTTACTTTTGGTTTCAAAGCTTTTAACATAGTGTGTTTAATATTAAATTGCTCTAATATACATTCAGGCTTATTATACAATTGTAATTTTGTATTTATTATGCAAGACTCACTATGCCATTGATGCAAATGATAATTCAATTGATTCAAACCATTTTCAGAATCAATAATAATCTTTCTAATACTTTGTTCATAAAAATCTCTAACTATTTTTTTTATTAAGTCTTCATCCTTATATAGTAACTTAGGATAAGAACTAGAAATCATAGCTTTTTCAATAAAACCCCACTGCTTCTTTAAATGTTCTAAGTCTTCTATAATAGCATCTTCTTTCGTACCTTCTGCTGATGGTCTGACTAATAATCCCATCGTTACAGGCTTCAACAAAAGAGCTAAAGAATATAAATAATTACGCTCATTCTGATCATAAATTTTATGAGAAATACATATAGTATTACAAAAAGGCATCAAAATTACATACTTACCAACTAAATTAATATTAGCTGTTAATCTAGGGCCTTTATTGACTGTAGGCTCTTTAATGACTTGTACTAAAACAACTTGGTTAATTGATAATATTTCTGCAATATGATTTGTTCTTCTTCCTTTTTTTAAAGGTTTTATATCACTAATATGAATAAATCCACTTTTGCCATATTTCCCTAGTTTTACAAAAGCGGCATTTATACTAGAGAAAATTTTCTGTACTATACCTATATAGATATCATTTACTTGATAGGTATCATTAATCAGAATTATCTCTTGAGTTTTATTATTTTGTAAAATTGCCGCTATATTATTAAAATGAGAAATTACAATTTTTTTTACCATTCTGAAAACATAGCTAAATTAAAAATAATTAATATAAATTGAAACTAAGAGCGTTCACCTATAATATTATAGCATTTATATAGAATATAACTATTTATAATCTAGATAGTATAAACACTCACTTTACGGCTCTTCTTATTCACTATTTCAAACTGGACACGACCATAAATTAGTGAAAATAAAGTGTCGTCTTTTCCCATTTTGACATTGTTGCCTGGCTTAAACTTACTACCTCTTTGACGAATAATAATGCTACCTGCTTTAACTATTTCACCACCATACTTTTTAACTCCTAATCTTTTAGAATTAGAGTCACGTCCATTTTTGGTACTACCACTACCTTTTTTATGAGCCATAAATTACTATTCTCCATCAAGAACGAGGTGTTTAAATTAGCTAACTATTTCTTCTACTAAAAGCCTTGTCAGCTTCTGCCTATAACCTTTTTTTGATCTTGTATTTTTTTTTGGTTTCATTTTAAATACAGTTACTTTACTGCCTAATAAATGTTTTAAAACTTTTGCTTTAATATATGTTGATGATAGACAAGGATTACCAATTAAAATCTCACCCTTCTGATTGATTAATAACACGCGATTAAATCTAATGGTATCACCCGGATTAGCATCAATATAATGTAAATCATAAAATTTTCCTGGCTGAACCCACACTTGCTTCCCATTAGCTTCAATAATTGCATACATCATAAATAGTTCTTTTTAATTTAAATAATCAATTTATATACCTTTACTATCTATTTGGTTTATCTAAGGATAAAATCTTAACTTACTTAATAACAGACTAACTAATGAAAACTAGTAAAATAAAGAATATATAATATTAGAAAGAGAACTAATTTCAATAGATTGTCTATTAATATACAAATCGCTAAGAAAAGAAATTTTAATACCTGCATATCGATAAAGTACAAAATTTGTACCATCAATAACAAATCCATCAGGCAATAAAAATACCATACCTTGTTTTAGTTTACCATATAGTGGACCTTCTATTAAACGAAATAATTGAGCTTTGCTTAGTTGAAAAGTTTTATTTCTTTCTTTATTGAGAAAAACAAATTCTATATTCTTTTTCACAAAAGCATATAATTTATAAGTATCAAACTCTACGAGTAACTTCGTTTGAAAAATATGTAAGTACAAGCTATAACAAAAATTAGTTTTAGCATATTTTTTTATCAAACTAATATATCGATCCAAATTAGGAGGACCATAAATATGTAATATTTTGTTTCTATTAACAAGACTTAAACTGGATAATAAACCTAACAAACCAGCTATACTATCTGCATTTAAATCTGTCAGAATAATTCCAGAAATTTGGCTGATTTTAATATTTTTTTTGATTAATTCATGCTGACATCCTTCACAACAATTCACAAGCCATATATTTTTTGTTTGTCCTAACTTTAAAGCAAAACTTCTGACTGTATGGCCTGATATAAAAATATCATGAGTCAAATTAATAATATCCATGCATATTACTATATATCATAATGGAACAATATAATATATACAAATATCAAAATAACTAATATAGAGTATTTAATTTGATAGAATAACTAAATATAAACATATAAAATTAAAATTATACTTTATATATCACTTAATTATCATCTTTAAATTCATCATCAACTAACTCAAGATACACAAAACTATTAGATTTACCTGTCAAAAGAGATTTAGCTAAGGATAAAGATTTCTGAGAACTAAAATAAGCTTTACGCTTCCAATTAGCTTTTCTAAGCCTAGATTTAGATCTAGAAGTACGTTTTTTGGGAACAGCCATAATTAAATTTATTTAGTAATTAAATAGTTAACATAATTAATATTGATTATAAAATTAATTGCTCAAGATTAAAAGAGGAAATCATTAATGAGGCATAATTATTATAAGTAGGAAATATACAATATCTATTATTATAATCTCCTACTTTTATTTAGACCTATATATAGATTAAAAAACTAAAATAAACACTTCTAATTTAATTTACATACTGCGCAATTGTTGTAAGGCCACCCTTCCTATATTATACAAGGCCCAAGAACCAGCTGCTAAAACGGGTGTCAAGACAATCAAAAGTCTCATATCCATAATTTTTATCCTCACAATTATTAAACATTTAAATTATATTATAATTTTAATTGAACTCAATAAGTATAGACTTTCTTTATAATATTTTATCAAAAATATAGTATCATATAGTTAATATGCGATAAAAGTTTGAAAGCCTATCATTTAAAACGTATTGTATACTAGAATAGATAATATACATAAACCTTTTATGAATAGTAACAATTAGTTTTAGCTTACTATAAGACAAAATGAGAGATTTACCTTTTACTTTAGATCAACTAAGAATTTTAAAAGCTATTATAAAAGAAGGTAGTTTTAAACGTGCTGCTGATAGTTTATATGTATCACAACCTGCTATTAGTCTACAGATTCAAAACTTAGAAAAGCAATTAAATATTGCCTTATTTGAAAGAACTAATAAAAAAGCAACTTTAACAGAAGCAGGCAGTTTACTTTTAAGGTATGGCGGACGAATTCTCGCATTATGCGAAGAAACATGTAGAGCATTAGAAGATATACAAAATTTACAAGGAGGTACACTAGTAATAGGTGCTAGTCAAACAACGGGAACTTATTTGATGCCGAGACTTATAGGTCTATTCCGCCAAAGATACCCACAAGTAAATGTACAATTACAAGTACACTCTACACGTCTTATTTCGTGGAGTGTAGCTAATGGACAGGTTGATTTGGCTGTTATAGGTGGAGAAGTACCAAATGAATTAAAAGATACTTTACAAATAACTTCATACGCAGAAGATGAATTAGCACTTATTTTACCTACGTCTCACATATTTTCAAAGTCAACAGATATCCAAAAAGAAGATTTATATAGACTACGCTTTATAGCACTAGATACACAGTCAACCATTAGAAAAGTCATTGATAAAGTATTAAATCAGCATGATATAGATAGCAGTAGATTTAAAATTGAGATGGAACTTAATTCAATAGAAGCAATAAAAAATGCTGTTCAATCAGGATTAGGCGCAGCTTTTGTATCTGTATCTGCTATCGCAAAAGAGCTGGAACTCGGTATATTGCATTGGGCTAGAATTAAAAATGTTACAATAAAAAGAATGCTTTCCATAATTGTTAATCCTAATCGATATAAATCTAAAGCAGCTGAAACTTTCAGCCGAGAAATATTAACTTTATTTGTAACACCCACCCAAGACAAAATGTTTATTGAAAACTAAAATAAAGAAATAAATAATTATTACTGATTATCTATTTTCAATAAAGATTTTGATTGAAAATTACCAGTAATAACAAAACTTATTCTTAATTTTAACCATTGAATAAATTTTTTATCACAAGATACAATTGCTGCAGATTTATATGTGATTTGCTTCTTCACTGGATATAATTCAGGCATATTGAGAAAAGATGGATTCAAAACTAACCAAAAATCTATATCTTTATTGATACTCTTATAATAACTAGTTCTTTCTCTTAAGATCTCTTCTAAAGGTTCTTCTTTAATCAAAAAATCTTGACTTGCTATTGCAAAATAATAGTTATACATATTTATATAATATCCTTTATACCTCTACAAAAACTATCTATATTTAATCGTATTAAAAATATGATTATATTCATAATCTAAGTTAACCTTTATAATCGAGCAAGTAAATTAAAAAACTTTGTATTCACAACAATAATATATATTGCAAAAATTTTATTTTTTACAACACTGTACTTTTGATAAAAACAAAATAATAAAGTAGATTCTTATGGTAGAATATTGGCCAAACAAACAAGGTATTCAACTAAACAATGAAGTTGCACGTTTGTTTTTAACAACAAAAAAGAAATTTAGCCATAACCTGGTGAATACAACTCATACACAACTTTATATAGATATACTCGATAATTCAAGTAGGCATAAATTATTCTCTACTATTCTCACACAACTGGAACTACTTATTTTAGATATAATAGAACTAGATTTAAGTACAAATCATATTAAATTATTAAATTATAAAATTTTATGTGATCTTAATCAGAAATCACTTAACAGTTTTATAACAATGTTGGAATTAAAAAATAATTCTATAAAATTCATTGACCAGCCCGAATATTTTTATTCGCGAAGACTTTTATTAGAACATAGATTAATATTAGAACATTTATTAATTTACTTAACATTTGGCTCATCTTATGTTTCATGCCAAAGCTTTGCTTTCAATAACCAAAAAACTCCTAGAAAACATGTCGCTATACTGCTGGAAAATCTGATAATCCAAGTCGGCAATTCAGTCATATTTATGGTGTTTGAAAGCCTTAAATCATTATCTAACATAATAGATTTTTTTATTCATAATCAACTTTGTAACTCAATTTTTATGTCAACCAGATCACTGGCTTTATTTCATAATAATCTAATTTGGCAAAATATAATATATTTTTATATTACACAACCAAGAATAATATATAATGGACGATACCAAATCTGGTTAATCAATTCAAGTGGAATCGATACAAAATATATTCATATATCTAGACTAAATGATTTGCCTAAATTATCAACACCAAAACTTTTATCCATTTTCTTAATAGAAATACAAGATCTAATCTTGCCAAAAATAGAAAAATTTTTACTCGTTCTTAGTAAAATTTTACTTTATATTTTGATTCATATTTTGGGCAATAGCGCAATTTTCATAATTCGTATAATTACATCAAGTCTATATGGTGTTAAGAAGTAAGAATACTTCATAATTGTTTGAATAAAGAAAAAACAGTATAATTAGCATATTTCATATTTTATTTTACTCATGACTAAACAAGCAAAAATCAATTTCATAACAACAGATAAGATAGTTAAATTAGAGAATTCTAGATCAATAAAAGAACAAATACAAATAACTCAGGAGATCGCCAAAGAAGGTGAAGATGGTCAACAAGCATTATTAAAATTACTCGTTCATAGAAGAATAGAAAAACAAATAGAAATTAGCTACCTTGATGGGCTCGTATTCGAAACTTTACGATCAACAAATATTTCGTCAATTAAAGAACAACTACATAAATTTTTTGATCAAGGATTAATCAAACTAGACGCAAACTTAAAATATGACTACCAACCACTACAACAAATACTAATATATCAAGAATTCCAAGAAGCAGATAAACTAACTCAAATTATGCTCTGCAAACTTGCCGGATTAAATGAAAATAGTAAACGTAATTGGCTATATTTTACAGATATATCATTACTGCCCTCTAAAGATTTACATGTAATTGATATGCTTTGGAGAATATATTCTCGAGGCAAGTTTGGATTCTCTATACAAAGACAAATATGGTTAACCAATAATTGTAATTGGGAAACATTATGGCACAAGATAGGTTGGAAAAATCAAGGAACTCCTCGCAGATACCCAAATGAATTTATCTGGGACACAAGTGCACCAAAGGGACACTTGCCTTTATTCAATCAACTTAGAGGCGTACAAGTATTATCAGCCTTATTTCATCATATTGCCTGGGATTAATCTATATAAATCTATCTTTTATTATTGATGATTTATCTTTTATCAAATGAACTAATTTTATAAAAGCTCCGAATAAATAGTCTGAATCATGAGGTCCAGGATTTGCTTCAGGATGGTATTGTACAGAAAATACTGGCTTATTAGCATGTAATATACCCGCTATTGTTAAATCATTCAAATTGAAATGTGTTACTTGAGCTAATTCATAAGTCAAATCAACTGCAAAACCATGATTTTGACTAGTTATCTCTGTTTTTTGATTAACACCTGCAGGATGGTTTAAACCCCGATGTCCAAAACGCAACTTAAATGTATTAGCTCCTAAAGCTAAACTCAAAATCTGGTGTCCCATACATATACCAAATATAGGGATATTCGTTACACGTATCAAATCTCGAACCAAACAAACTCCATATGAAACTACAGATGGATCTCCTGGACCATTAGACAATAATATGCCATCAGGCTCAGCAGCTAAAATAGTATTTATGTCACTACTCGCCGGTACGACTTGGACATTACAACCTCGCTTTGAAAGTCTTGATAAAATATTATATTTAACACCAAAGTCAACAACTACAATATTAATCGAGGGTAAATTCCTAAGAGAAAAATTTAATTTACAATCTAAATGAGAAAAATTAAATCTTGGCACAAGACTAGGACTCCATATATAAGAATACTTAGCTGTAACTTTTTTCACTAAATCTAAACCTTGCATACTTGGACTTACTAGAATTAAATTTTTAAGAGCATTAAGATCAAAAATTTTTGTCGAAATACACCCATTCATAACTCCCTGGTTACGTAAATGCTTAGTTAATGATCTTGTATCTATTCCAAAAATATGAGGTATTTTATATTTAAGAATATAATCCACAAAAGTTATTTGGCTTCTCCAATTACTAGGATATCGACAAAAATTTTTCAATACTATACCTGCAGCATGTATATTACGAGATTCATCATCTTCGTCATTTAGACCAGTATTTCCTATCTCTGGGTAAGTAAAATTAATTATTTGTCCTGAATAACTGGGATCTGTCATGATCTCTTGATATCCAGTCATACCTGTATTAAAAACTACTTCTCCTAGACAATTTATAGAATTTATCAAAGACCAACCTTTAAAATGTGTTCCATCCTCTAAATATAGAATAGCTGGATAAAAAGAATCATTCATTATTTATAAACAGTAAAATAAGTAAAATCAATATTATTCGTATATTTACAGCAGATTTATATAGATAGTTCTTAACTGAACTATCTATTCATAAATTAATAATTCAAAATACAACCTAATTAAATTTTATACATCAGGAATAATAAGAATAATAACATAGTTACCAACCTTGTTCAGATTGACTCAAAACATAGTTCGCTACATTATCAATATCTTCATCAGCTAACCGTCCACTAAAAGCAGGCATCGCATTTTTACCATTTTTTACTTGATTAGTGATTGCTAAGACGCTATCCATGCCATTATCCTTTAGAACATCATTTTTCAAAGTTTTTTCTGGCATTATAACATTATTACCACCTGCATGGCATGCTGAACAATTAGCACTAAAAATTTGGGCACCTGCTTCTAAATCAACAGCATGACTTTGAGCTATACTATTTGTGAATAACACACTAAACACAGCTAAAAATGTAAGTAATCTTCTCATAAAATAATGGTCCTTATAGCTTAATATATAGTTTATATATATTATATTCGATTTTCATTAATCTCAATTGTTATTTATTTAAAATCGTACTACTTTCTTATTCATTCTAATTAATAATAGAGTATAAACAAACTAATAATAAATTTTGCCTCCTCCCCATTTTTCTGCAGCTACTTTTGGCTGTATTAAAATATGGCCTGCAATCGCAAATAGATCTTCATCTGTCAAATTGCGCATCTTAGGAAAAATTTCTGCACTTTTAATACTTGGATGTAGTTCTGCAATAGAATTAGCGCCATCATAACTTGTAGGATCTTTCATATAATCAATTAAACTCAATACATTATCTCTTGCAGGTGTTGCTAAACTTAATGACTCAGGTTCTAAGCCAATATTAGGATTTGTTTTAGTGATTCCACCATTATGACATTGAGCACAAGAATTATTAAAAAGACGTTTACCTCTCTTTACCTGTTCTGGTGTCAAAACAATTGTTTTACCTGATTCTTCTAACTGAACTGTTCTTGTTGTTTCATCTAATTCTATCGCATGCACGGAACTTATAAAAGGTACTAACAATAGAATGATATAATTTAAAGTCGATGATAGCCAAAGATGTTTTTTTAGCATAATTAAACATAAATGTTGCATAATTGAATAAAAAACTATTGATATATTAAATACTATATATATTATGATGAGTTAAAGTAACATATAGGCTAAGGTTTTTATAATAATTTAACTCCAACCAATCATTTGGTACTTCATCTTTATTGTATTGCAAGTTTATATTCAAACATCTTTATTAAAATTTTCTTAATATAATATATTTTTCATTACTATCTTGATTTATTATAAAAACTTAAGATTTGTTTAAGCTTACTTTTTAGTTCTATTCTAGAAACAATTAAATCTATAAATCCATGCTTGAATAAATATTCAGAAGTCTGAAAATTATCAGGTAAATCTTCCCTAATCGTCTGCTCTATAACTCTTCTTCCAGCAAACGCAATTAAAGCATTAGGCTCTGCAATAATTATATCTCCTAACATTGCAAAACTGGCTGTCACACCACCTGTAGTGGGAGATGTTAAAACAGTAATATAAAGTAAACCTTTTTCCTTATGCTTATATAAAGCAGACGAAACTTTAGCCATCTGCATTAAACTTAAAATCCCTTCTTGCATTCTAGCACCACCTGAAGCACATAAAATAATAACTGGTAACTTATGCTCAGTTGCTATTTCAATCAATCTAGTCAGCTTTTCTCCTACAACTGAGCCCATGCTACCACCCATAAATCGAAAATCCATAATACCTATAGCAACAGAGATTTTATTAATTAGACCTAATCCTGTTTGCACGGCATCAGAAAGACCTGTTTTATTTTGCATGTCATGTAATCTTATACCATAGACTTTTCTATCAGAAAAACCTAGAGGGTCTGTAGATGCTAAATTATTATTTATAGATCTCCAGGTATTTTCATCTAATATTTGAAGAATTCTATCTTGACTAGAAGCGGGAAAATGATGATCACATTGTGGACAAACTTTTAAATTTTTATTTAAAGCTTTATGGTACATTAGAAAACCACACTTATCACATTTTATCCATAACCCTTCTGGTATTGATAAATTTAATAAATTTATATTTCTTTTTAAAGCTAAGTTACGTTTGCTAATTAACCATTCAGATAAAGACATCTTAATTTAGTATTCTGATATAATATTTCATTAATAAACTTTTTGTCTCACAGCTATTGATTAACATGAGATATTTTAAAACCCATTATAGAAGATCAGAGAAAATTTGGATATATATTACTAAATCAATTAATCTACTCTTCTATGCTTGGGTTTAAATAAAAAACAATTAATTTCTTAAAGTTTTATCTTTCTGGCTAACAAATAATAAAGCTAATGTAATTGGTACAACAACAATTAAAGCTCCTAAAATTAAACTATTTAAAAAACTAGATAAGGATGCAGTCATTCTTGATTTTCCTTGATGGTTAATTTGCAAAAGATTAATTCGTAAAATAAATAAACAGATTAAATAAAATAAGTCATCTATATTTAATTTGCTATCATATATTTTTCTTATATTGTAATATATATCATCATATTATCCATCTTTTCTTGTTTTCTATTAATATTTAACATTTCCATTGAATTACAACTGTACCCCATGTAAGGCCTGCACCAAAACCTGAAATGACAATTAAATCATCATACTTAATTTTGTTATGAGACAAGGCTTCATCTAATGCTAACGGAATTGATGCTGCAGATGTATTGCCATACTTATGTAAGTTAGAAATAAGCTTAGAAGAATGAATTGATAATCTTTCTGCAACAGCATGTATTATTCGTTCATTTGCTTGATGCAATAATAGCCAGCTCACATCTTCAGTAGCAATACATAAAGACTGAAGACATTTAAATATACTTAGAGGTACTTTAGATACAGCAAATTTATATACTTCTCTACCATTCATTTGAATAAAATCAAATTCACCTTGACAAATAGAAATCGTTTGATTCTTTTCTTTATTTCTATACGGAATTGATAATTGGTCAGACTTCTCGCCATCAGTATTTAACTGAAAACCTAGAATACCATTATCATCGTTAGAACAAGCTTGAATAATAACTGCACCTGCACCATCTCCAAACAAGATACAGGTACTACGATCTAACCAATTAGTCCATTTGGATAAAACATCTGCACCAATTACAAGTACATTTTTATAACTTCCATTTTGTATAAATTGAGCTGCAGTAACCAAAGCTAACACAAAACCAGAACAAGCAGCAGTCAAATCAAATGCAACTGCCTTATTCGCACCAATTTGAGCTTGTACCTGACTAGCACTACCGAAAAGGTCATTAGGACTTGAAGTAGCTAAAATTATTAGATCAATATCTAAAGGATTCATGGACACTTTATCTAGGGCCTTAATTGAAGCTAAACAAGCTAGATCAACTACTGATTTGTCAATTCCTGTCAATACTCTTCTTTCTTTAATCCCTGTACGAGTTACTATCCAGTCATCTGACGTTTCAACCATTTCACTTATCTTGAAATTGCTTACACATACCTCAGGAACAGCAGAACCTGTAGCAAGAATACGAGCCCCTTGCATATTTAATGATTTCATGTGACTTTCAAAGTTCAGTTGAATTATAAAAATTAATATTACTGATTAAATATTTCCAGTAGACATTTAGTTTGCTTATATAAATTTAATTAACTAATTGTAAATAAATTTTATTTTTTATTTGAAATTCATTTATACAAAACAACAAAACCCGGAAAAATACCTATGTAATTTAGCTATATTGCTGCTACTTTCCAGTCCTGGCAAGTTTGAGCTATTACTGTGTAGTTTTCCGAGCATACCAAGATTATATCACTAGATATATTATCAAGCAACTATAAATCATTTAAGACATACCTTGTATAATAAAATCAAAATACGGGGAAACAATAATCGCATCTTCTTGCGTCAGTAGTTTTAAAGTAGCTTTCTTTAGGCAGTCTATTGCATCTATCATACCCAAAATTGGCACACCTAGAGAATTATACATTTCTCGGACACCTATAACACCTATTTTTTCAATAGACTCTTTATCCCCTGCTAATATTCCATAAGTAATTAAACGTAAATACCATCCATAGTCACGTAAACATAAAGACCTTTTTCTAGCACCTTCTGCATTACCTCCTGGAGCTATATATTCTGGATGAATTTGGAAAATTGCTTTACTAGCTTCTTGTATTATAGCTTGCTCTTTATCTCTTAAAATGCAACTAATTGCTATACGCTGCTCACCCGTTTGTAAATAGCTTTGTATAGATTGCAACTCACCAATACTTGGATATCTTAGTTCATTATCTGCACTAACAATAATTTGACTTACTAAACTCATAATATCTTTTGCATAAAAAATTATATTTATACTGTAATAAATACTATGTTAATACAATTATACAAATAAAATAAAAAAACAAGCTTATACTATATAAAGCTTGCTAAAATACATATATTAAGCAACTAAACAATGCTATCAGTATATGAATTTAAAAAGAAAAAAATAATATATCTGGGAAAAAACGATTTATCTCAATGACAAAGCCTGCTGTAAATGTAATCCAAATTGCACCTACAACAGGTATAGTAGATAAATATTTCATTAAATTTTCATCCATAGAATTTACTCCTTCATTTATGATTTGTATAAATTAACGTGGTGATACAGTAATATCTTCATCAGCAGCCAATAATTTACCACTAGTAAACTCTTGTAAAGCAGCTAAAGGCCATGTAAATCCTGAAACAGAAAACTTAAGAGCTAATGGAACGTCAATAATGATTTCTTTCTCTATAGGCTTGCTATCATTAGAAACAGCCTGTAAATAACCTCTACCTACCCATCCAATCCATCCTGTAATATAAATAAACAACAGTCCTGGAAACATAAATTCACCTGCATGATTCCATCTACCATCTGTAATCAAGTGAGGCAAACCATCCTGACCACATAACACACCTGAATTTCCATATTTATCAAATCGTGATTTAGTTTTTTCAATTTGGGATTGAAGAGCTAAAGCAGGCGGAGTTGATGCATCATATTTAGATAAGCGTGATTCTAATTTATTGATACTATTCTTTAGCCTTTTAGCAAATGCAGTAGAATCTTTACAAGGAATTAGTCCAGCGACATCTGCATTTACATCTACCGCACTAGTTGATATACACAGGAAAACTACAAATAAGGTAGTAAGTAATTTTGTCATAAGATAATAAAATCTCCTTAAAAAGTATAACTATATGTAATATAACAAAAAGTTACAAGCTAACTAAAACAAAAAAATTAGTTATACTATAATATGATAGTCGATAATATAAGTTTTATGTATATGTAGTAACATTTATTGAAAATCGAATAATAAAATATCTGATAAATTTTGATTTACTTAAATAAGTACATCAATTAAATTTTATAATTATATTTAATTAAATAAATCACCGAATGGCTTTTTGGAAATTTTTCTTTAAAAATAAAAAATTAGTTGATTGGCCTAACCAAATGGAGAAAACAAATTCAATCAATAATGTTCTATTAATAGAACATTTAGAGAATAAAGGTCAAGCAACAGATATTTACATGAGTATTGATAATAATATCAACCTCTATGATCTAGAAGAGTTATGCGATGCTGTAGGATGGGTACGTAGACCATTAAAAAAAGTAAAAATGGCTATAGACCATAGTTTTTTAACAGTATCTCTTTTCTGTGAATATAATAAAAAGAGAAAATTAATTGGGTTTGCCAGAGCTACATCTGATAGTGCATTTAATGCAACCATATGGGATGTAGTTATTCATCCGGATTTTCAAGGTAGAGGGCTGGGTAAAACATTGATGGATCAAACAATAAAACAGCTTAGATCTTGCGATATTAGTACTATTACTCTATTTGCAGACCCACATGTAGTTAGCTTTTACAGAAATTTAGGTTTTATTACAGATCCAGATGGTGTTAAAGGAATGTTTTGGTACCCACTATAACTGTCAAATTTTTTTACGAGTGGACATTACTTTAATATTTTAGTATAATTGTGTTTGACTTACGGGATATAGCGCAGTTTGGTAGCGCGCCTGCTTTGGGAGCAGGATGTCGCAGGTTCAAATCCTGCTATCCCGATCATTAACTAAAGCATTTTTTTTGATTGTTTAACCAATAAATCAATATTCTTAAGAGCTATCTCATTTTGAGGATCTAGTTTTAAAATTTGCTTATATATACTCAAAGAAGCTTGTAAATCATTACACATCCAATAAGCCTTCGCTAAATTCTTCAAGAAGAGAATGTTCGATGGAGAGAATTCTTTTGCTTGACTATAATAATATTTAGCCAAACGATTTACATTTATTAATTGATAACAAAAACCAATAGAATTATAATACTCTCCCAAATTGGGATTATCTATTTTGACATAAAGTTCAAGCATTAAAATACAAGATAACCATTGTTTTTTATGAATATATATTTTAGCTAAAGACAAAACCTGTTGCTTACTTAACCTCTGTTTTCTATCAAAAGGAATTAAAGTTTTAAATAAACGATTTTCAACTATTAACTTAACTACTTGACTTACTAATAAATAACAAATAGGAGTCAGAAATAAAATAATAAATACTAAATATAATTGAAACATAAATACTGAGCTTTGTTTAAACATAAAAACCACCTATACAAAAGATAAGTCATACATATATAATTATAGAAGATTCAATCTTGTCATACTTTTATTAAAAATATAATGAGCAAAAGAACTTTACAAGGAACCAATATAAAACGAAAACGCAAATCAGGATTTAGAGCTAGAATGAAAACCACAAGTGGCAGAAAAATCATGAATTCGAGACGTAATAAAAATAGAAAAAATATTGGGATACAATAATTTAATAGTGCCTATATCTCACATTTTATAAAGTAAAATATGATATAGGTATAATTTAAATCTAAAAATAACTATTATTTTATCCATAGAACAATGTTATGCATTTCGAAGAAGAATTCAAAATTCTATTATCATCACATCATTCCTTAATATACATCGTTAGTGATGAAGAAGAACGCTTAGAATATACAATTAGTCAAATATTTCATGAAGAATTTAATAATTCTATTTACTCGTGGAACTTTATTGACGGATATCAAAACAATCCTAATTATATCAATAAGGCTAGAAGAAACCCCCTTGAAGCGTTAGAGTTTATAGAAACTCTAGTATCTAATACTCCAAAAGTGTTCATATTAAAAGATTTTCACGTCTTCATGAATGATATTGCTATCATTAGAAAAATCAAAAATATAAGAAAAATATTACAAAATACTAACTCATATATAGTTATATCAGCTCCAATTATACAAATTCCATCCTTACTTACTACAACTATTACTGTTCTCGAATTTCCTTTGCCTAATACCAAAGAAATTGAAACTGAATTAAAACGCCTATTTACAATAATGTCTATGGATATTTCTATTAATAAAACAAATCTAACATTTGCGTACAAAGGATTCTCTATAGAAAGAATTCGGCGTTCTATATCAAAACTAGTATATTCTCAAAAGTCTATAAAAGAAGTTTTAAACAGTATATTAGAAGAAAAGAAGCAACTAATTCAACAGACTGATATACTGGATTTTTATTATAGTACACATGATTTAGAAGATATAGGTGGTTTAACCAATTTAAAAGAATGGTTAAAAAAACGCTCTAATTCATTCTCAGCACAAGCTAAAAACTATGGCTTACCTTACCCAAGAGGCATATTATTAGTTGGAATTCAAGGAACAGGAAAGTCTTTGAGTGCAAAAGCTATATCGCAACAATGGAATATACCTTTACTTAGATTAGATATAGGAAAAATTTTTACAGGTATTGTTGGCGAATCGGAAGAAAGAGTCCGTAAAATGATAAAAATATCAGAGCAATTAGCTCCATGCATACTATGGATAGATGAAATTGATAAAGCATTTACAAGATCAACTAATAATACAGATAGTGGTACTACAAATCGAGTTCTGAGCTCCTTTCTTACGTGGTTATCCGAAAAAGAAACACAAGTATTTGTTGTCGCAACAGCAAACAATGTATTGTCCTTACCTTCAGAACTTTTAAGAAAAGGTAGATTTGATGAAATATTTTTTCTAGACTTACCTAATTATAAAGAAAGAATAAAAATTTTTCAAATACACTTAAGCAAAATAAGACCTCTAACTTGGAAAAGATATGATATTAACCATTTAAGCAAATTAACAGATAAGTTTTCAGGTGCAGAAATTAAACAATTAATTATAGAAGCTATGCACAACGCTTTTCATGAAAAGAGAGAATTTAAAACAGAAGATATAGTTACAGTAATTAAGAGTTTTGTACCTCTGTCATTTACTGATGAAAGATCTATATCTGCATTACAAGATTGGGCTAGGTTGGGGAAAGTAAGGTTCGCTTCTGAAGAAAATAAATAGTTAGTAAGTAAGATAACAGGATAGTGGTATAAGGATATAATATGTCTAAAGTTTAGAGTCCTGATACTGAGCTACTTTCCCAAAAAGCTTCCTCTTCAGTATCATTGCCGCTGTAGTGTTTAACAACCAAGTTCGGGATGGATTGGAGTGGGTCCACTACGCTATGAGTATCAAGACATAAATTATACTAATATATGTTAATAAGCTAACTGATAATAATTAAGTATTAAGTATTCGATCTGTTAGTACGTCTCAGCTGAATATATTGCTACACTTACACTTAACGCCTATCAAACGGTTAGTCTTACCGTGATCTTATCCCAAAAGGTAAGAGTACTCATCTTGAGGTAGGCTTCCCACTTAGATGCTTTCAGCGGTTATCCTTTCCATACTTGGCTACCCAGCGTTTACTGTTGGCACAATAACTGGTACACCAGAGGTATGTCTCTCCCGGTCCTCTCGTACTAAGGAGAAATCCTCTCAATACTCTAACGCCTGCACCGGATATGGACCGAACTGTCTCACGACGTTCTGAACCCAGCTCGCGTACCGCTTTCATGGGCGAACAGCCCAACCCTTGGGACGTGCTACCGCCCCAGGATGCGATGAGCCGACATCGAGGTGCCAAACCTCCCCGTCGATGTGAACTCTTGGGGGAGATCAGCCTGTTATCCCTAGAGTAACTTTTATCCGTTGAGCGACAGCCTTTCTACTCAGTACTGTCGGATCACTAAGGCCGACTTTCGTCTCTGCTCGACTTGTAGGTCTCGCAGTCAAGCTTCCTTATACCTTTACACTCTACGACTGATTTCCGACCAGCCTGAGGAAACCTTTGCGCGCCTCCGTTACTTTTTAGGAGGCGACCGCCCCAGTCAAACTGCCCACCTGAAACTGTTCTTTGGCCGGTTAACGGCTATCAAAGTTAGAATTCTAGTCTAATCAGAGTGGTATCTCACTGATGGCTCTTATATACCCGCAAGCATATATTCTTAGCCTCCCACCTATACTGCGCAAAATAGACTCAAATCCAATTCCAAGCTACAGTAAAGCTTCATAGGGTCTTTCTGTCCAGGTGCAGGTAGTCCGCATCTTCACAGACAATTCTATTTCGCCGAGTCTCTCTCCGAGACAGTGTCCAAATCGTTACTCCTTTCGTGCGGGTCGGAACTTACCCGACAAGGAATTTCGCTACCTTAGGACCGTTATAGTTACGGCCGCCGTTCACCGGGGCTTCAGTCGTCAGCTTCATCTTAAAGATTAACCAACTTCTTTAACCTTCCGGCACTGGGCAGGAGTCAGCCCCCATACATTGTCTTACGACTTCGCGGAGACCTGTGTTTTTGATAAACAGTCGCTTGGACCTGGTTATTGCAACCCTACAAGGGTACCCCTTCTCCCGAAGTTACGGGGCTATTTTGCCGAGTTCCTTAGAGAGAGTTATCTCGCGCCCCTTAGTATACTCTACTTACCTACCTGTGTCGGTTTAGGGTACAGGTATTTATTATTTGAGATATTTCGAGCTTTTCTAGAAAGTATGACATCAATTACTTCAACACCTTGGTGTTTTGTATTCACTGCTTAGCTCAAGATGTTTTCTCCATCCTTCATCACCTTAACAGTTTAAACCGGTAACCAACATCCGGCTAATTTAGCCTTCTCTGTCCCTCGATACCAATAATAAACAGTACAGGAATATTAACCTGTTATCCATCGACTACGTTTTTCAACCTCGCCTTAGGACCTGACTCACCCTTCGCGGACGAACCTTCCGAAGGAAACCTTAGGTTTTCGGGGCATTGGATTCTCACCAATGTTTTCGCTACTCAAGCCGACATTCTCACTTCTGCTTTGTCCACATCCACTCACGTTAATGCTTCTACCTATCACAGAACGCTCCCCTACCGATGTAAAACATCCCACAGCTTCGGCAAATTGCTTAGTCCCGTTCATTTTCGGCGCAGGATCACTAGACCAGTGAGCTATTACGCACTCTTTAAAGGATTGCTGCTTCTAAGCAAACCTCCTGGTTGTCTATGTATTCCCACTTCCTTTACCACTTAGCAATTATTTAGGGGCCTTAGCTGGTGGTCTGGGCTGTTTCCCTTTTGACAATGAAGCTTATCCCCCACTGTCTCACTGGTTGACTACACACTTAGTATTCAGAGTTTGCCTCGATTTGGTACCGCTCTCGCAGCCCGCACCGAAACAGTGCTTTACCCCTAAGTTTAAGCATCAACCGCTGCGCCAAAACGCATTTCGGGGAGAACCAGCTAGCTCCGGATTCGATTGGCATTTCACCCCTAGCCACAGCTCGTCCGTTGATTTTTCAACATCAGTCGGTTCGGACCTCCACTTAGTATTACCTAAGCTTCACCCTGGCCATGGCTAGATCATCCGGGTTCGGGTCTGTAAATAGTGACTTACGCTCTATTAAAGCTCGCTTTCACTGTGGCTTTGATATTCTCTATCTTAACCCGCCACCATTTACAAGTCGCCGGCTCATTCTTCAACATGCACGCAGTCAGACGTTGAGTCGTCCTCCTACTGCTTGTAAGCTTACGGTTTCATGTTCTATTTCACTCCCCTCCCGGGGTTCTTTTCACCTTTCCCTCACGGTACTGGTTCACTATCGGTCATTTAGGAATATTTAGCCTTACGAGGTAGTCCTCGCTGATTCACACGAGATTCCACGTGCCTCATGCTACTCGGGATACAGTATAAACAGAAAATCGCTTTCGGCTACAGGATTATCACCTTCTACGATACAATATTCCAATTGCTTCACCTAACTCATTTCTGCCTTTTTAACTGTCCCACAACCCCACTAGAACGTATTCATGTGGTTTAGGCTGTTCCCATTTCGCTCACCGCTACTAAGGGAATCGCTTTTGCTTTCTTTTCCTTTAGCTACTAAGATGTTTCAGTTCGCTAAGTTAGCTCTTACCTATTTATGAATTCAATAGGCAGTATTAAAGAGTTGCCTCATTCGGGAACCTCCGGATTGTAGCTTACTTCCAGCTCCCCGAAGCATTTCGTTGGTAGTCACGCCCTTCATCGCTTCTAAATGCCAAGGAATCCACCGTAAGCCTTTAAATTACTTAATACTTATACTAAATATATATTAGTACGTTATCTTCTAAGCTTATACCACTTAAAGATGTGAGTTATTTTTCTGGAGATAAGCGGACTCGAACCGCTGACATCTGCCTTGCAAAGGCAGCGCTCTACCAACTGAGCTATACCCCCGCTGCTTTGAGCTGGGCTATCCTGGATTTGAACCAGGGACCTCACCCTTATCAGGGGTGCGCTCTAACCAACTGAGCTAATAGCCCTTAGGTGCTCAGTTTTTTCAGAATTCTTAATTTAAGAATTCTTTTAATTTCGATCTAGGATGTAAAGTTATTGAATTCACTTTGAAAACCCTAAATAAGGAGGTGATCCAGCCACACCTTCCAGTACGGCTACCTTGTTACGACTTCACCCCAGTCACTAGCCCTGCCTTAGGTGCCCTCCTCCATAAAGGTTAGAGTAACAACTTCGGGCGTGGCCAGCTCCCATGGTGTGACGGGCGGTGTGTACAAGGCCCGGGAACGGATTCACCGCCGTATAGCTGACCGGCGATTACTAGCGATTCCACCTTCATGTAGGCGAGTTTCAGCCTACAATCCGAACTGAGGCCGCGTTTATGAGATTGGCTTACTTTCACAAGCTTGCAACTCTTTGTCACGACCATTGTAGCACGTGTGTAGCCCAGAACATAAGGGGCATGCTGACTTGACGTCATCCTTACCTTCCTCCGGTTTGTCACCGGCAGTCTCTTTAAAGTACCCAACTTAATGATGGCAACTAAAGACAAGGGTTGCGCTCGTTGCGGGACTTAACCCAACATCTCACGACACGAGCTGACGACAGCCATGCACCACCTGTGTCCACGTTCCCTAAGGCACTTTTTACTTTCATAAAAATTCATGGCATGTCAAGTTCTGGTAAGGTTCTTCGTGTTGCATCGAATTAAACCACATGCTCCACCGCTTGTGCGGGCCCCCGTCAATTCCTTTGAGTTTCACCCTTGCGAGCATACTTCCCAGGCGGGATACTTAACGCGTTAGCTACGATACTGCACGGATCGATACGCGCAACATCTAGTATCCATCGTTTACGGCTAGGACTACTGGGGTATCTAATCCCATTCGCTCCCCTAGCTTTCGTCTCTGAGTGTCAGTAATGGCCCAGTAGAGCGCTTTCGCTTCTGGTGTTCTTCCCAATATCTACGCATTTCACCGCTACACTGGGAATTCCCTCTACCTATACCATACTCTAGTCTAGTAGTTTCCACTGCTTTTTCAGGGTTGAGCCCTAATATTTAACAGCAGACTTACTAAACCACCTACAGACGCTTTACGCCCAGTGATTCCGGATAACGCTTGCATCCCCCGTATTACCGCGGCTGCTGGCACGGAGTTAGCCGATGCTTATTCATTAGGTACCGTCATATTTCTTCCCTAATAAAAGAGGTTTACAACCCACAGGCATTCTTCCCTCACGCGGTATTGCTCCGTCAGGCTTGCGCCCATTGCGGAAAATTCCCCACTGCTGCCTTCCGTAAAAGTCTGGACCGTGTCTCAGTTCCAGTGTGGCTGATCATCCTCTAAAACCAGCTACTGATCGTTGCCTTGGTAGGCTTTTACTCTACCAACTAGCTAATCAGGCGCGAGCTCATCCCAGGGCAGATTACTCTTTTTCACTGTAAAGCATATGGGGCATTAGCAACCGTTTCCAATTGTTATTCCCCTCCCCAGGGCAGATTCTCACGTATTACTCACCCGTCCGCTACTAAAGCGTAAGCTTTCGTTCAACTTGCATGTGTTAGGCATACCGCCAGCGTTCATCCTGAGCCAGGATCAAACTCTCCGTAGTATCCAGAATATGTAACATTATAAGAAATTTGTTTTCTTAAATGTTGTTAACAATTTAAATGATCTGATTAAGTTGCTTGATTTATAGTTTTCTTAAAACTTAGATTGCAACTTTATGTAGATAATCATACTGCTTCTAATAATATATTGTCAACCCCTTATGATTAACATTTTAAAGAAATTGAATATCATGCCTAAACAACAAAAATCTAGTTAAAAAACTATAAGATAACATTGCTTATGGAACCTGCTTTCTGTTCTAATCTCAGATAAAAAGATTATTGACATAATTATTTCATCTAAAGGTTTATTTAACACCTAGTTATGATAAAAAAAATTAAAAACTTATCGTATATTGAAACTTAATAAAAATAAGAGATTTGAATACAAACATAGTATATATTAATCTACATTTAATCTAGAGATTTATAAAAATTTGAAAATTGATTTAAGATTTTCACAATATAATTTTTGTTTGAATATCATTTTTTATAAATACGCTATTCAATACACCATTAAAATTTTTTACATATACACACTTGAATTACAACTGAATTTTTAAAATAAAGAGGAAAATCTTAATTGATTCACTAAAAAATTTAGATATATATAACTACATGATGGATTATTTCAGATCTTGCCGAAATTCAAAAATTAAGTAAAAAAAATAGAAAATACTAATTTCATGTGAAGAATGTTAAATAATAAAAATTCACGCGGTAATAGAATTATTCAAGTTTTTTACGGATAAATTCTTCTTGACTCTACTAACAGATAATTTTCTAACTTTTTTGTGCCTATGAGCTATTTTTTGGAAACTATTCTATTGATTTTAAGAATTATCTTATTTAAGAATGATGAATATCGTATCTGAGTTTATTTAATTATTGATATTTTCTCTAAAAAACTTCTAGAAGTTGCTTTAAGTTCATAAGAAATTATAAATTTTATAAGTTGCACATGTATGCCAATTTATAAATTTTCCCCATATGTTATTTTCAACAGCCAGACATTAAATCTATATAAAAACAAAATTATTTTAGCTTAAAAGTACAATTTAAAAATAAGCACAAAATCGCAATTATGATGTATAACAAATCATATTTGACTCTTATAGTTTATTATGATTTTTTGCCATTATTTTTAAGTCAAGAATCTTTCTATTAATTAGCTTATATAAAGATCAATAAACTAAGATGTACAAGAAAGCTTGATATAGTTTTTACGATAATACCAAGATTGATACTACCTAAATATAGGAATATATATAAAACTCATACACTCATCAATTAATAACTATTCTTGTAAGGAATGGGGCCAGTCTAAATATAAACTGAAGTAAGACAAGTATATTATGAAAATATTTATAAAATGATTTTAAAAGTTTAAAAACTTTCTTGTCTTTGCTACAGAATAAAAACTAATAATATTATACTAATTTCTCAGTTTTTTATAGAATAAAGATACAAACCTAAAAAACGCTCAAAATTAAGTTTAATCAGTATAAGAATTTTAAACTATCCACTGGATTAAATAAATAAGAATCATTTGAAACATCGATCCATGTGATTATTTACGACAAAAAATTTACCCTCTACTTTTTTTGTTTATTTATCCACAATCATAATTAAGTATACAATGAAATATCATTTAAGATAATTTATAGTGGACATAATGTATGAGATAATAGGAGAAATACAGATTGGAAATACAAAGAGAGAAAATACTAGTAGTTGATGATGAAACAAGTATAAGAAGAATACTAGAAACTAGATTATCTATGATTGGATACGAAGTTGTAAGTGCATCAGATGGAGAAGAAGCACTAATAGTATTTCGACAAGAATATCCAAATTTAGTTGTATTAGATGTAATGATGCCAAAACTAGATGGATATGGTGTATGTCAAGAACTAAGAAAAGAATCCGATGTACCCATCATTATGCTAACAGCTCTAGGTGACGTATCAGACAGAATTACCGGACTAGAACTAGGAGCAGACGATTATGTAGTTAAACCTTTTTCTCCTAAAGAACTTGAAGCAAGGATTCGTTCAGTATTAAGAAGAGCAGATAAAATCACGATAAATCCTGGTATACCTAGTTCAGGAATAATCAATATTGGTTTTTTGAAAATTGATACAAATAAAAGACAAGTATATAAAAATAATGAAAGAGTGAGATTAACAGGAATGGAATTTAGTTTATTAGAATTATTAGTTAGTAAAGCTGGGGAAGCTTTTTCACGAGCATCTATATTACAGGAAGTTTGGGGGTATACACCCGAAAGACATGTTGACACTAGAGTTGTTGATGTTCATATTTCTAGACTAAGAGCAAAACTTGAAGATGATCCCAGTAATCCTGATTTAATTTTAACTGCAAGGGGTACAGGCTATCTCTTCCAGAGAATTACTGATTTGACGCAATAAATAAAAGAAATATATTGCACATGATATACTGTAATATTTAGAATTATTTACTAAAACTTTATTTACACTAAATTGATATTCAAAATGAATAAATTAATTGTCTAAGAAAAAGAATATTTAATTAAATAATAATTATTCCATATATAAAAAGAATATATCATCTATTTGATTTAATTAAAGAAAACTTTATTAGATTAAAGTTTAAAGATTAAAAGTATTATATATATAAAGACACTTTAGAGCTCATATTGACAATTGCTTAATATTCAGATATAAATGTGACGATACTAGTGATAATATTAACAAAATTGTAAACAATTTGTCTAAAACTTATTGTAAAATTAGCTCAATAGGAAGAGGCTTGCATATATTTTATCAAAGCTCATGATTAATCAATCAAGAAAAGGTCTCAAAAAAAACTAAATATAAAATAAACACAGAAGTTAACTCAGATAATTCTTGTCATTTTATTACATCAATATGTAATAGAATTATATCTTGCAATGATAGAATATCTATTTACTACAGGAGAAAAAGTAAATATACTAAGGTTATATTCCTTAAATTATGAAACTATACAAAATATTTGACAAATACTTTTGACTAACATAAACAGAATTAATTCTCCTTTTTCTTAAAAAGAAATATAGACATTATCCATAAATCAAACTATATACGAGCTATTATTAACAACATTCATTCTAATAAAACCATTGTTCATATCTAAAGAAGCTTTATTTTATTTTGTTTTTTTATTACATTCCTTAACCTGATTCTCTTACAACATTGGATTTACACTTCAACTACAAACTATTATCAATGACCACAATGGCTAGTCTAACAGTTTTACTATCTAAATTAGTTAACAAGTACTATCACTGTACCTATCATTCGCGATATTATAAGCTATGTTATTTGTTAATGTAATAGATGAGTTTGTATATACATTCAAGACTTTAATCCTAGCTTTTAGAAGTTGTTTTAAATGTCTTGCTGGATCACTATCACTTATTTTTGATACAGCAAATTTAGATAAAGCTATTTAATTTTTAATGTAATTTATTTTTTGTTGGCAAATAGACTTATTAGCTAGAATATTATTCGGAAAACAGTCTTTCGCTATTAATCTTTGAGCTAAGATTAAATGTTTACTATATTGAATATTATATAGCCAACTATATTTACAGCCTATCCAATATTTCTGGTAGGATATTGCTAATTCAGCTGCTTTAACACACATATTAGAATATTGTCCATGATTGGCTTCTTCTTACATTGAATTAAATGTATTCAAAATAGATGTTTACAAATCACCAAAATAATCGAGCATATTATTAAAATTATGAAAGTCAATATTGGTTCTTGCAACATCATTATGATATTTTTTATGATGTTGTTTAGGTGTTTGCATACATAAGTATGGTATACGTGGGAAAGTATTTCTCATGTGTCATTACATTTGCATTACATTTTATTTAAAGGCATGAGAAATACCGGATGAGCGGTACTTTTTAGCAACTTTTTCATTCCCTACAGTGATTTTCTTATAATTACTACCTCTTAAAATAATAGCCCGATTATTTAATAAATGATCTCTTAGCTAACCACTAAAATCGACATTATATATTTGCGAAGCACTAATATTAAGTTTATTATTTTTCGTATTTGAAGCTGTATTCATGGCAAGCAATTCTTTACTTGTATGAGCCTTAATTAAACTTGGATTCATCTTCTCAAAAGCCACTTTCATATTGTCAACAGATTGTATGATATGATCCAAAAAAAATACAAAAAACAATGAGAATATAAATAAATAGATTACGAATATAAGATAGAAAAATATAATTTATAACTTTTTACTTTTACTATTTAAACTGATTTATTTTTTCTTTGAACTAAATGATCCTGATGCTCCTTTCGGTGCTAGATTAAAAAACGTGTTTTTACCTGACTGATATTTAGCTTGTGACGTATGTGTTTCTTTAATAACATTACCGCCTTTATATCTTTCTATTTTTTTAGTAAAAGAAACTGAGATTATCTCACTTGTATTACCGTTATTATGATGTAATGTTTCAGAAGTAATATCACATCCTTCTTTTGATGATTGTGAGTTCTCAAACACCTTTGAAGGTGTAGCTCCAAGAGCAAGCGCTCCAAAAAGTTTTGATAGCTCGTGATGAGTTAAATAAAACAAATTATTCTTCTGACAAATATGACAAGAGAGAGTTCTCTTCAAAATGATTTAGATGTCAGTATAACAAACGTTATAAAGAAGAAGATGAGTAAAACTAATAAAAATGCAATCATCAAGATATGTAATATAATGAAGATATTCCATTTAGGTCGTTCAGTAAAATTTTTTGAATATTTTAATGATAGTGAAGGTAATTTATTTGAAAGCTAGAGTGCCAAATAGTTTAAATTGTATTGATTTGAAATATTATATACAGTTATTATTTCAATATTTAGATGTAGTAGCTCAAAGTGAGTTTCTAACAATTAATATTAATTATATTTAAAAAAGTTTGAATAGCAGGAATGGAAGTAAGTCTTATAATCAATTTAAAGCATCTTTAAACAAATTGAGTGATATAACTTTGATTTATAATAAAAAAATAAGCCTAGATAGTCTTAATCATATTCATAAAGGATCTCTATTATAATATAAAATATTATATCAACATTCTCGTAAGGGAATTGTCTCCCATTATTTAACTAAGTGGCAAAAATTAGCCATTAAAATGCATACAATTATCTTAGATATTGATATAATAGTTGACGAAAAAATAAAATAGCAAAGCCTGGTTCCAAAGATAACTACGAATTTTGGATACTCAACTTAAATCACACTACAGTTGAATATACTGATAGATTAATTAGAGATTTATCCATATACCTTTTACATATTCGTAAACAGCGATATTATAGCAAAACTTCTTTTTTCATTAGAACAATAAGAATAAAAATCTATTTTTATATCTTTAGAATAATAAGTAATATGTTTTATATAATTCCATAATACAAGATAAATAAAAATTTGAGAATAGGTAAAGTCTTTAGTCGAAAAATATAAAAAACAATAGTAGTCCATTTCAACTGTAATATTTATAAATATAATCACATTTTAGTCGTGACAATAAAAGTTTTAATAATATTAAATTTCAATTGTAGTATACATAAAGTATCAAAATCGATACAAAAACTTCATCATAGTTTAATGTATTATATTAACTTATATAATCTAATCTTGAAGTCGCTCATATAAAACTTAGAGGACTATAGTTATGTAGTTTTTCAAAGTAAATAAATTTTATGAGTAATTACACTTATAATTATACTTAACCGTAAAGAAAAGTAAACTCACACTAAAAAAACTCATAAAATAAAAATCAGTTGTGTAATCACCAAAATAATTTTATGTGATTAGTTATGATATATTTACTTAATTAACTTGCTCTGGAGACTTTACATATGACCATAGCAATTGGACAAGAAAAAAACCGCGGTCGTTTTGATCTAATAGATGATTGGGTAAAAAGAGATCGTTTCGTATTCGTTGGCTGGTCTGGATTATTACTATTTCCATGCGCTTATCTAGCACTAGGAGGGTGGTTAACAGGGACTACCTTCGTAACATCTTGGTATACTCATGGATTAGCAAGTTCTTACTTAGAAGGCTGCAATTTTTTAACAGCAGCTGTATCAACGCCTGCCAATAGTATGGGACATTCTTTATTACTATTATGGGGACCTGAAGCACAAGGAGATTTTACACGCTGGTGTCAAATTGGTGGACTATGGGCATTCATTGCATTACATGGATCATTTGGCCTAATTGGTTTCTGTCTAAGACAGTTTGAGATAGCTAGACTAGTTGGTATTAGACCTTATAATGCAATTGCCTTTTCTGGACCAATAGCTGTATTTGTTTCTGTATTCTTAATGTATCCTTTAGGACAAGCAAGCTGGTTTTTTGCTCCTAGTTTTGGCGTGGCAGCTATTTTCAGATTCTTATTATTTTTACAAGGATTTCATAATTGGACTTTAAATCCCTTCCATATGATGGGAGTAGCTGGAATATTAGGTGGAGCACTCTTATGCGCTATTCACGGTGCCACTGTGCAAAACACATTATTCGAGGATGGTGATGCGGCAGATACTTTCAGAGCATTCACTCCAACTCAGTCAGAAGAGACATATTCAATGGTAACAGCAAATCGCTTCTGGTCACAAATATTTGGTGTTGCTTTTTCTAACAAACGTTGGCTACATTTCTTCATGTTATTTGTTCCAGTAACGGGCATGTGGACGAGTGCATTTGGAATTGTCGGATTGGCTTTAAACTTAAGAGCCTATGATTTTGTATCACAGGAACTAAGAGCTGCTGAAGACCCAGAATTCGAAACATTTTATACTAAAAATATTTTACTAAACGAAGGTATTCGTGCATGGATGGCTGCTCAAGACCAACCTCATGAAAACTTCATATTCCCTGAGGAGGTTTTACCACGTGGAAACGCCCTTTAATAATAATATTAGCGTAGGTGGAAGAGATATAGAATCTACAGGTTTTGCATGGTGGTCTGGTAATGCAAGGCTTATAAATGTGTCCGGCAAACTATTAGGTGCCCATGTAGCTCATGCAGGAATTATGGTATTCTGGACAGGGGCAATGACACTATTTGAAGTAGCTCACTTTGTACCTGAAAAACCATTATATGAGCAAGGCTTTATCTTAATTCCCCATCTAGCAACATTAGGATGGGGCGTCGGACCAGGTGGAGAAATCAACAATATATACCCCTACTTTGTTGTTGGTGTACTACACCTAATATCTTCAGCTGTTCTTGGATTTGGTGGACTTTATCATTCTATAATTGGTCCAGATACTCTAGAAGAGTCTTTTCCATTTTTTGGATATGATTGGAGAGATAAAAACAAAATGACAACAATACTTGGAATCCATTTAATTCTATTGGGAATAGGATCCTTCTTGTTAGTTGTCAAATCTCTCTTTTTTGGTGGTGTATATGATACATGGGCACCAGGAGGAGGAGATGTTAGATTAATTAATAACCCTACTTTAAACCCTTCTATAATTTTTGGATATGTACTAAAATCACCTTTTGGAGGTGATGGATGGGTAGTAAGTGTTGATAATATGGAAGACTTGATAGGCGGCCATGTTTGGATTGGTGTTATTTGTATTGCTGGTGGTATTTGGCATATTTTGACTAAACCATTTGCATGGGCACGACGAGCTTTTGTCTGGTCTGGTGAAGCCTATTTATCATATAGCTTAGGAGCTTTATCGATTATGGGCTTAACAGCATCTAACTTTGTTTGGTATAATAATACGGCTTATCCAAGCGAGTTTTATGGTCCTACTGGGCCTGAAGCATCACAAGCACAAGCTTTTACTTTCTTGGTTAGAGACCAAAGGTTAGGGGCAAATGTTGCATCTGCACAAGGTCCTACTGGTTTAGGTAAATACCTAATGAGATCTCCTAGTGGAGAAATTATATTCGGAGGAGAAACAATGAGATTTTGGGATCTAAGAGCCCCTTGGGTAGAACCATTAAGGGGACCAAATGGATTAGATCTAAATAAAATCAAAAACGACATACAACCTTGGCAAGAAAGAAGAGCTGCTGAATACATGACTCATGCACCACTAGGGTCTCTTAATTCTGTGGGTGGTGTTGCGACGGAAATCAATTCAGTAAACTATGTGTCTCCTAGAAGTTGGTTGACAACATCTCACTTTTTCTTGGGTTTCTTTCTATTCATAGGGCACTTATGGCATGCTGGTAGAGCTAGAGCTGCAGCCGCTGGTTTCGAGAAAGGAATTAATAGAGAAAATGAGGCTGTACTATCAATGAGACCATTAGATTAAACTCTAATTTAAAATACATGTAGATAATTATAACTATTCTTAATCTTTTACTGAAAAGTCAGATCAGGAATAGTTTTTTTATTTTGAACATCTATTCTATTCCAAGAAATTGAACTACAGAAAAAGAAAAAAAAATTCTAATAAAAAAATAAGTATAAAAGCTAGCATAGCTAATCTACCATTCCAGCTTTCAGCTCCTTCTGAGAAACCCCAAGTCCATCGGTTACGAGAAGTTTTAATTACCATATAAAATTCCTAAAATATACAAGATCATTATATATTATAAATAAACAATTTGAATTATATAGAAAATCAGAAAATATCATACCTAAAATATATGCCATTAAACATATACATTGTATCGCATCCTATCGTACAACAATTATCAAGCCAAATAATGAATCCTACATTAATTCCACCAAATATGTATAATGAAAGTTATAAACAACTAGGATCACTTATGATTTATGAAGTCATGAGAAGATGGATGATAATACAAAACATTTACATTAAGCAAATTGATCACATCCAAACAATTTGTACTTTAAAACGAGAAGAATCATATATTATACTAACTGATTTAGTAGATTCCTATAATTTTGTAACAGATGCTCTAAATTTAATACCAGGAGTAGAATTAAAACATATAAGTTTTAAACAAAAATTAAATAATATTAATAAGGTTACTATTAATACTAATGGCAACAAACAACAAAAAATTATTATCATAAATTTATATATTGATAACGATATTTTAATTAAATTTTTAGATTATTTAACAATAGAAAAACATGTTAAAATTAATCAAATTAAAATAATTTGTATTACTTGTAAACATCAGTTATTAGAAAAAATAGGAAATAAGTATCCAAATTTAAATATTTACACAACTAAAATTTTGTAATTATAATTATATACTCTACTATTAATAATTAAATCAATATACCCATAATGAACATAATAACAAACTCATTTAATTTAGTTTTTACATCTATTGCTAATTTCTCTGAGATATATTTAATTTTAATACTTCTAAAACTGTCGTTAGCCTGGTTTCCAACAGTTAATTGGTATAATGAACCTTTCTGTTCATTAAACAGATTAACTGATCCATATTTAAGATTATTTCGGGGAACAATACCTATGATTTTTGGAATGGACATGTCTCCAATGCTAGGAATTATATTTTTACAATGTCTAACTGTTATCTTCAATAATATTAGAATCGAATCAATAACATAAAATTACAAACGAATATGCTTTTTACATTTAAAAGTATAATTTATATCAAAGGATCATTTATCTATAATTGTATTCCATATTTTATGTTCATATATTATACTAGAATAAAAAACTATGTTAAAAATTAGACTAAAGAGATTTGGTAGAAAAAAACAACCTAGCTATCGCATTATTATAATTGATAGCAAAAAAAGACGAGATGGAAAAGCTCTAGAAGAAGTTGGATTTTATAACCCAATAACAAAACAAACAAAATTAAATATGATTAAAATCCAACAAAGAATACAAGAAGGTGCACAACCAACAAAAACTGTGAATAATTTAATTACCAAAGGTATGGATAAACAAGTATAAAATTAATTTATAGAATAAGGAAAACTAAATTGTCTAAATTTACATTTAAAATTTTATGGCTGGAGAATAATGTAGCCATTGCTGTTGATCATATGGTAGGGAAAAACTCTAGCCCACTGACCGCCTATTTTTTTTGGCCAAGGAATGATGCATGGGAACAATTAAAAACTGAACTAGAAGCTAAACCTTGGATCTCAGGAAATGAAAAAGTTAAATTATTAAATCAGGCAACAGAAATCATCAATTTTTGGCAAGAAAAAGGGAAAAACAAGTCTCTCTTACAAGCTCAAGAAAAATTTCCACACTTTACATTTGCTGGAAGTAACTAAAAAACAAGATGATTAGTATAATATTAATCTTTTACTAATCATCAAAAATATAATAATATTCTTTTATTTTTTTACTAATTTAAGTGAGAAATACAAGCCTAAAACCCATGAATAAAAAGATGAATTTTAAAAAAAAATAGATTTATTATTAATTAGTTTAGAAGCAATAGATACATATAGCTCAGAAAATATTTATAATAAAAATAGATTTATTAGATCAAGAAAAAAAGAAAACGTCTTTCTTCTTAGATCTGGAAATCATACGAGACACCCTAGTAACAATTCCCTATGCGAATTTGAAGATAGCATTAAAGCTATTTATATTATTCAGCATGTGATTAGTAATTTATTTGTACAAAATATTGCATTTAATATATTAAATACTTATTATCAAAAACCCACATCAATAATAAATCAACAATACATTAAAAGATTTGAATATATATATAATAAAACACAAAATCATTATTCTATTTATAGTTACTATATTAATATTAACCTTACAGAAATAGCTATTATTAATCTATATATTATTAGTCAAATCAAAACAAAACAAGGGATTTACTTAATGCTTAAATATTTATACTCATTCTAGTTTTATATCAGAAAAAAATTACATACTATTCATTTTCTTTTTCTGTAACTATACATTCTGTAGTTAAAACCATTGAAGCAATAGAAGAAGCATTCTGTAGAGCAGAACGTGTTACTTTGGATGGATCAATTATACCTTCTTTATACATATCAACTAAATTACCTTTATTCGCATTATAACCTACTGAAAAATCGCTTTGCTTAATTTTTTCTACAACCACAGCACCATTGGAACCCGCATTTTCAACAATTCTAATCAAGGGAGACAATAAAGCTTTTTCTACAATTAAAGCACCTACTAACTCTTCTCCTATCAAATTATTTTTTGCCCACAGATTCAAATCTGTAGATAAATGGACAAGAGTAGAACCACCACCAGGCACTATTCCTTCTTCAATAGCGGCTCTAGTAGCATTAATTGCATCTTCTAAACGTAATTTCTTATCCTTCATTTCAGTTTCAGTAGCAGCACCAACTTTAATAACAGCTACACCGCCAGCCAATTTAGCTAATCTTTCTTGCAATTTTTCTTTTTCATAACTATTACTACTTACTTCTAATTGTCTTCTAATTTGATCGCACCTTGCTTTTATGCCAGCATCATGCCCATCAGCAATTATAGTAGTAGAATCTTTCGTTACGTAAATTCTTTTAGCAATACCTAAACTATCTAAAGATATATTGTCAAGTGTTAACCCAATATCTTCAGTAATTACTTGACCACCAGTTAACACACCAATGTCTTCAAGTAAAGCTTTTCTTCTATCTCCAAAACCTGGAGCTCTTACCGCAACAACATTAATAATACCTCTTAATTTATTTACAATAATTGTAGCCAAAGCTTCTTTTTCTATATCTTCTGCAATGATTAGTAGAGGACGACCTGTTTTAGATACTTGTTCTAAAATAGGCAAAAGCTCTTGCTGAATTAAAGTAATTTTCTTATCAGTCAATAGGATATAAGGATATTCTTGAACGATTTCCATTTTAGATGAGTCTGTAACAAAATAAGGAGAGATAAAACCTTTATCAAATTTCATTCCTTCTTTTACATCTAACTGAGTAACTGTAGACTGGCCTTCTTCTAAAGAGATTACTCCTTCTTTACCTACTTTCTCTATAGCATTTGCTATCATTATACCTATATCGTGGTCATTACCCGCTGAAATAGCAGCTACTTGAGTTATATCTCTTACATTAGCCACTGGTCTAGAAAATTCAGCTATTTTAGCAACAACAAATTTTACAGCTTTTTCTAAACCTTTTTTTAATGCCATTGGATTAGCACCAGCTGCTACATTTTTCAAGCCTTGCTTAACAATAGCATGAGCTAATACTGTAGCAGTTGTAGTACCATCACCAGCAACATCATTTGTTTTTGATGCTGCCTGTCTAATTAGAGCTACACCAGTATTTTCAATCAAATTTTTTAGTTCTATTTCTTTTGCAATTGTTACACCATCATTAACAATTTGGGGAGCACCAAATTTACGCTCTAGTACAACATTTCTACCTTTGGGACCTAAAGTAACTGAAACAGCTTCTGCTAAAATATCCATTCCTTTTTCTAAAGCTTTACGAGCATTATCTTGATAAAGTATTGTTTTACCCATAAAATCATCTCAATATTAAATATGAACATGAAGTAGAAAAAACTATTAAAAGCTACGTTCCATAAAATCACGAGTGAAAATTTCAAAAATACATGAGAATATTACAGTTAAATTAAATAAAAAACAAGCTGTCTATAAAAGAATGGTATAATTTATCTTAATAAGGGCTTGTAGCTCAGTGGATTAGAGCACGTGGCTACGAACCACGGTGTCGGGGGTTCGAATCCCTCCTTGCCCGATCACAAAAATACATAACAGTAGTGAAAATCAAATATTTAAAATATAATTAAATCAAAATATATTAAAAATTATATCATGCAACCGCTACGAGGAACTAAAGATATACTACCGAATGATATTGTGTTATGGCAACATATATATAATAAAGCTAAAGAAATACTGACTTTATCAAACTATTCTGAAATCCGGACACCTATACTAGAATCTACATCTTTATTTAGCAGAAGTATAGGCAATGAGACAGACATAATAAATAAAGAAATGTATAGCTTCATTGATCAAGGCAAGAGACAAATAACACTTCGACCTGAAGGCACAGCAAGCGTTGTTCGATCATTGATAAGTAATAGACTATACCAAAAAAGTAAGACTAATAGATTATGGTACTTAGGTCCGATGTTTAGATATGAAAGACCTCAACAAGGTCGACAAAGACAATTTCACCAACTTGGCATAGAATGTATTGGTAGTATAAATCCCATGGCAGATGCAGAAGTTATTAGATTGGCTACTCAGTTGTTACACGAGCTTCAATGTTTTAACTACAAAATAGAAATCAATTCTATAGGTAATCTTCAAGAAAGAAACGTTTATAAAGAATCTCTTATAGAGTATTTGCTCAGCTATAAAGAAGATTTAGACAATGATTCAGAAACAAGATTAGCAACTAATCCTCTGCGAATTTTAGATAGTAAAAATAAAAAAACACAAGAAATACTGAAGTATGCACCATCACTAAACAAATATTTGGGATCCGAATCTAAAACTCATTTTGATTCAGTATGTCAATACTTGAACGAATTAGATATTGAATATAATATTAATGACCAATTAGTAAGAGGTTTAGACTATTATAACTATACAGCTTTTGAAATGAAAGTAGACGAACTAGGGAGTCAAGATACAATTTGTGGAGGAGGAAGATATGACTGCTTAATTAAACAATTAGGAGGACCTGATACTCCGGCAGTGGGATGGGCAATTGGGATAGAAAGACTTTTATCTATCATAAAGGACAATTTACAGATCCAAACAAAACATCCGGTTATATACATAGCTACTCAGGGGGTAGAAGCACAAAGAAAAATTTGGAATATTATAAAAACTCTAGAAAGATATAGAATAAATTTTGAGTTAGATTTATATAATAACAATTTGCAAAAACAGATAAAAAGAGCTTATAAATCGAATGCATCCATATGTCTTATACTAGGAGATGATGAAATTAGTAAACAGGAAATCACATTGAAGTATTTAAATAAAAATATGCAAAAACGTATATTTACTACTGACTTATCAAAAGAATTAGACGCTATTTTAAGTACTCACTAAAACTTGACAAAATACTATATCTCTTTGTTACAATATAGCTATTGGGGTGTAGCCAAGCGGTAAGGCAGCGGACTTTGACTCCGCCATTCGCAGGTTCGAATCCTCCCACCCCAGTATGAAAAATATTGAAATAATAACTAATACCATACCTATAACACATAAATATAAAGTTAGATATATGAGTCGTAGTAAAGATAAAAATATACTAAAGCAGAAAAATTTGCTTTGGCACAATTTTATAATTAATAACATATTCAACGCAAAATATACTATAATTATAGATTGCAACAACAATTGCAAGATAACTTAGCTTATTGTCAATATAGAATAAATATTTAATATATTATATTGCATACCAGAAATATACACATTTTAAAGAGAAGGAATTAAAATAACCATGGCTGTTATTCAATTTATTAAGGGAATCAATGAAGATGTTATACCAGAAGTTAAACTAACTAGATCTAAAGATGGTAGTACAGGAACAGCAACTTTTAGATTCAATAATCCAAGTATTCTACAGTCAGTAATGGAAGACGAAGGAGATATTACAGGCATGTATCTTAAAGATGATGAAGGAGAAATTATGACAAAAGATGTAAACGCAAAATTCATTAATGGAAAACCTCATGCGATTGAATCACTTTATATAATTAAAAGCCCATCGGATTGGGATAGATTTATGCGTTTTATGGAAAAATATGCTAAAGACAATGAGTTATCTTTCAAAAAGGCTAAATAAATGGACTGATATTTTCAACTTTATTCAAATTAGTATAAAAGTTAATAAACTATCTTCTTAATATACAAAATTATATTAAATAACAAAAATGAAAGTATCATGGAAATGGCTTAGCCAAATAATTGATCTCAGCAATATAGAGTTTAATGAACTCACTGAAAAACTAACAATGGCTGGATTTGAGATAGAAGAAACCTATGAATTAATAGAACTTCAAGACAAAATAATTGAATTAAAACTCACAGCAAACAGACAGGATACTTCATTTTTAATAGGACTTGCAAGAGAAATTAGTACCTTACTTAACAAACCTCTAAAAAATTATTACTCGCAGATAAAACCTAATAGAGTAAATAAGACATACAATCATATATCATCTCGATCATTAGAAGATCTGAAACTCAATATTATTATAAATATAAACAATAAACATTCTCCCAAGTGGATACAAAATTATTTAAAAAGCTATAATATAAAAACAACTCATTTACTGAATGACATAATAGAGTATGTCAATCTTAAATGGGGTCAAGATATTGAAATTTTTGATGCAAAAAAAATAGGGATCCAATCTATATCTAATGATAAAATACAAATTTCAAATACAGACGATATTAGTCAAATTCTAGACAAAAAAAATCATTCGTATTATCCGAATCCAGAAATTGTTAAATGTAACAATACCATCTTGTCTATAATTGGCATCAAATCAAATGATAGCATTAAATGCGATTTAAATACATCGTCAGTTATAATATGTGGAACAATTTGTCAATCTACATATATTCAATCAATTATCAAACAATTGAATATTAAAACAGAAAAATCTACAAAACATCGAAAAAAAATTCTACGGTGCGACTTTTTATACGCTTATGAAGAAACCATCAGATTAATATCAACATTTGCACAGGGAATTGTTGGAAAATCATACACATACCATAGTGTACCGTATAAACAAAAAAATCTATTAGTTAGTAAACAAAATATACACCATATTTTAGGACCTATTAAAAATCATTCCAGTGAATTTTTATCAGTAAAAAAAATTTTAAATACGCTAAATCAATTAAATTTCATGTCAACTTATAATGACATGAAACAAGTATTTATAATAACTATTCCAGAATATAGAATCCATGATATTAAAAGACCTATAGACGTAATAGAAGAAATAGGACGAATATATGGGTTTAAACAATTTTATGATGATCTACCCGAAGCAATAAGTAAAGGTATTACATCTAATAAAAGGCAAATTATAAAAACTATACGTAAAATATTGAGAGATCTTGGGATACATGAAGTCATTCACTACTCTCTGAAAAAAAAGAATAAATATTATCAAAACAATACGAATCTTATAGAATTATATAATCCTTTAAGTGAAGATCAAAATGTACTACAGAATAGTCTATTTACAAACCTTCTTGAAATACAACAATATAATATAAATCAAAGAAATTTTAGTATTGAAGCATTCGAGATAGGACACATATTTATAAAAGATCAAATACATAAAGATTGCATCAATACTCAACAAAACCAAGAAAATATATGTGTAGCTTGTATTATGGGGAAGCCAAATTTTTCGAGATCATCTTGGACAGATAAGCCTAAGGAACTTAGCTGGTTTCATGCTAAAGGTATATTAGAAGAATTTTTTGAGAAATTACAAGCAACTGTTGAATGGAAAAAATTCACAAACTCAGATATAGCAGAAATAAATCAAAAAGTAGCAAACTTATTTAATCTAAAAAAAACAAGTACAATATACAATCCAAGAACAAAAGAAAATATAGGTTTTTTTGGACAATTAGATTATCTAAATAACTATGGCATAGAATACTACCCAACCTACATGTTTGAAATTCAATTATCAGCTTTAATGCGAACTATAAATCATATAGATCACTTAAATTATAGAATTAAGCCATACTCATCATATCCTAGTATTACTCGCGATATTTCTATCAAACTAAAGAGCCATGAAAATATTGATATAATACGTCAAAGAATACTCAATCAAAATAATAACTTGCTTGAATCGATAGAGATATTTAATGAATATAAACATAATCGTGATAAAAGAAAAATTAGTCTAAGAATTACTTATAGAGCACAAGATAGAACTTTAGGCGATACAGACGTTAATAAAATCAATGAACAGATTAAATACATGCTGAATCAGAATAAAGAATAATACAAGTAAGTCATAAGCCGGATTCTGTTCTTGCTTATATGTATATTAAATTAATAATTATGCACAATATAAAACAAGGGTAGTTATTAATCTCGAGTTCATATTAGAATAAACTTCTTGCAGTATTAAATCGCAGTTATAAAATAAATAAAATTATAATGATCATAAGTATAATCAATAAGCATACTGCTTACTTTGCTTTTTTATGGGGTTTACCTAGCAAATACCTTAATAGTATTTCTGGTATGCTCTTACCATACCTTTGCACCCTTACCTATTTAATTATAAAAATCAAAAGGCGGTTTATTTCTGTGGCACTTTCCTCGCAGTTACCTGCACTATTTATTATATAGCTATACTAACTTAAATAAAGCCCGGACTTTCCTCAAATCTGTCAAAAATTTGCAACTACCTACGCTTACTTGACATTCACATCATAAAATACAAAAAGTAAAAAATCAAATACTAATTCATATTATTCTTTAATGAACACGACAATATATAGTAAAAAAGGATTTTCTGAGAAAGATTTTGGATCAATGTTAGATAAGTATAGCTATAATTTACATACAGGAGATATAGTGGCAGGAACTGTATTCAACCGAGAATCGGAAGGCCTCTTAGTAGATATAGGAGCAGATATTGCTGGATATTTACCCGAAGAAGAAATATCATTAATAACATATCGCGAAACAATCGAAGAAAGAATACTCTCATTAATTAATGAAACAAGAGAATTTTTTATTGTAGCCTATAATAAAAAGTCACAACAGCTTTTACTATCCATTAAAAGATTAGAATACATTAGAGCATGGAAAAGAATTAAACAAATACAAACAGAAGATATTATAATCAATGCAATTGTAATCAATATTAACAAAGGTGGACTTCTAGTTGCAGTAGAAGGTTTAAAAAGTTTTATACCTAATTCACATATAACAACACAAGAAAAAGAAATAATTAAAATTCATCAGAGTATAGAGTGCAAACTACTAGTTGCTGATGAAAGGAGAAACCAATTAATATGCAGCAATAAATGTGCTTTACTAGCAAAATTTGCAAATAAATTTAAAATAGGATATATCGTAAGCGGTGAAGTAACCGAGATAAAACAATATGGTTTATTTATAACCATTCACGGTATTCCTGCTCTTTTACATATTTCAGAAATAGGCTACAAACATATAGATAATATTAATAAAACGTTTGCCGTAGGAAACAAAATACAGGTAAAAATTATTCATATAGATATGAAACAAGGCAGATTATCTGTATCAACTAGAGATATGTCATAATAATCAACCACCACCAACAATAGTAATAACTTCTATACTATCTTGAGGCTGCATAAATGTATTATGGAAGTAAGAACTATCTAATATTTCATTATTATATTCAACAGCTATGAAATCAATAGTAAAATCTAAATAGATTAGTAAATCTTTTAAAGACATATATTTATCACAATTAAATGCTTGGCCATTGACAAAAACTGTATTATATTTCATATAGTTTTCCAAATTTGATATTAAAAGTAGACGTAATAATAAAAAAATACTATAATATGTACAAAAATATGGCGGGTGTAGCCAAGAGGTTAAGGCAATGGATTGTGGCTCCATCATTCGCGGGTTCGAGTCCCGTCATTCGCCCTTAAAGTTAAAATTCAAAAATCAGAATACAAAAATAAATTGATTAAAACTATATAGAAAAAACTTACTTGTTGACTTTTCTATATTTGATTAATATTTTTTGATATGGCAAATTGCGCTAACTCAGTACGGTTTCTAGTGTTAGTCTTTTTCAATAAACGACTAACATATTTTTCTACATTACGTTGACTCATATTTAAACGTAAAGCTATCTCTTTGTTCATTAACCCTTGAATTAATAAAAACAAGACTTTTGCTTCCTTATGAGTAAAACTTAATAGAGTAGCTAGCTGAGATTCTCTCACTAATGAAGATGATTGTAGTCGATGCCCACTCAACAGTAAATCTATATTAACAAATATATTGTTTATAATAGCAAGTAGCTCTTGAGGATTGAAAGGCTTAGTTAGATAAGCATTGCAACCTAAATCATATCCAATAATTCTATCATGCGTCATTCCCTTAGCAGTTAAAAAAATTATAGGTATATTAGATAAAATTTGATCTGCACGCAAAATAGCTAATAAATCATAACCATCTAAATAAGGCATCATGATATCTGCTATTATAAGATCAGGTTTATGTGATCTTATAACTTGTAAAGCCGATTTAACACAATTAGCTGTATCAACCAAAAAACCTGCTGAGACTAGATAAGACGATATGGAATTTCTCAGATATGAATCATCATCAACAATTAAAAGCTGTTTTTTCATTTTTCACTTTAGAACTACTAAGCAATATTATTATAACTATTAATTATGCAATGGGTACAACAATTATCTATACAAAAAATTCCTTTTTATATATATAAATTAAATAAACACGATTGTATTCTGTATGAATCAAGTAAAAATTCACAAAAATCATTAATTATATTACATGGAATTATGTATGTCCTCAAAGTTTTTACAAACAATGAAATTACATCTACTGCAATTCTTAGTGAAAATCATATAATCAATATAAAAAGTACAACGAGTCATCCAAAACATTATTACTATAAAGCTATTGCATTTGAAACAACATATATAATTAGCTTTCAATGGCAAGATATTACTAGACAAGATAAAGTATCAACACTTATCTTCAATCAAATTATTAAATCATATGAAAACACTATATATAGATACGAACAAATGAGCCATATAATGACTCATAAATATATAAAAAATAGAATAGTTCAATTAATTTTATTTTTATGCCAGGAATTTGGTGTAGTCAAAAAACAAGAAATCATAATTCCTTTTGAAATTTCTCAAATAAATATAGGAAATATAGTTGGAAGCAATAAAGTAACGACTAATAAAATAATAAAAACTTTGTCTAATCAAAGCTTAATTAAATACTCCAAAAACAAAAAAATCATACTTAAAGACCCATTAAGTTTAAACTATATAAAGTATAGAAAATATGAATAATCAAACACAAAATACATTCTATATGTTATAATTCTATTTGTTTTAATACAATTTGTAGTCTAAAAGCAAAATTATTTATACAATAGAAGAATTTATATTTATGGGCAAGGTATATGACTGGTTTGAAGAACGTTTAGAAATTCAAGCCATTGCAGATGATATTTCAAGCAAGTATGTTCCTCCACATGTAAATATTTTTTACTGCATAGGAGGAATCGTATTTACCTCATTCTTAATCCAAGTAGCTAGTGGATTTGCAATGACATTTTACTATAGACCAACCGTTGCTGAAGCTTTCTCATCTGTAGAATATATTATGACAGATGTAAACTTCGGGTGGCTAATTCGATCAATTCACAGATGGTCAGCTAGTATGATGGTACTAATGTTGATACTACATGTATTCAGAGTTTATTTAACAGGTGGTTTCAAAAAACCACGTGAATTAACATGGGTAACTGGAGTAATATTAGCTGTATTAACAGTATCTTTTGGTGTAACCGGTTATTCATTACCATGGGATCAAATTGGTTACTGGGCCGTAAAAATTGTAACAGGAGTACCAGAAGCTATACCAGTAGTGGGAAGCAGTATAGTAGAACTACTAAGAGGTAGTGTAAGCGTTGGACAGAGTACATTAACAAGATTTTATAGCCTGCATACATTTGTATTACCTTTATTGACGGCTGTATTTATGCTAATGCATTTCTTAATGATTCGTAAACAAGGAATATCAGGACCATTGTAAGCAAGTATTTTTTGATCTATATAAACAAGGAGCAGTAGTAATGTCAATCATCAAAAAACCCGATTTAACTGACCCCAAATTGCGTGCAAAACTAGCAAAAGGTATGGGACATCAATATTATGGAGAACCTGCTTGGCCTAATGATTTACTATATATATTTCCAGTAGTAATTCTAGCTACAATAGCATGTGATGTTGGACTATCAATTCTAGAACCATCAGTCATTGGTGAAGAAGCAAATCCTTTTGCAACTCCTTTAGAGATTTTACCCGAGTGGTATTTTTTCCCTACATTTAATTTACTAAGAGTTATTCCAAATAAGCTAATTGGTGTTTTATCTATGGCTTCTGTACCTGCTGGGTTAATCGCTGTACCGTTTATTGAAAATGTAAATAAGTTTCAAAACCCTTTTCGTAGACCTATAGCTACAACTGTGTTTTTACTTGGCACATTTATTAGTGTTTGGCTAGGTATTGGAGCAACTATGCCTTTAAACAAAGCTATAAGCCTAGGGATATTTTAATTAGTGAGATTAACATATTAATAAAATTAATTCAAACTAGACAATTAGTATAAATATACTTAGTTGTCTTAGTCAATTGATGATTAATTAATTGAAACTTTAGCACCCGCTTCTTCTAATTTAGATTTCATTTCTTCTGCATCTTCTTTTGATGTTGCTTCTTTTAAAGTTTTAGGCACAGATTCTACTAAATTTTTTGCTTCTTTCAATCCTAAAGAAGTAAGAGATCGAACAATTTTCAGAATGGAAATCTTTTTTGATGCAGGAACTTCTTCCAACACTACATTAAACTCTGTTTTTTCCTCGGCACTAGGGGCTGATGAATTTTCTGTAGATGTAGGTATTACAACCATGCCAGCACCGGAAGCAGCTGAAGCATCTACGTCAAAAGTTTCTTCTATTTGCTTAACAAGCTCTGCGGCTTCTAGTAATGTTAAAGACTTTAACTCTTCAATAATATTATTAATTTTAGTAACCATAATCAAAACCAAAATACATAAAAATAACAAATAAATAAAATAAACAAAATACTATGTTTAGTAACACTAATAAAAAATACGCAATAATTTATAATACTCTAATTATACAATACCTTCCCTTAAAATACTAACATCAACAGGAATGGATGGCCCCATTGTCGTAGATAAATGAATAGACTTCCAATACTTACCTTTAGCTCCTGCCGGACGATTTTTATCTATAGAACCTTGTAATGCCTTTAAATTCAAGAGTAAATCTTCTACCGAGAACGATACTTTACCAAAAGGTATATGCAAAATTCCTCCACGATCTAATCGATATTCTACTTTTCCCGATTTAAAATCATTAACAGCACTTATCAAATCTGTAGTCACAGTGCCTGCTTTTGGTGAAGGCATTAAACCTCTAGGCCCTAAAATTCTGCCTAATTTAGCAATTGCGATCATTACATCCGGAGTAGCAATTAACTTGTCAAAATCTAAACGACCTTTTGAAATTTCATCTACCAAATCTTTAAATCCTGCTATATCTGCTCCTGCAGATATAGCGCCTGGCAATCTTTCTTCCGTAGTAACTACAGCAACCCTAACATTTTTACCAGTTCCTTTTGGTAAAACAACTGTAGATCTTAATTGCTGATCAGCATACTTAGGATCTAAACCTAAAACCACATGAGCTTCTAATGTTTCGATGAAATTGACATTAGATAAACTTTTTAATAATTCCAAAGCTGCTAAAGGCGAATACAGTTTACCTTTTTCAACTTTTTGTAATACTTGTTGAAAACGGCGAGAATATCTACGCATTATATTTTTTTACTCCTAAAAACTAATCAATGACTTGAACACCCATACTGCGAGCTGTTCCAGATACAATTAACATTGCTTTATTAAGATCTTGCGTGTTAAGATCCTGCAGCTTAGTTATGGCTATTTCTTCCAACTGCTTACGAGAGATAGAACCTACTTTATTCAAGTTAGGCTGTCCTGAACCTTTTGGTATACCTGCAGCTTTCGCTAATAATACTGAAGCAGGAGGTGTTTTTAAAATGAAAGAAAAACTTCGATCTTCATAAATAGAAATTTCAACAGGTATGACTAGTCCTACTTTATCTACTGTTCTAGCATTATACTCCTTACAAAACATAACAATATTAGCACCATGTTGTCCTAATGCAGGACCAACTGGTGGTGCAGGAGTTGCTTTACCAGCTACTAGAGCTAATTTAACCAAGCCAATCACTTTTTTAGGCATATATTTATAAAGTTTTAATTCAGAATGATATAATTATATATATAATATAACAAAAATAAATTATTGTGATACTCACTATTTTTACAAAATCATTATATAAATCATTTGTGTTTTTTCCAAGTACGGTCAACTTATATTGACAACTATATAAGATAATACTTTTATCTTTAAATTACATTTATATAGGCAAAAAGATATCTTAAACAGATCATAATAAAAAACATAATATTCAAATAGTGTAAGTAGACAAATTAATATAATAAAAAATCTACTTTTTTGATTTAGATCTGAACTAATATACTTTATATAGTTACATGTGTTTTATCAATTAGATTTAAATCTTCTATTTAAGCAAATCAAATTATAATTTGGAGATAAAATAGAATAACATTCATACAATATAACATATTCTTCTTATTTTCTTACCAATGACTTATGAATCAAATCTTTTTAACACAAAGCATACGATGATAAATCATAAAATATATTAGCGACAACTTTTTTATATGTTTTAATCCATATTATTTCATTCATCTAATATATTAATAATTAGTGCATCAGATGTCAGGATAGCTTAAGAGTAAGTATATAACTTAAAGATTGTCAACTAATTTTTAGTATTTTAATTTCAGACTTAATAGCAAAGATATATAATGATTTTAATAAAAGACTGCTATAAAGATACATATAAAGCTTTATTCTCTTTCAATAAAAAATATGTAATACTTTTTGTAAAGTAATTTTTTATGGTTGCACTCATTTATTTGAACTCTTCTTCAAATTAATTAATAAACATATTTATATATTATACATTTCTCATAACATCATTTTAATCATGGCCTATTCATATATTTAATTTTATTCTATATTAATAGTACTTGTTTTTTTGTACTTCAAGTACTTCTCTCAGTCATGTTTTAAATTATTTGATTTTAAAAAGGTTAGTAAAAAAACTAACTTAATTAAATTAGAATGAAAACTAAACAAAAAAATATTTAAACTTACTTATTAATTTTTCTATAAAGAATATAAAATATGATGAGTTCTATATTAAAAAAACAGAATAATAGATATAAAATCTATAAAGCTCTAAATCTAAACTCACTCAGGAAGACATAAAAATAATATAATAGAGACGAAGGAAAAATAAAAACTACGCAACAGAATCATCTAACTAGATGCAACCTAGTCTATCAGGAGCTTACAATTCATTATTGCTTTATTGATTAATATAGTCATATTTTTACTTAAACTATTTAATAAGAAACTTGCTATCATCTTTTTATTTTAAAATACATACTCTATTTATTTAAATAATACAAGGCTAGAGAATCTGAAAAGCACGCCTTGAAGGACTTGAACCCTCGACATCAGGTTTTGGAAACCTGCGTTCTACCAGCTGAACTAAAGGCGTATTATATTTTTAATATCATATAATAATCTATTTATTTAAACAAATAAATTGTAAGGTATATATATTCATAAATTTCAAATTATAACATGTTAAACCCATTATTATCTAATATAAACCTATCAAAAGAAGAATATAAGCTATATGCTCGTCACTTAATCGTACACGATATAGGAATAAATGGACAAAAAAGGCTGAAAAATGCAAGTATACTATTCATAGGTGCTGGTGGATTAGCGTCTTCTGCAATACTTTATCTTGCTGCATCTGGTATAGGATGTATTGGTATTGTTGACTATGACACTGTATCAATGTCTAACCTACATAGACAAATTTTATATGATACATATGACATTGGTGAACTTAAAGTTAAAGCTGCAGAATTCAAAATTAAGGAAATAAACTCCACATGTAAAGTAATCACTTACCCATATGAACTTAATCTAGATAATTCAATAAATTTAATTCAAAACTACGATTTAGTCATAGATACTTGTGATAACTTTGAAACTAGATATATCGTTGATTTAATCTGCTATAGATTACATAAAGTGCATATTTATGGAGCTATTCAAAATTTCGAAGGACAACTGAGCGTTTTTAATTATAAAGGTGGTCCGAGGTATTCTAATTTATATCCTCTTCATTTAAACTTAGAGAATAAAAATTGCAATAATATAGGTGTTCTAGGAATATTACCGGGAATAATTGGCGTTTTACAAGGAACAGAAGCAATAAAAATCATTTTGGGAACCGGCAAAATATTAAGTGGCTATATACTAATATATAATGCACTGAATATGTCATTTAGAAAAATCAAAATCAATCCTTTAAATCAAAACAGATATACTCATAAAGTGATTGAATCAGGTATACTTAATATCAATATTATTGCATTTAAACAATTACAGAAAATTTTCATAGAAAGTAATACTATAATTATAGATGTGCGACAAAATATAGAATTTATACAATCACACATACAAAATGCCATCAATATTCCTTTGAATTACATGAAAAATAAAAGAACTATTGAATTTATTAAAAATGCTTATGTTAATAAAATCACTATTATTTATTGCAGCTCTAATTCTCGTGCAATAACTGCTTCTACAATTTTATACAAAAATAAAATAAAGCATTACATACTAAGAAACGGCTTCAATCAGTATTTAAATGATCTAAAATATAAGCCAGATATTTGTAATATGGCATATCAAAACTAACAATAAAAATACAGCTCCATTAAAATTGAAAAGTAAAAACAGGCCAAAAATATTTGCTTATAGAAATATCTAATTCATCTATGAATATAACACCCTATTATAAAAAAAACTCATAAATTCTACAAGAAAACTAATATATTAAAACCTTAATTAAAAAATTTACAATATTAGATCGATTAGCATAGAATACTAAAATTTTTTCCGAACTTAAATATAAACTATAGAGTAAGTCTAATATTAATAAATGAGCCTTATATTACAATTGAAATATACTCATGCATGATACATGATATAAATAATAAATTAAAAATTGCAAGTGAGGCTAAAGCTATACTAGCGTTTTTTTAAGGTAGCTATATTAAAGTAAATTCCAGTCTTAAAATGTTCATATTATTATTTTCGTATAAGAATAATATGAACAAAATAAAAGAATATATGTTTAGACCAAATGCTTGTTTTTGGTACTACCGAAATATATTCTGGCAAAAATTGTCATTTTATTACACTTACAAGATTTAAGTATATTTAAAAAAATCAACACAAAAAAGTTAAATTAAATTGTTGTATCTTGAATCTTTCCAATGAAGCTGATGTAATAATTCTAAAATATTAAATATACTCAGATCGATAACAAAAAAACATACAGACACTTTTCCATAAATATTTTAATTCATAAGAAATTCAAAATACTTTCAAGAATATAAATTATTTTATAGAATAAAAAAATATTACAAAAACAGATCAAGGCTTTTATTTATTCATATTAAAATGTTTCATATTAGAATGAGCAGAAAATTTAAAAATATTTGAGAAATTTTCATTTTAAAAAAGGGAAAAGTTAGAGTGACTAGATTATATTGAAATCACTATACCTAATGTTATCTCAAAAAAAAAGATGACTTTATAAGTGCTCTACTTAGCATTAGCAACAATTATCTAAGAGCTATAGCAGGACATGAAATTTTAAAGCTTCATGATATGATAAACATTTTTTGGTTTGGCCTATGTGTCATACTTTAATTAAAAGAGCCAACAGGAGTATTAAATTTATCTATAGCTACTCTACTAAAATAAATACTATATTGAGCCATTGCGACCAAACATAACAGATAAGAAGCACGCCTAATTTAAGGAACAAAATGGAGTATGTTGAAAAAGTTTATAAAAACAAATATAAAAACCAAATATTTCATGATCATCTTCAAATTTATTTTGCTTATTATAATATAATTCCAATTTTTCTCTATAAAAAGGTTTGTTTTTTGAATTTAAATTATACATAATTAGAAATTACTAACAAATTGTTATTTATATCTGACTATATATAATAATGCAATAAACATAAATATAGGCTACCTTATATTTTATATTTAAAAACTACAGATTAAAGGCATCACAAATTTGTGAAATAGAAAGCACAAAAAATAGGATAAACTCTCACTCAATACTAAAATCAAAATTTAAAGCTATTCATGTATAAAGAGTATAATTATTAATGTTTTTAGATAAAAGAGAATGATAGCAATGTGAAACAATAACTAGGTAAATAACACCTGTACTCAGCTTGATGATAAAAAATAATGTGCAAGAACTTACTTCAGTTGATATTAGGATAAAATCATATCAGCTTTTCAACAGCAATTGAATTTTACCATGGTTTTTAAGAATATGCACAATAATAAAATAATTTAGAGACTACCATATTTTATCAATATTTTATATACTCTATTACGAATAAAAAGATATATAATTCCATCTTATAGACAAAAAAATGAAAAAGAACATACAAATCATTCTTAACAAAACAATGCCAAAACTGGGTCAAGAAGGCAAGATTGTTAATGTAGCACCTGGATATGCATTTAATTATTTAATTCCTAATAGAATAGGTAGTTTGGCAACTAAAGGTACATTAAAGCATGCAAATATGTTGGCTGAAATTCAAAATCAGAAAAAGGAAATAATTAAAATCAAAGCAAAAGAACTACAGGAAAAGCTTATCAATATTAGTAAAATTAGCATTAAAAAAAAGACAGGAGATAAACAGTATATTTTTGGTAACATAAGTAATAAAGAAATCACTGAAGAAATATTCAAATATATAGGGATCAAGCTGGATAAAAAACAGATAGAAACACCAGAAATTAAAAAAACAGGAATTTACTTAATAAAGATATATATTGTAGATGATATTATTGCGAATATAAAATTACAGGTTTTACCAGTAAACCTATAACATATATATAATATCTATTACTTATATATTATTAATAAGTACATAGATATTTAATTATAAAAAAATAATTTGCATGAATCGATACAATTTCTACAAATAAGAAATTAAACCCAAAAATTATTATAAATATTTCAACTGATAAAGAAAAACTTATTCAGATGAGTTACATTCAATAAGTTATTCCATTATGATGCGAACATCTAGAAAATACAATGGAGCCTACATACTGTGCAATTTTATCTCTTTCCACCCCAAAATTACTTAGCAGAAGAAATATTATTAGGTACTATAATAATTCATCCCAGTATTTTTCCACAAATTACTCCTCTTATAAAAGAAGACTCCTTTTTTCTAGAATGCCATCAAATCATTTATAAAAATTTAATAACTATACATAGGAAAAATAAGCTTGATATAATACAACTTCTTTACTCCTTATCTAACACAAAAGCATTAAATACAATTGGAGGAATTAACAAAATTATTGAACTCATGAAACAAAGTCAGGTATTTATGTCATCTAGTAATATCATTGTGTATACTAAAGAATTAGTAGAAATTATTAATAATGATTATATTAAAAGATTAATAATTCAATATGGTTACAATATTATTAATCTCGGCTATATAAAAAAAATCCCTAGTCATCAGCTTTATAATCAAGCAACAAATCAATTAAACACTACAGCAGAAAAAATACCTAAAGAAAATATGCATAACTTTAAAACTCTTATTGGAGATTTTTTATTAAGTTTACATAAAAAAGACTCAGATAGCGCATTAATAGAACAAACAAATAATGACAAATATTGTCTTGTCTCGGGTTTTCAAGAACTAGATAAACTTACAAATGGATTGCCTAATGGAGATCTAATTGTTGTAGCTGGTAGACCATCAACAGGAAAGACTTCGTTAGCTATCAATATAGCTTACAATATTATAACAGACATCAAGATAGGTATTTGCATTTTTAGCCTTGAGATGTCCAAGATGCAAATTCTACAAAAACTAATATCAATTGCTTCTACAATACCAACTAAACAAATAATATTAAATCAAATAAGTAGTAAAGAATGGGAAGACATCAAAACAATATGCAAAAAACTTCTATCATCAAAAATATACTTAAATGATACACCAAATATGTCGGTAGACTACATAGAATATACAACAAAACTACTAAAAAAAGAAACACATTATGTTGAGCTAATAATTATTGATTATTTACAATTGATACAAACTGAAGGAATATATTGTGAGAATAGATCACAAGAATTAAGCTATATAACTAGAAAATTAAAACTTTTAGCTCAAAATTTAAATGTACCTATTATTATTTTATCTCAATTAAATAGAAGTATAGAAACCAGAGTCAATAAACAACCTTTACTCTCTGACTTACGGGAAAGTGGATGTTTAAACATATCTATTTTAATTAGTCACAATTATGTAAATCAGCTACATCTTGCAACTATTTTTTCAAATGATAAAATTCAACAATATATACAAATAATGCAAACAAATCATATTAATAATCAATATGATATCTTAATTAAAAAACAAATACAAATAGCTTATCAAGCTATACACATACTACTTCAATATATATTTAGAGTTCATATAAATATCTATGATTATCTAGAAATTACGCAAAATCACAAGCTTTATACAAAACAAAAATGGACTAAACAGAACTGTATGATAGAAAAAGAAAAAATTTTAAAAAAGTCCACTTTTTACAGCAATCGTATAAAAAATAGTATCTTAGAAAATTCTTATATTATAAATCTATCATACATTAAATACTCAACTGTATACGATATAAAAATTGATGATTATTCAAATTTCATAGCTCAAAATATCATCTTGCATAACTCTATTGAGCAAGATGCTGATTTAGTAATGATCTTAAAAGAAAAAACTAAGCAAGAGAATCTAACACTTAAAGTGATAGATATTTTCCTGTGTAAAAATCGTAACGGACCGACAGGATGTTGCCAAATATTATTTTCACTAGAAAATACAACTTTTGCAAATTTACAAAGCCAGCAATTATTAAGTGTCTTTGATGAGGAAGATTTTATATCATAAGTTGCAATATAAGAATATTTCTGCTACTATCTCCAGAGTAGCCGGGATAGCTCAGTCGGTAGAGCAGTGGACTGAAAATCCTCGTGTCACCAGTTCAAATCTGGTTCCTGGCATAAAATAAAAAGATAAGACTCGAATATCAATACCTAGCTAATGATCAATTAATTATCTGCTAGATATTGATGTGAATGTTATTTAGACTGTAATACTTCTAGTTTTTCACCTAATAACACTACGACATTACCGTCGTCAGCAACATCAACTACCGCACTATCTCCCGCTTTGATTTTACCAGAAAGAACCTCTTCTGCAAGACTGTCTTCTAATAAGCGCATGACAGCTCTACGCAAAGGTCGCGCACCATAACTAGGATTATAACCTTCGTCCACTAAACGATTCTTAAATCTTTCTGTTACATCTAATTCTATTTCTTGTTGTTTAATACGATCAAAAACTTCTTTTAACATTATATCAGCAATTTCTCTGACTTCATCTTTTGTTAGCTGCCTAAATACAATAATTTCATCCAACCTATTTAAAAACTCTGGGCGAAAATATTGTTTTAACTCTTCATTCACTAAAGATCGGATACGATTATATTGAGATTCTATTTGAGATTCACCTAACTCAAAACCTAGACTACCACCACCTTTTTCTATAACTTTAGATCCAATATTAGAAGTCATGATAAGAAGAGTATTCTTAAAATCAATAGTTCTACCTTTTGCATCAGTTAATCGACCATCTTCTAAAATTTGTAATAAAAGGTTAAATATGTCTGGATGTGCTTTTTCAATCTCATCAAATAAGATTACTGTATATGGACGTTTTCTAACTGCTTCCGTTAGATAACCTCCTTCACTATAACCAACATATCCAGGAGGTGAACCAATTAATTTAGATACTGTATGTCTCTCCATATACTCAGACATATCTAATCTCACCATAGCCTCTTGGGCACCAAAGAAATAAGATGCTAACGCTTTAGTCAATTCTGTTTTACCTACTCCTGTAGGACCTGAGAAAATAAAACTAGCTATAGGCCTATTAGGATTTTTCAGACCAACTCTAGCTCTTCTAATAGCACGTGAAACAGCCACTACGGCTTCATCTTGTCCAATAATACGACCATGTAAAGTTTCTTCCATGTGCATCAGTTTTTCTGACTCACTCTTAGTTAATTTAGTTACAGGTATACCAGTCCAAAAAGCAACAATTTCCGCAATATCTTCTTCTGTTACAAGTGGTTCTTCTACCTGTAAATCTGGTTCGCTTTTTTTACTTTGTGCTATAGCTGCAATTTGTGCTTTAATCTCCATTTCACGAGTTCTGTACTGCTCTGCTTTTTCATATTTTTGGGCTCTTATAGCTTCATCTTTTGTTTTTAATACAGATCTCAACTCTTTATCAAGCTCTCTGGCAGCTGGCGGTAATTGCGAATTAAGTAAACGAACCCTAGAACCTGCTTCATCAATTAAATCAATAGCTTTATCTGGCAGAAAACGATCAGAGATATATTGATTCGCATATTTAGCAGCTGCTGCTAAAGCATTATCTGACATTTTTAGCTGATGGTGTTTTTCATATCTATCTCGTAAACCAAATAAAATTTCAATTGTTTCCTCTACACTTGGCTCGCCTACTAAAACAGGTTGGAAACGTCGTTCAAGAGCAGCATCTTTCTCGATATGTTTGCGATATTCTTCAAGAGTAGTTGCACCTATACACTGCAATTCACCTCTTGCTAAAGCAGGTTTAAGTAAGTTAGCTGCGTCGATAGCGCCTTCTGCAGCACCAGCCCCAATCAATGTATGGACTTCATCAATCACTAAAATAACATTATCAGCAGACTTAATTTCATCCATAATTCTTTTCAGTCTTTCTTCAAACTCTCCTCTATACTTGGTACCTGCAACAAGAAGGCCTACATCTAGCGTAACAACTAGTTTGTCTTCTAAAATTGCTGGAATATCTCTATTCGCTATTCTTTGAGCTAAACCTTCAGCTATAGCTGTTTTACCTACACCCGGTTCACCAATTAAAACAGGATTATTTTTTGTTCTTCGACCTAAAATTTGAATTACTCTTTCAATTTCTTTTTGTCTGCCTACTACTGGATCCAGAACACCTTCTATAGCTAATTCAGTTAAATTAGAACCAAACTCTTCTAATGTAGGTGTTTTACTTCTTGTTTGCATATTGCCGCTACTATTAGTATTAGCTTCTGCATTATCACCTAACATTTGTATAACTTCAGTTCTAATCGAAGAAACATTAACAGCTAAATTTTCTAATACACGTGCTGCTACTCCTTCGCCTTCTCGAACTAAACCCATTAGTAAATGCTCTGTACCTATATAATTATGCCCCAGTTGTCTTGCTTCTTCTAGAGATAACTCTAATACTCTTTTTGCTCTAGGCGTAAAAGGTATTTCTACTGCAACAAAGCCTGAACCACGTCCAATTATCTTTTCAACTTCTATACGTGCGTCCTTTAAATTGACATTCATAGACTTTAGAACCTGTGCAGCGATACCTGTTCCTTCACCTATTAAACCTAATAAGATTTGTTCTGTACCAACAAAATTATGTCCTAAGCGTCTAGCTTCTTCTTGAGCCAACATAATTACTTTAATAGCTTTTTCCGTAAAGCGTTCAAACATATGATAGAACCAGCTAATATTTTTTATTACCTTTGATACTATTTAATCATAACATATTACAATTAATAAATTAATACAAAAAATGAACATTACACAATTAATCATAATCACTATAATAAAATTTATAAAAAATAAAGTCTAAAAGTATTTTCACTTACAGCTTTTGTATTAACTAGAATTTAGGCTACATTATATGGATTATAGGAATAATTAGTATCTCTTCTTCTGATTAACTAAAAACCCAACCAGTAATATTATCGGAATTAATTATAATAAACCAAAAAAAACACAAGGAACATCAAATAAATTTTTAAACAAAAATATTACTAACAGAAATCAGATTTTAAAACATTGCCATATGTTTGATCTATTTACGATTAGAGAACAGTTTTATCTTCAAAAACAAGAAATTTTAATCAAAAAAGATGAGAATAATCTAATTAAAATCTTTACTAATCAGAGCTTTAGTGCAGTTGATCTAGATAACTACTTAGGACTATTGCAAATGGCTAATTCAGACCTAAACAATAAACTATATACAAATAATCAAGCAAAAGGCGATCTTCTAGAAACCATTAAATTTTCATTGGACTTTAAAGAATTAAGTCATATTATAAATTAAGCAGAGGATTATAGAGAAGGTGGTTCTCATCTATTGTCATAGTATAGTAGTAAAAACAGATCTCACAAAATACAGTCTATCTATTTGATTATTTGAGTATAAATCCATTTGCTTGGTATTTTATGAAAAAAAGTCAATATGACTATTGCCTAATTAATACTCATGAAAGATTTCGATTACCCCATATTCTACCAAAGATTATTATATTTCTACAGATGTAGAAAAGTTATTCCCGGATTAAACTACGCTTGCATATTTTACATTCAAGATATATCTGAAATCTTATGGGGTATAAAAATAATATAAACAAATATAATAATAAAATAAAACTCAACTGATACAGTTGACTACAATCATAATTATTCCATAAAATAATTAAACTATAAAAATAAAAATTATATTTAAACATATGAATTCAATAACTCATACAAGATCTTCAATAATTTCTAAAATAGAACAAAAATTCAAAAAAAATGATATTCCAGATATACATGTAGGAGATAGTATACAAATTAATATACTTATTCAAGAAGGCAATAAGGAAAGAATACAAGTATCTGAAGGAGTTATAATTTCAAAAAACAACTCTCAATTAAATACAACTATTACTGTTAGAAAAGTATTACAAAATATAGGCGTAGAAAGAGTGTACTTAATTCATTCACCAAGGATTAAAAAAATAGTCATAACTAGAAAATCAAAAGTTAGAAAAGCTAAACTATACTATTTACGAGAAAGATCCGGAAAAGCAACAAGATTAAAACAAAAATTCACCTAGAATCTCTTAATTTGATATATTTAGAGCTGATTTTTTAGATTTATAAATATTTAATTCATGCTATGATAAAAATATATATTCTTTTGGATATATAACTCAGTTGGTTAGAGTATCATGTTGACATCATGAAAGTCACTGGTTCGAGTCCAGTTATATCCAAATAAATAATCATAAATAATTGCTTTTTAAATTCCAATCTGCTAGAATCGTTAGCATCCTTATGGGTCGGTGCCCGAGTGGTTAATGGGGGCGGACTGTAAATCCGCTGGCAACGCCTACGTTGGTTCAAATCCAACCCGGCCCAATTAGTAAATAGCCCTTATAGCTTAGTGGTAGAGCGTCTTCTTGGTAAGGAGAAGGTCATGAGTTCAATTCTCATTAAGGGCTTATAAGTTTAACTTTTAAAAATACACATAATTAAATATACACAATTTTTTATATTTAATTATGTGTATTAACAATAGTATTAATATTTTTAGCTCTTTTTACAACACCTATCATCTGCGAGTTACTTTTACCAGGAGCAACCATAGGATAACAGTTCTCTTCTTCTTTAACTTTACAATCCAATAAACATGGACCATTATAACTAAAGAAAAATTCTAAGGTTTTTCTAATGTCACTTCTATCTTCTAATTCCATGCCTAAAATCCCAAAAGACTTAGCTAACTCCATAAAATTAGGCGATCCTTTCTCCATATTAGAATGAGAGTATCTTTCACCATAAAATGCTTGTTGCCATTGTCTCACCATACCTTGCCACTTATTATTAATAATCACTATTTTAATAGGTAAATTATACTGTGCTATTGTAGCTAATTCTTGACAATTCATTTGGAAACTAGCATCACCACTAATACAAATTACTGAACTATCTGGATAAGCAATTTGAACTCCTATAGAAGCAGGTAAACCGTAACCCATTGTACCTAACCCTGAACTAGACATCCAATGGCGAGGTAAAACATTCAAAAATTGTGCTGCCCACATTTGATGCTGACCAACATCAGTTGTAAAATAAGCTTCTGGATTCATTAATGAAATTACAGAAATAATTTCTTGGGGAGATAAAACATCAACATTTTTGGGTACGAGTAAAGAATACTGTTGCTTCCATAAATCTATTCTTTCTCTCCAAGACCTCGTCTGCTCAACAGTATATGTAAAGCTAGATTGGGATTGAATATAATTAATTATATCAGTCAAAACTTCTTTAATATCACCGACAATAGCAACTTGAGGTACTCGATTTTTACCAACTTCAGCAGGATCAATATCTATATGAATTACCTGAGCATTACAAGCGAACTCATCTAGTTTGCCTGTTACGCGATCATCAAATCTAGCACCTAAAGCAATTAATAAATCGCATTCGCTAACAGCAAAATTAGCATATGCTGTTCCATGCATTCCTAACATACCAAGAGATAAAGGATCGTTTTCATCAATTATACCTTTCCCCATTAAAGTAGTCGTAACAGGAATTTGGAATAGTACAGCCAATTTCTGTACAACATCATAAGCATCAGATATTATAGCTCCACCTCCTACATAAAGTAATGGTTGACTAGATTGATGAATAAGTTGGACAATTTTAGCTATATGCTTAACTTTAGGTGCAACAATAGGTCTACAACCAGGCAAACTAACATTGTTAGGATCTACATGCTCATATACAAATTTTTCCAATCCAACATCTTTAGGTACATCAATTAGTACGGGACCTGGCCGACCATGAGTTGCAACATAAAAAGCTTCTGCAACTATTCGAGCCATATCCCTAGGATCTCTAACAACATACGAATGTTTAACTATAGGTAAAGTAATACCAAAAATATCCACTTCTTGGAAAGCATCAGTACCTATAAAAGGACGTGCTACTTGTCCTGTAATCAAAAGTAAAGGAACAGAATCCATCTGAGCAGTGGCAATACCAGAAACCAAATTTGTAGCACCAGGACCTGAAGTCGCAAAACAAACTCCTACTTGACCTGTAGACCTAGCATAACCATCAGCAGCATGAGAAGCGCCTTGCTCATGCCTGCACAGAATATGCTGAACTAAACTTTGACTTTCCCAATTATATAATTCATCATATATAGGCAATATAGCACCCCCAGGGTAACCAAAGATATAACGTACCTGATGTCTTACTAGACTATCCATCAATGCAAAAGCACCAGTAACTTCAGTTTTAGTACAATTAGTAAACATACAAAATCCTTACAATGAATGATTTTTAATAATATAAATGCAATTAAATATAAAATAATCCTAATAAATTAAGAAATAATGGTAACTAAAAGCTTGTTTAAGTAAAGATACTTAAATATAATAATATTATATATGTCTAATTTTTATTTATATTATTTATTTTTTTTTTAATTTATGTCTAGCATGAGCCTTATTATATAGTATAGAACTATTAATATTAAATTTAATATAATAATAAATAAAAATCGATTTTTGTTTGTTGTTAATAGCTTAAAAATTGGGTAAAAAGTTGTCAAGAAAAACCCTGTTATTATTGATATTAAGAACCTTGGGTATTTAATTATATTTTTCCAAAAAATGTTCATTTTAATTATAGTTTTATTCATTGTTCGTAAAATTAAAATAATGAATAAGAGTCTCTTTTGCAAATTGTTATTCTTATTTTGATCATTTGTAGGTGCAAAAAATGCTAAATAATTTTCAACGAGTTCAAGCTTTTAGTGAAGCTTTACCTTTTATCCAGTCTTTTTCGGGTACTATTATGGTTATTAAATATGGTGGTTCTGCCATGATAGATATCAAATTGAGGTCTAAAGTTATTGAAGATATCTTATTTTTATTTTGTATAGGTATTAGACCAGTTTTAGTTCATGGTGGTGGTCCTATGATTAATTCTTGGTTGTCTAGGTTGGATATAGAGCCCAAATTTAAAGATGGTATACGTATGACAAATAAAGCAACAATGGAAGTTGTTGAGATGGTTTTATCAGGTAGAGTTAATAAAGATTTAGTTACTTTGTTAAATCAAAGAAATGCTAATGCAATTGGATTATCGGGTAAAGATGGAAATTTAATTGGTGTTAGAAAATTGTTCAATCAAGAAGATAATTACGTTGGTACGGTCAATTATATCAATACACAAATAATAGAGTTATTATTAGATAATGGTTATATACCTGTAATTTCTAGCATAGGAGCAGATTCTCAAGGATGTTCTTATAACATTAATGCTGATACTGTTGCAGGGGCATTAGCATCTTCGCTAAAAGCAGAAAAGCTTATTCTTTTAACCGATACCCATGGAATTATGTATGATATTGATGATTTTAATACTTTAATTAAGCGTATAGATGTTATTCAGGCTCAAAATTTGAAAAAAAATCAAGTTATTTCAGGAGGTATGATTCCTAAAGTTGAATGTTGTATTAAAGCTTTGCAAAACAATGTAAATGCAGCACATATTATTAATGGTCAGGTAGAGCATGCATTATTACTGGAAGTTTTAACTCATGAAGGTATAGGTTCTATGTTAACTCCTGATTGATGATACATTTTGAATTATTTGTTTGTTTTCAAATTTAATGTTATGATTAACCTTGTTCTATAAAAGGCTCAGTAGCTCAGCTGGTTAGAGCAGGGGACTCATAAGCCCAAGGTCGCAGGTTCAAGTCCCGCCTGAGCCATAACTCTTAAATTTTTGGAGAAGTGGCTGAGTGGTCGAAAGCGGCAGATTGCTAATCTGCTGTATGATATTATCATACCGAGGGTTCGAATCCCTTCTTCTCCTTAGCAGCAACCTACCTAAATCTAGAGTATATCTTCCTGATTTTACTTATTTTTTTCAGTTAGTGATTGTTTATATGTATAATGCTCGAAGTTTAAAGATTAATTCAATGAAAATTTAGATAAAAAAATTTTTTAAGTTTGGATTTGACAAAATTCATTATAATATGAGATATTGTAAGTTAGCATGGTGGGACTGTAGTTCAATTGGTTAGAGCACCGCCCTGTCACGGCGGAAGTTGCGGGTTCGAGTCCCGTCAGTCCCGTAAATTTACATAAATCGTTGATATTATCATTTTAATTATTTATGTTACATAAACTTCTTTTTCTGGTACAGGCGTATATTCATTAATAATTTGCCTAAATTCCTCTCCGTTAATTGTTTCTCTCTCTATTAATAAGTCAACTAGTCTATCTATCACTACTCTATTATCTCGTATAATTTGTATTGTTTTCTTATGGCACTCTTTTACTATAGATTGAATCTGCTGGTCTATTTTGATCGCAATTTCATCTGAATATTCAGACGAATTGCCCATACCTCTGCCTAAAAAAGGATTTGTTTCCCCACTTTCTAATGATAAAGGTCCAATTGTAGACATCCCAAAGCGAGTAACCATTTGACGTGCCATTGATGTGACTTGCTGTAAATCATTACTTGCGCCTGTAGTTACTTCTGCATCTCCAAAGACCACTTCTTCCGCGGCTCTTCCACCTAATGCTCCCATTATTCTTGATGTAATTTGAGATCTCGAAATTAAGCTTTGATCTTCTGAAGGTGTGAACCAAGTGAGTCCTCTAGCTTGTCCTCTAGGTATCAAAGTCACTTTCTGTACAGGATCATGATCTTTTAGTAATGTTCCTACTATAGCATGACCTACCTCATGGTATGCGATTAAACGTTTGCTTTTACTATCAATGAGAGGTGTTCCTTCCATACCTGCTACGATTCTATCTATTGATGCATCTACTTCATTTAATGTTATAGCTTTCTTTCTTCGTCTAGCTGTTAAAATAGCTGCTTCATTGAGTAGATTTGCTAAATCTGCTCCAGAAAATCCTGGTGTTCTTCTCGCTATCATAGATAATGATATACTATCATCCATTTTTTTATTTCTAGCATGTACATTTAAAATAGCTAGTCTGCCTTTAAAGTCTGGAACTTCTACAGCTACCTGTCGATCAAAACGACCAGGCCGTAATAATGCAGAATCTAGTATGTCAGCTCTATTAGTTGCTGCAATAACTATAATTCCTGTATTTCCTTCAAAGCCATCCATTTCAGTTAAGAGTTGATTCAATGTTTGTTCTCGTTCATCATTGCCACCACCAACACCTGTACCCCTCTGTCTACCTACAGCATCAATTTCATCTATGAAAACAATACAAGGAGCGTTTTCTTTTGCTTTTTTGAATAAATCTCTTACTCTTGATGCTCCAACTCCTACGAACATTTCTACAAACTCAGATCCTGAAATACTGAAAAAAGGTACATTCGCTTCTCCAGCTATTGCTTTTGCCAATAATGTTTTTCCAGTTCCTGGAGGTCCTACCAAGAGGACTCCTTTAGGAATTTTAGCGCCAACCGCTGTGAAGGATTCTGGTTGTTTTAAAAAAGTAACGACTTCTTCGAATTCTTCTTTAGCTTCATCAATACCAGCTACATCGTCAAATACCACACCTGTTTTTGCTTCCATTTGGAATAATGCTTTAGATTTACCGAATGACATTGCTTGTCCAGGTCCGCCTGCTGAATTATTAGATCTTCTAAATAGAAAAGCTAAGCCACCTATCAGTAATAACGGAAAAATTAGATTGCCTATTAAATTCCATACGGCACTTGTGTTTCTAGTTGGGTGTGCATCTAAATCTATATTAGCTTTTTTTAATTTGGTAATAAGTTCTGGGGCACTTGATGGTAATTCAACTCTGATTTTTTGTACTCTGTTACCGAGTTCTGGTCCTACTGCTTCTACTATTGCAGTATGGCCATTATCATACATATCTACTCTTTTTACCCACCCCATATCTAAATATTCGAGAAATCGACCGTAAGTCATTCTCGAACTGGAGATATTGTTATTTAAATCATTCGTAGTAGGAGCAAGAAAGCCTTGCCATAAAAAAAATCCAATAACAATTATTGGTAAAGACCATAATAAAAAAGTCTTCCAAGATAATTTCATAATAGTTGAGCCTTAATTGTTTATTTCTTAGTGTTTAATAGATTTATATTATATTCATAAAAATTTATGCGAAGTATTGATATTTCTATCACTTACATGAATGTAACATCTTTCAGATTTTATCGGCAACTATCATACATTAAAAATCATAGTTATAGGTTACATAAGTTAATTCATTTTTTTGTTTAGGAAGATATAATAATAGATTATATTTATAATTGATTTAATTGGTTAATATTGTATGTTTAAGAAAGGTGCAAAAGTAAAAGTTTTAAGAAAAGAGTCATATTGGTACCAAGATACAGGTACGGTTGTTAAAGTAGATAAAGATATAAAATATCCTGTATTAGTAAGGTTTGTAAAAGAAACATATAGTGGTGTTAATAGTAATAATTTTGCTGAGCATGAATTAAGTGTAGTATAGTTATTTTGCTGAGTTATGAAAAAAAAGCATTACAATCAGTATGAATGATGCAATGCTTTTTTTATTTTATTGATTAATTGATTTCAAATTTTAACTTCCTAGTGTCGCCCAATCTACATCTACATTTTCTAAAATAAGTGAAGAATTATATATTTGTAATATAATTAATAAAAATAGAAAAAATAGTAACATGAAAATGGCCATAATTGGAGTTGTACCCCATCCTGGAGCAACTTTGCCATATTCAGAATTTAAAGGTCTTAATATTTCGCCGAGTCTAGTTCTTAGTGCCATAATTATTTTATCGATTTTTCTTGGTTGTAATACTTATAATATTATTATAAAAATAACTTAACTTTATTTGTCTTTGATTTATGGAAACTGCAACAGTTCTTAGTATTTTTATTTCAAGTTTACTATTAGGTATTACTTTTTATTCCATGTATACTGCTTTTGGTCCTGTGGCCAAAGAATTAAGAGATCCATTTGAGGAACATGAAGAGTAAATAATTAGATTCTCTTATTTTTTTGATTATTAAACCACTCTCAATTCAATGTTTGAGAGTGGTTTATTATTTTTTTAATTTTCAATTAGATTATTCTACAGTTATTTAGCAATCCTTGGAGGATCTCTAAAAAATATTGCGAAAAAGATGACCATTAGTGTTCCAACTAATAAAAATACGTAAACGAGTGCTTCCATTTTTATCTCCTTATAGATAAAATTGAACTTTGTACTTTTTTGATTTAAATTATACTATACTGCGCCTTGTTTTTTACTACTTCTGTCTCCCAGTTTTTGGAATGCACCAAATTCTACTTGTTCTGTTACTTCAGCTCCAATACCTGCAAACACGTCTCTAAAGATTGTTCTGGATCCATGCCATAGATGACCAAAGAAAAATATTAGTGCAAAATTTGCATGTCCGAATGTAAACCATCCTCTTGGGCTGCTTCTGAATACGCCATCAGATTCTAGTGTTGTTCTATCAAACTCAAATACTTCTCCAAGCTGTGCTTTGCGCGCATACTTTTTGACACTAGGTGCATCAGCGAAAACTTTCCCGTTCAGTTTTCCTCCGTAGAAGTTTGCTGTTACACCTACTTGTTCTATACTGTATTTTGATTCGGCTCTCCTGAATGGTATATCGGCTCTAATAATTCCGTCTTTATCTACTAAAATGACTGGGAAAGTTTCGAAAAAGGCAGGCATTCTTCTTACAGTTAGTTCTCTTCCTTCTTTATCTTGAAATATAGGATGACCTAACCATGCTTCAGCAATGCCATCTCCTTTATCCATAGGGCCTGCTCTAAATAATCCTCCTTTAGCAGGATTATTTCCTATATAATCATAGAATGCTAATTTGTCTGGGATTTTTGACCATGCTTCTTCTGGGCTTGAACCCTCGTTTAATGAGTTTTCTACTCGTCTTTCTATTTCTTGTTGAAAGTATCCGCTATCCCACTGATATCTTGTAGGACCGAATAGTTCTATGGGTGTAGTTGCTGAACCATACCACATAGTTCCACATGTTACAAAAGCGCTGAAAAATACGGCTGAAATGCTGCTGGATAGTACGGTTTCTATATTTCCCATTCTCAGTGCACGATATAATCTTTGTGGTGGTCGAACAGTTAAATGGAATAATCCTGCTAGTATCCCAACAGTGCCAGCTGCTATATGATGAGATGCTATGCCGCTTGGATTAAATGGGTTAAATCCGTCTGGCCCCCATGCTGGAGCTACGGGTTGCACTTTGCCTGTTACGCCATAACCATCAGATACCCAAATACCAGGACCAAATAAGCCAGTCGCGTGGAATGCTCCAAATCCAAAGCATAATAAGCTAGATAATAATAAGTGGATGCCAAAGATTTTAGGTAAATCTAGAGCAGGTTCACCTGTTCTAGGATCTCTAAATAATTCTAGATCCCAGTACACCCAATGCCATATAGAAGCTAGAAATAGCATTCCTGATAGTACAATATGTGTTATAGCAACTCCTTCAAAACTCCATAAGCCAGGATTCGATACACTTTCTCCAGTGATACTCCACCCACCCCATGAATCCGTTACACCTAAACGTGCCATAAATGGCATGACAAACATTCCTTGTCTCCACATTGGATTTAAAACTGGATCAGATGGATCAAATACGGATAATTCATATAATGCCATCGATCCTGCCCAGCCAGCTACTAGAGCTGTATGCATTAAGTGAACAGAAATTAAGCGTCCGGGATCATTTAAAACGACTGTATGTACGCGATACCAAGGTAGTCCCATTGAACTACATGCCTCCTATAAATAAGAGATTAATATTTTACCTTTCTTACGCTTAAGTTTTTATAAAACTACATATTAAAACATTATAACATTCTTCATATCTTTCAAGTATAATTTATTCAAATTTATAAGAAATAAGATTTTTGACTATGAAGAAACTGATAAGATTTATGAATATTAATAAATATATACATTCATTGATTTCTAAATTGCGCCAAACGGTCTGTATAATACTGTTTTCATTACTAAGGCATATATATCTTATGCTTTCTATGGCATATGTAAGTGGGTTTACACTTGCAATAATTTGAAGCCAGTATGGCATGAAGGATAAAGGCGCTAGTGCTGTACTTGAAAATAGAGTGGGTAAATTAATTATTAATACAAATGCCAAAAATTCTATATGTCCAGGTAGAATAAAAGCTAGATATAAGCTAATACTTCCTATACTCAGTGCAATCAATAGTGTAATTATGAGTATCATGTATATATTATAAAGATTCGTAATGCTCTGAAATAGTATTAGCGTGAAGATAATTATAAAAAAAGTTTGCAGTATTGTGGTTGTGGCTATAAACACCATAGATGATATTAATAAAGAATCTCGTGATGCTAGAGGCGCTGTTAATAAACGGTTCAAAAAACCAAATTCTCTATCAAACATTAAAGGTAGACCAGCATTGATAGATCCGGTAAATGCAGTAAAGACAATAATGCCCGGACTTAAAAATTTTCCATATTTTATATTGGAAGTTACAAGTTCTACAGGAGCGTTCTGAAATAAAGCTCCAAATAGTATTAGCCACAATAGTGGTTGAATTATCCCGGATACTAGAGTGGAAGGTCTTCTTATTAGCTGTATATATAATCTTTTAGTTAAGGCATAAGTTTCAAATAGTAATTTTTTCTTATCTTTTTTTATTCTAATTATGTTTTTGGGCTCTAATTTTATAGAGTATTTTAATGAAGATGGGTGTAGGGTGTTTATCATTATATTACTTATGTAAATGTATTTAAAAACTTTTTAGCTGTGATATGTGATTTTTTTGTATAAATTATATTTTACTTATTTGAATATGGTTAATTATTGTAAGATTATATTGTATGATTTAGTATTAATTGAATAAACTGTAGATCATATGCAGTTTTGCCAAAATAACTTTGTTCATAAGGAGATACTCAAATGTCCGTTTTTAAAATAGATTGTGTATTGGAAGATGGCGAGACTCAAACAATAGACTGTGATGATGAAACATATATTTTAGATGCTGCTGAGGAAGCTGGCTTAGATTTACCTTATTCTTGTCGTGCAGGAGCTTGTTCAAGTTGTGTAGGGCTTGTTCTTGAAGGATCGGTAGATCAGTCAGACCAGTCTTTTCTAGATGATGAACAAATAGAGGCGGGTTGGGTTTTGACATGTGTTGCTTTGCCAACTTCTGACTGCTCCATAAAAACTAATCAAGAAGCAGAATTATATTAGTTTTGGTATAAATTTTTTAATAAAATATGAGAATATATAATCTTTTTCATTCAATCTAGATTGAATAGTAAATTTATTATATATTCTCTCATTATTTACAGTTTGACTTCAATATCTACTCCAGCAGGAATATTTAATTTCATTAAAGAATCTATCGTTTGTGAGGACGGATTATATATATATATAATTCTTTTATGAGATCTGATCTCAAAGTGTTCTCTTGAATCTTTGTCTACATGTGGTGAACGCAGGACACAATAAATTTTGCGTTTAGTAGGTAATGGTATAGGTCCTTTTATTTCAGTGTTATTTCTCTTGGCTGTATCAATAATTGTTGTGCAAGAGTTTGTTAATAAGTAACTATCATATGCTTTTAATTTGATTTTTATTCTATTTTGTTTAGAAAGTGTCATGTATTTATTGTTTATTCAAGAATTTTAGAAACTACACCAGCTCCAACCGTTTTCCCACCTTCTCGTATAGCAAATCTCATACCTTGTTCGATAGCAATGGGGTTAATTAATTGTGCACTCATTTTAATCCTATCTCCCGGCATGACCATTTCTGCGGCAGATCCATCATCGGCTGTGAATTGTGTAATTGTACCAGTTACATCTGTAGTTCTCACATAGAATTGAGGTCTATAGCCTGAAAAAAATGGGGTATGCCTACCACCTTCATCTTTAGTTAGAATATATACTTCTGCCTCGAATTGAGTATGTGGCGTAATAGTGCCTGGTTGCGCTAATACCATCCCTCGTTCAATATCTTTTTTTTGTACCCCCCGTAGTAGGATACCTATATTATCCCCAGCCATACCTTCGTCTAAAGTTTTTTGGAACATTTCTAGTCCAGTAATAGTCGTAGTAGCTGTATCTTTTAGGCCCACGATTTCTATTGTATCACCTACTTTAATAATTCCTCTTTCAATTCGGCCAGTTGCTACAGTTCCTCTTCCAGTAATTGAAAATACATCTTCTACTGCCATTAAGAATGTTTTTTCTACATCTCTTATAGGAGTTGGTATATATTCATCTACTTTATCCATCAACAAATGAATTTTATCAACCCATTCATTTTGTCCTCTTTGAATAGAGCTGTTATTATTGACTTCTTCTAAAGCCATTAAAGCTGAACCCGCAACAAAAGGTATATCATCTCCAGGAAAGTCATATTGAGTTAATAATTCCCTTACTTCTAACTCAACTAGTTCTAATAGTTCGTCGTCGTCTACTTGATCTTGTTTATTTAAAAATACAACAATGTTTGGTACACCCACTTGTTTTGCTAGTAGGATATGTTCTCGTGTTTGTGGCATAGCACCATCAGCAGCAGATACTACTAAAATTGCTCCGTCCATTTGAGCTGCTCCTGTAATCATATTTTTTACATAATCAGCATGTCCTGGACAATCTACATGTGCATAGTGTCGATTTTCTGTTTCATATTCAACATGAGCAGTATTGATAGTGATTCCACGTGCTTTTTCTTCCGGAGCAGCGTCGATTTCATCAAATTTTTTTGCTTTTGTATCACTAGAAGCAGCTAATGTTGCTGAAATTGCAGCTGTCAAGGTAGTTTTTCCGTGGTCTACGTGACCTATCGTACCTATATTTACGTGTGGTTTTTTACGTTCAAATTTTATGCGTGCCATATATTATTTCCTGGTTTTTAAAGCAAATTATACTATATTGTTATCGATTATAAAACAACTTAGTAGCGATAGTGAGCGAATGCTTTATTCGCTTCTGCCATACGATGTGTTTCTTCTCTTTTTCTTATAGTATTTCCATTTTCGTTTGATGCATCCATAATTTCATTTGCTAGATTGGCAGCCATATTTTTGCCAGACCTCGTAGATGCAAATTTTGTAATCCATCTTAAAGCTAAGTTAGTTCCGCGATATGCTCGAACTTCTATGGGTACTTGATAGGTGGATCCTCCTACTCTTCTTGCTTTTACTTCAACTAAAGGTGTGGCATTTCTAATAGCTTTTTCTAGTGTTTGTAATGGATCTGTGGATGTTCTCTCTTTAATGATATCTAAGGCTTCATATATAATTTTATGAGCGAGTCCCTTTTTACCATTTTTTAAGATGCGTGCTATGAGCATACTTATAAGCTTGCTATTGTAAATAGGATCTGGATAAATGGCCCTTTTTTTTGCTGTATTACGACGAGACATGTTAATTTTGTGCTTTTAGGAACTTCAATTTAAATATTATTGTTATGTCTTTGGTTTTTTTGTACCATATTTTGAGCGACTATTTTTTCGGTCTTTAACACCAGCAGAATCTAGTGTGCCTCTTACTACATGGTATCTTACTCCAGGTAAGTCTTTTACACGACCTCCTCGAATTAAAACGACAGAGTGTTCTTGAATGTTGTGCCCAATTCCAGGTATATATGCAGTTACTTCAAAACCTGAAGTCAACCTTACTCTAGCCACTTTTCTTAAAGCAGAATTAGGTTTTTTAGGTGTTGTTGTGTATACTCTTGTACACACACCTCTGCGTTGTGGACACGCTTTTAAAGCGGGAGATTTGGTCTTTTTATTTGATTTATATCTGACTGATCTTACTAATTGTTGAATAGTTGGCATTACTAGTTGTTTATATTCATAATCAAGTGAATATTTTTTATATTATAAAGATTGTAGTATCTAGTGTCAAACCTTTCGTTTCTTTGTTATTATTTATGGAACTCATGTGACAAAGGATTGTATTTTAGTCACTTTCATCATCTAAATTATATTTTCTCATAAATCTTTCTACTCTACCTTCTGTATCTATAATTCTTTGTGATCCTGTGAAAAAAGGGTGATTACCTGACCAAATATCGATATGCAATTCTGGTTTTGTGGATCCAACAGTCATAATGTGTTGTCCATCACAATATACTTTAGATTCAGGATACCATTTAGGCTGAATATGTTTTTTTACCATTTTAACTTATTATATTTCTTTGAATTTAGCGTTTTGAGTATTGAGGTGCTTTCCTTGCTTTTCGTAAACCATATTTTTTTCTTTCTTTTACTCTTGCATCTCTGGTCAGAAATCCTTCAGATTTTAAAGCTGTACGGTTTTCAGGATTAATAGTACATAATGCTCTTGCTAGACCTAATCGAATTGCATCTGCTTGTCCTGTTAGTCCACCGCCTTCAGCTTTTACATAAATATCATATTCATTGCTTAGACCTAGTATTTGTAATGGTGAGCATGAAATACGTAGATAATTAGGGCTAAACTGTAAGTATGATTCTCCAGGTAGTCCATTAATCATTAATTTTCCTGACCCTGGTGTTAATCTGACTCTCGCAACTGATGTTTTCCGTCTTCCTGTTCCTGAATAAGTAACTTTAGAATTATTTGATACAATTTTCATCTGTCTATAATTAAGAAATTAAACTAAGTAAATTTGTTGAGGTTGTTGTGCTTCATGTGGGTGTTTATCCCCTGAGTATACTCTAAGTCTTGTAAAAAGTTTACGTCCTAAAGGACCCTTTGGTAACATTCCTTTTATAGACTTTTCTATAATTCTGGTGGGTATCCTTTTTTGTAATTCTAAAAACGTTTCGCTTTTAAGTCCACCCGGACGTCCAGAGTGTCTCCTATAAATTTTTTGATGTTTTTTTTCGCCTGTTACTTGAATCAATTTTGCATTTTTGATAATAATATATGTGTTATTTTCTAGATATGGTGTATATGTTGTTTCATTCTTTCCTCTTAAGATTTTTGCAGCATTAGTACTTAATCTTCCTAAAGTTTCGTTTTTGGCATCTATTAAATACCATTTTGTATTTTTCTTCGATTCTTGAGTAGGTATGTATGTTTTATTCATCTTAACAATATCTATATTTCATATCTGTTTAATTCTATGTTCAATTTAGCTTTTCTTTTCCTAGGCTAATGCCTAGTTTGTTTTGTAATGCTTCCATAACTTCTTCTGCTGATTTTTGCCCAAAATTTTTGATTTCTAGTAATTCTTCCTGTGAATAGTCTAAAAGATCAGAAATAGAATGTATTTGTGCTCTTTTTAGACAATTATATGCGCGAACTGAAAGTTGTAATTCTTCTATTAGTACTTGGTTAATCGGTTGTTCATTTTTTTTGTCACTACTTTCGGTTGGTTTGAAGTCTATGTTAGTTAGAGGGTGAAATAGATTAGTCAGCACATTTGCACCTTCACTTATTGCTTCTTGTGGTGATACACTTCCGTTTGTCCATACTTCTAATGATAGTTTTTCTTGAATTAATGTGGAACTAACTCTTTTTTCTTCTACGATATAGTTGATTTTTGTTGCAGGCATAAATACAGCATCTATTTGTAAAAAATCAACTGATTTATTATTAATGTTTTTATCTACTAAGCGATATCCGTGTCCTTGTTCAATTTTAAATTCCATTTCAAAAATTGTATTATTGCATATAGTTGCAATATATTGTTTTGGGTCAATGACTTTAATATCTGGAGGTAAATCAAATAAACCCGCTGTTACTATAGCTGGTCCTTGTATACGAATTCGTCCAATTTGAGGCTCTTTGTTATAACTCTTAAGAACAACTTCTTTTAAGTTTAATAATATCTCTAATACATCTTCTCGCACTCCAGTAATAGTAGAGAATTCATGATTTATGCCAGCGATTCGTACAGCTACTATTGCAGTACCTCTTAGATCCGATAAAATTGTTCTTCTTAAAGCATTGCCTACAGTTATTCCTTGTCCTTGTTTTAAAGGTTCTAAGATGAAGTGGCCGTATTGTTGGCGTGCTCCTTCTGTTTTTGACTCTATACATTCTATTTGAAAATGAGTCATTCAAGAAAGTTCCTTTTTATATCTTAGTATACTAAACAGACTATTAAAGTTTTTAGTGTGGCACTAAACTCTTCGTTTTTTAGGTGGTCTACACCCATTATGAGGTACTGGTGTGATATCTTTAATGAGAGTGATTTCTATTCCAGTAGCTTGTAAAGCTCTTATGGCAGTTTCGCGACCTGCGCCAGGACCATTGACCATAACTTCTGCTTGCTTCATGCCTTGATCTAAAGCTTGTTTGGCTGCTTTTTCTGCAGCTGTTTGTGCGGCAAACGGAGTTCCTTTTTTAGCTCCTTTAAATCCGCTTGCTCCTGAAGATGACCAAGATATAGTTTCTCCTTTTAGATCTGTGATAGTAATAATTGTATTATTAAAAGTGGATTTAATATGTGCAATACCATTGACAATATTTTTTCTATTTTTGTTGCTGTTTTTTTTTATTTGTCTAGCCATGGTTTATGAATGATTTATTGATTCTAATCTGAAGTTTTTATTTCCTAGGTGCTTTCTTTTTACCTGCTATTGTTTTCTTATTGCCTTTTTTTGTTCTAGCATTAGTTCTTGTTCTTTGTCCTCTTAATGGTAGTCCTAGCTTATGTCTTTTTCCTTTGTATGAGCCTATTTCCATTAATCTTTTGATATTCAGTGACTCAAGTCTTTTTAAGTCTCCTTCTAATTGGTATTCATTATTAAGGATTTGTCGAATAGAGACGATTTGTTCATCATTAAGTTTATTAACGAGTGTGCTAGGATTAATATTGATTTTATTTAAAATAACTTGTGAACGAGATAATCCTATTCCATAAATATAAGTTAATCCTATATCTATTCTTTTATTTCTAGGTAAGTCAACTCCTGCTATTCTTGCCATATTTTTGATCCTTTGTAGTCATTCTTATTTGATTATTGTTATCCTTGTCTTTGTTTATGTTTAGTATTTTCACATATTACCATTACTCGTCTATGTCTACGTATAATTCTACATTTTTCGCATATTTTCTTTACTGATGGTCGTACTTTCATAGTTATTATTAGTTTTGATTTGAGACTCGTTATTTTGAATTACTCCATTATATTATCATACTGTTTAGATATTATATATGTTTGAATTTGTTTTGCTGTGTCAATTGCAACGCCTACTAAAATCAGTAGGGATGTTGCTCCAAGGCCCCTAAAAGTATTAACGTTTATTATATTTGATACGATTGATGGTACTAAAGCTATAATAAATAAAAAAGTCGCTCCTAAAAAAGTTAATTTGTAAATAATTTGTTCCAAGTATTGAGTTGTATCTAAGCCAGGTCTTATGTTTGGTATACTTGCTCCCATTTTTTTTAGATTTTTTGATAGATCTTCTGGGTTTAAAATAAGTGATGAGTAAAAGTAACTAAAGCCAATTATAAAAACGCAATATATAGGCAAATAGAGAATATTATTAGGTAAAAATATTTCTAGAAGAGAGTTTATTCCAGAAGTTCCAAGTTGTTTTATTAAATAAGTAGGTAAAGCCATAGCTGCAGATGCAAATATTATAGGCATTACTCCTCCTTGATTTAATTTTAATGGTATATAACTTTGAGGATTTAGTTCATTCATTTTACTAAGCTGTCTTGCTGACACAATTGATACTTTTCTTGTTCCTTCTTGAACTAGTACAGTCAAAATTAGCATACTCACGAAAAATATCAGTAAGGCACACATCTTAGTAATTGTTTCTTGACTATAAATATCTATAGTATAGTTTTTGAAGTTTTTTGGTATGCCTGATACGATATTTTGAAAAATCAATAGTGAAGCGCCATTACCTATCCCATATTCTGTGATTATTTCTGAAAACCACATGATAATTAAAGACCCTGTTGTTAAGGTTAAAGTGCAATCGATAATAAAAGAGTAATTCCATGCAAATACATATGGCTTAATCCAAAAAGCTATTGCTATACTTTGTAATATCGCCCATAATAAAGTAAGATATCTTGTTATCTTTGTAATTTTTTGTCTTCCAAATTCTCCTTCTTCTTTTTGTAAAATTTCTAAATCAGGTATGATTTTAATTAGTAGTTGCATAATAATGGAAGAATTAATATACGGAACAATTCCTAGTGCAAAAATACCAATAGTTGAAAACCCGCCTCCAGAGAATATATTTAGAAAGTTAATGACTCCATTTTGCCCAAAGCTATTTTCTAATGAATCATGATCTATTCCAGGTATAGGAATAAAAATACCCATTCTAGCAAGTAATAATATCATTAAGGTAATAAGAATTTTTTTCCTGAATTTAATTGTGGTTTTCATTGTGTTTTTATTTTTATTTAACAACCAGCGCCAACCCTATCTTTGTGAATTTTTATTCTTTACTAAGATGGTTACTGCCTCTATAGATTCTCTAGTTATTTTTTGGTTTTGATTATTCTATTCTATCAAGATATTCTACGTTCATATCTCTATTCTGTATAGTTTGTTTAAAAGTTCTTAAATTAGCTAGTGCATTTAATACAGCTCGAGCATTATTTAAAGTATTACTTGAGCGCAACTGTTTAGCTAAAATATTTTTCACTCCCGCTAATTCTAGCACGGTTCTTATTGATCCTCCTGCAATTACACCTGATCCTGTAGCAGAAGGTCTGATTATAATTTTGGCAGCGCCAGATATTCCGTCAATTGGATGGGGAATGGAGTATGATTTAGTTAATGGTACATGGATTAGGTGTTTTTTTGCATCTACAACACCTTTTTTCACTGCGCCAATTACATCACTTGCTTTACCGACTCCAACTCCAACTTGCCCTGATTCATTGCCTACTACCAAAATAGCTCTAAAACTTAGCTTTTTCCCTCCTTTAACAACTTTAGTAACTCTTTTCACTTGCACAACTCTTTCTTCCCAATTCGTATCTTGGTCTTTACTTCTACTGTTCTTTTTTTTCATTATCATATCTATCTTTTTTTATGCTATTTAAAAAGTAAGTCCTGCTGCTCTAGCAGATTCTGCGAGAGCTTTAATTTGTCCATGATATGTCTTCTTACCCCGATCAAAGACAATTTTATTAATACCTTTTTCACTAGATTGTGTTGCTATATCATGTCCTATCATTCGAGCAGTATCACATGTTGTAGATCTATTGGAAGTCTTGATTTTGCGAGAAATACTTGAGCTACTAGCTAAAATCCTTTTGTTTATATCGTTGATTAATTGTGCATATATATGTTTATTTGATTTAAAAACATATAAACGAGGAACAGTCTCGCTACCTTGTATTTTTTTATTCATAATATGATTGACTATATATCTTATATATTTATTTACCTGCTTTACCTACTTTTTTACGCACTATTTCATAACTGTATTTAATTCCTTTACCTTTATACGGTTCAGGAGGTCTAACTTTTCGAATTTTCGCAGCTATTTTTCCTACGGTTTCTTTATTTATTCCATAAATAGTAATCAGATTATTTTTTTCTACACTTATAGATATATCTTTTGGTGGTCTTATTATAACAGGATGGCTATATCCTATATTTAAGATTAAATCATTGTCTTGAATTTGTGATCTATAGCCAACGCCTTGAATTTCTAGTTGCTTACTGAATCCTTTAGATACTCCGATAACCATATTATTTATGAGTGTTCTTGATAATCCATGTAAAGATTGTGCCTTCTTGCTATTATTTAGTCTGTATAAAGACAATTCATTGTTTTCTTTTTTTATTTCAATTAAGTTCGATAGCTTATGTGATATTTGTCCTTTTGGTCCAATGATTGATACAGTTCTACCTTCAATTTTTGCGTTTATATTTTCATGCAAAATAATATGTTTTTTACCTATTCTAGACATAGTACTTTATCCTATTTTTTATTGTTAGTATTTACCAGATGTAACACAGTACTTCGCCTCCTAGCCCATAATGTCTTGCATGCCTATCAGTCATTACACCTTGTGATGTTGATATGATAGCAATGCCAATACCTCCTAGTACTCGAGGTAATTCTTTATGGTTAGCATATACTCTAAGTCCAGGTTTACTTATTCTTTTGAGTGCTGTTATAACGGGTTCTTTATTTTTTCCTTTATATTTTAGTGATATGAGTAAGTAGGTCTTTAAGTTTTCCCCAATTTCTTCAAATTCATATATAAATCCTTCTTCTTGTAAAACTTTGACAATATTTCTCGTCATCTTTGTTGCTGGAACTTGAACGATTTGATGTTTTGCTAAATTTGCATTACGAATGCGTGTTAGCATATCTGAGATTATATCGTTAACCACTTTTTTACCCCATAAATTATTTTTTATTTTGTTGTACTTGAAAAGGCATGCCAAATTTTTGTAACAAAGATAAACTTTCTCTGTCATTCTTTGCACTAGTGACTATCGCGATATCCATACCGCGTATTTTGTCAATACTATCATATTCTATTTCAGGAAATATCAATTGTTCTTTAAGTCCTAAATTATAATTGCCGTGTCCATCAAACTGTTTAGGGCTAATGCCACGAAAGTCTCTTATTCTAGGTAATGACAAGTTTATAAGTTTATCTAGAAAATTATACATTTTTTCTCTTCTTAGTGTTACGGATAATCCTATGGGTATATTATCTCTGATTTTGAAACCGGCTATCGATTTTTTCGATTTTGTTATAATTGGTCTTTGTCCTGTAATTAGAGTAAATTCTTTTATGCTGTTTTCTAATGCTTTTGTATTCTGTCCAGCTTCTCCTAGTCCTCGATTTAAAGTAATTTTTATTAGCTTTGGTATTTCATGTACATTTTTATATTTGAATTCTTGAACTAGTGCTGGACAAATTTTTGTGTTGTATAGTTTATATAATGAGTTTTTCATAAATTTGAGTATTCTAGAGTTATCAATTTGTGATTATATTGACTATAACCAGATTTTTTGTACATAAATATAAATGTAAGTTTGTATTCTAGTTTTTATTCATTATTATATAGCATCATATTGGATATATGTATGGGAGCTTCTATTTTGGTTATTTGTCCATTCTCTTCTTCTTTTTTAGGTTTGACATGCTTTGTTACTAAATTAATATTTTTAACAACTATCTTATCTTTTTTGGATAGAATTTTTACTACCTCCCCTATTTTCCCTTTATTTTTGCCCGATATGATTTTGACTGTATTACCAGTTTTAATAGATATTTTATACTTTGTGCTACTATTTTTTTTTGCCATTATACAACCTCTGGTGCTAATGAGATGATTTTAGAAAAGTTCTTTTCTCGTAGTTCTCTTGCGATTGGTCCAAATACTCGTGTCCCTCGTGGATTATTTTCTTGATTAATAATAACGGCAGCATTATCATCAAATCTTATACTCATTCCATCAGAACGTCTTAGTGTTTTTTTTGTTCTTACAATGACTGCTCTTACTACATCTGATCTCTTTACCGGCATATTTGGCGAGGCGTCTTTTACCACTGCAATTATAACGTCTCCTATACCAGCGTATGCAGGATTACTTGTTCCTAAAACTCTTATGCACATGATTTTACGCGCACCACTATTATCCGCAACATTTAGGTAACTTTGATTTTGTATCATAATTTACTTTATACTATTTTCTCTTTTAATATCCAGCGTTTATTTTTACTTATAGGTTTACTTTCTTCTATTTTGACTTGATCCCCAATACGGCACTCATTGTTTGCATCATGCGCATAGTATTTATTTGTTTTTGCTATAATTTTACTGTATTTTTTGTGAGCTACTTTTGTTTTTACAGCAACTGTTATAGTCTTATCCATTTTATTACTAATTACTGTTCCGATAGTTTCTTTTTTATGCATTTTTAGTTGATTGAATATTTTACTTTTTTGTTTCTAGCATTAATAATTGAGCCAATTCATGTTTTTTATGTTTGAATATATGAGATTTTATATTTTGCTTTGTTGCTTTTTTAAATCTCATATCAAATAGTTCTTTTTTTATTTGTATTATTCTTTTTTTTATTTCTTCAGAGCTTAAGTCTTTGATATTGTTGATTTTCGGTAAAGACATGACTTATTGTTAGTTATCCTTCGTGATGAATTTGGTTTTTACAGGTAATTTATATGATGCAAGTTTCATTGCTTGTTGTGCAGTTTGTTTTGGAACACCTGCTATTTCAAATAAAATATGACCTGGTTTTATGACAGCAACCCAATATTCGGGTGCGCCTTTTCCAGACCCCATACGTGTCTCAGCAGGTCTTGCTGTAACTGGCTTATCAGGAAAAACTCTTATCCATACTTTACCACCTCTCTTTATATATCTTGTGATTGTTCTTCTAGTTGCTTCGATTTGTCTTGAAGTTAACCACACTGGTTCTGCACTTTGTAAAGCATATTCTCCAAATGCAATTTTATTGCCTTTGCTTGCTATGCCTCTCATGCGTCCACGGTGCTGTTTGCGAAATTTTGTTTTTTTTGGACTTAGCATATTTTGTGATGTTATATTGAGTTAACAGTTACGCTATCTTCTATATTTATTTTAGGCTGTTGCTTCGCTAATTTTTCACCTTTGAATAACCAAACTTTCACTCCCAAAACTCCATAAATTGTATGTGCAGTTTTATATGAATAATCAATATCAGCTCTTAGTGTTTGTAGTGGTACCCTTCCTTCTCTTACCCATTCGCTACGTGCTATTTCTGCACCATTTAATCTACCTGATACTTGCACTTTTATGCCTTTAATATTTGTTTTTTGAGATCTTTGGATACCTTGTCTTACGGCACGACGAAAAGCTATTCTTTTTTCAAGTTGTTGTGTAATAAATTCTGCAATTAGTGTAGCTTCTGTATCTGGTTCTGTTATTTCTACTATGTTAATTCTAATTTGTTTATTTTTAGCTAATTTAGATTGTAGTTCTTCTCGTAAACTATCAATACCAGTTCCCATTCTACCTAAAATAATTCCAGGTCGTGCTGTATGTATTTCTATTTCAATTTGATCTACTTTTCTATTAATATAAATGAAAGCTATACTAGCAGTGCTAAGTTTCTTTTTAATATATGACCTGATTTTATAGTCTTCTTCTATTAATTCTGGATATAATTTCATTGTAGAAAACCAAGAAGATTTATGTTTTTGAGTGATGCCGATTCTAAATCCTAGTGGATGTGTCTTCTGTCCCATTTGTTATGTTTATTTGATTATTATATAAATTTATGATTTTTCTTTTAATGTTATTGTTATATGACATGTAGGTTTATGTATTGGAAAGGCTCTTCCCTGTGCTCTAGGTTGAAATCTCTTTAATTTTGGTCCATCATTAGCAAACGCTTGATTAACAATTAAGTTATCTTGATTCATATTTAGATTATTAGCATTGCTATTTGCCGATTCTAAAATTTGTTTAATTATTTTACATGGTTTATATGGCATGAATTGTAGGATCATTAAAGCTTCTTGATAATTTTTTCCTCTAATTTGATCTAAAACTCTTCTGGTTTTTTGTGCAGATAATCTTAAGTATTTACCGGTAGCTTTACTTTCTGTTGTTGATTGTGTCATGATTCATTTATCTTTTTGCTTTGCGATCGCTTTTTATATGGCTTCTGAAAGTTCTAGTAGGAACAAATTCTCCTAATTTGTGTCCTACCATTTGATCTGAGATAAATACTGGAAAATGCTGTCTGCCATTATGTACAGCTATTGTATGACCAACCATATCTGGTATGATTGTTGATGATCTAGACCACGTTTTTATGGTCTTTTTTGTTCCTTCAGTATTTAGTTTTTGTATTCTATTTAATAATTTTATTTCTATATATGGGCCTTTAAATAAAGATCGTGACATATGCTTTATGATTTATATTTTATTTGCGACGACGCAATATATATTTATTACTATATTTTTTGTTATTACGAGTTTTTCTCCCTAATGCAGGCTTGCCCCATGGTGTTACAGGGTGTGGTTTCCCAATAGGTGAACGTCCTTCACCACCACCATGTGGATGATCTATTGGATTCATAACTACACCTCTGACTCGAGGTCTCTTTCCTAGCCATCTGTTTCTTCCAGCTTTGCCTATAGTAATATTGTTAGCTTCAATATTTCCTACTTGTCCAATTGTAGCATAACACTTTTTTCTTATAATTCTGACTTCGCTAGAAGGCAATTTCAGTGTTACAAAATCACCTTCTTTAGCTACAATTTGTGCATATGTGCCGGCTGCTCTTACAATCTGACCTCCTTTGCCAGGTGTAAGTTCTATATTATGTACGGCCGTACCTAAAGGGATTGATTCCAAAGCAAGGGTATTTCCTACTTCTATAGGTGCAGAAGGGCCTGATATGACTTTACTTCCTAATTGTAATAATCTAGGATGTAAAATATATCTTTTTTCACCATCTGCATAATGTAATAATGCAATGCGTGCGTTTCTATTTGGATCATATTCAATGTTTGCTACTTGACCTTCTATATTAAGTTTATTTCTTTTAAAATCTATTACTCTATAGCGTTTTTTGTGTCCGCCGCCTCTATGTCTTGATGTAATAACTCCTCTATTATTGTGTCCTTTATGGCGATGATTTTTTTTAATGAGAGATTTTTCGGGTTTCCTAGTGGTAATGTCTGTGAAAGTAGAAACTGTTCTATTTCTAGTGCCTGGTGTATATGCTTTGTATAAACGTATGGCCATGTTATGATTCTTGTGTATTATAATTAACTGTCTGGAAATAATTCAATATTATCGTCTTTATGTAATTTGACAATAGCTTTCTTATAACTAGTTTTTTTTCCTACAAATTGCCCTACACGACGTTTTTTACTTATACTTTTCATAGTATTTATTTTTTGAACACGTACATTAAAGATATATTCAATAGCTGTCTTAATATCTGATTTGCTAGCTTTATTATCTACTGCAAAGCAGTATTGATTTTCTTCTATTAGCTTGGTGGTTTTATCAGTTATGATTGGGTGTTTGACTAAATCGATAAGTTTTCTTTCTGTTGTTGTGTTAAGCATTATATATTTTGTTAATTTTGTTTAGCCCATTTACTGTAATTAATAGTTTATCAGCTTTTATTATAGATAGTACATTGAGTTGATTTGCTGCAATTAGTTCTATATTTTGTAAGTTCCGAATAGATAAATATAAATTTTTCTTTTTTGTATCTACAATAATCAAAATTTTTTCTTTTTTGTTTGTATATATTCCAAGCTTTTGTAGTGCTTTTATTATATTTTTGGTTTTAGGTTCTCGTAAGTTGTCAAAGATATTATCGACAACTAAAGTATCTCTAAATTTGTTATATATGAGTGTTCGTAAAGCTAATTGTTTTTCTTTTTTGTTTATTTTGTGTGTATAGTTTTTTGTTGCAGGGCCAAAAATTACTCCACCACCTCTCCATAGGGGTGATCTTATAGAACCTGCTCTTGCTCTTCCTGTACCTTTTTGTTTCCAAGGCTTTCTACCACCACCTCTTACCTGGCTACGAGTTTTGGTGCAAGCATTACCTTGTCTTTGTTTGCTAAGCTGTTGAATCAATGATCGATGAATAATGTACATGTTTTGAGCATTATTTTGTTTGATTCTGAACACAATTTCTTTATTTGTTGTATTATCTTCTTGTATGATAGAATATACTAATTTTTCTTCTTTGATCATTTATTTATTTTGAGTTAACACTAATAATATTTCCTGTTTTCCCTGGAACAGAACCTTTTACCACCAGAATATTGTTATCCGTATGTATATCAATAATTTGTAAATTTTTGATAGTAATTTTGCTACCTCCCATACGTCCTGCCATTCGTTTTCCAGGAAATACTCTCCCTGGTGTTGTACCAGCACCTATTGATCCAGGTTGTCTATGGTTTTTAGATCCATGTGACATAGGTCCTCTGCTAAAGTTATGTCTTTTTTGATATCCAGTAAATCCTTTGCCGATGCTAATGCCTGATACATTAATTGAATTACCTATTTTAAATTGATTGACAGTAATTTTTTGTCCAACTTTGAAGTTATCTGTTGATTCTACACGATATTCACGGATATATTTTACGGGAGGTATTTGACCTTTTTGTAGATGTCCTATAATTGCTTTTGTTATTTTGCTAGCATTAATTATTTTATATCCTATTTGTATTGCTTGATAACCATCTGTTTCAATATTTTTAATTTGTGTGATTATACAAGGACCCATTTGAAGAACGGTCACAGGTATAGCTACACCTTTATCATCGAAAATTTGAGTCATTCCAATTTTTGTTCCTAACAGACCAATTGACATTGTATGTTGTCTCCAAGTTCTGAAAGATAGTTGTACACAGGCCTCTATTTTAGTTAACTACTTTATTATCTGTTAATTTTTTAAAATTTTCAAGTTTAAATGGATTATATCAATTGTTATATGTTCGGAAAATACGATGTTTTAAATTTGCTAAAGTAATGCATTATATAAATTATAAATATATATAAGTCATATTGAAACAAGAGTTAATTATGAGTAAGGTTGTAGGAATCGATTTGGGTACAACAAATTCTGTAGTTGCTGTCATGGAGGGTGGTAAACCAACTGTTATTCCAAATAAAGAGGGCTTAAGAACAACACCCTCTGTTGTTGCTTATACAAAGAAGCAAGATAAGTTAGTTGGGCATATTGCTAAAAGACAAGCAGTTATGAATCCGGAAAATACGTTCTATTCGGTTAAACGATTTATAGGACGTAAGCAGGAAGAAGTCAATAGTGAGTCAAAACAAGCATCATATGGAATTAAAACGGATAATAATCTTAATATAAAACTTGAATGTCCCGCATTAAATAAAGATTTTGCTCCAGAAGAGATTTCTGCTCAAGTCTTAAGGAAATTAGTTGAAGATGCTAGTACTTATCTTGGTCAATCTGTAACACAAGCTGTTATCACTGTTCCAGCCTATTTTAATGATTCTCAAAGGCAAGCCACTAAAGATGCAGGACAAATAGCAGGGCTTGATGTTTTACGAATAATTAATGAGCCTACAGCTGCATCTTTGTCTTATGGGTTAGACAAAAAAAATAATGAAACTATTCTAGTATTTGATTTAGGAGGTGGTACATTTGATGTTTCATTATTAGAAGTAGGTGATGGCGTTTTTGAAGTATTATCTACTTCTGGTGACACTCATTTAGGAGGTGATGATTTTGATCGTAAAATTGTTGAGTGGCTGATTATTGAGTTTAAGCAAGATGAAGGTATTGATTTAGGACAAGATAGACAAGCTTTACAAAGATTGACAGAAGCATCTGAAAAGGCAAAAATGGAGTTATCTAGCTTAACACAAACGGATATCAATTTACCATTTATTACTTCAACCGATACTGGGCCAAAGCATTTAGAAAAGACTATAACTCGTGCAAAATTTGAAAGTTTGTGTCAAGATTTAATTGATCGTTGTCAAATACCAGTTAATAATGCTCTAAGAGATGCACAATTAAGTGCTGACAAGATAGATGAGATTGTGTTAGTTGGTGGTTCTACAAGGATACCAGCTATACAAGAGCTGGTAAAAAAAATTATTGGTAAAGAACCAAATCAAAGTGTAAATCCTGATGAAGTTGTGGCAATCGGTGCAGCTGTACAAGCAGGAGTCCTAGCTGGTGAGGTTAAAGATATTTTATTATTAGATGTTACTCCTTTATCTCTTGGTGTTGAAACTCTTGGTGGTGTTATGACTAAAATCATTGCTCGCAATACAACTGTACCTACTAAAAAATCAGAGGTTTTTTCAACAGCAGTAGATAATCAGCCTAATGTTGAAATTCATGTACTTCAAGGAGAGAGGGAATTTACTAAAGATAATAAAAGTTTGGGGACTTTTAGGTTAGATGGTATTATGCCTGCTCCGAGAGGTGTTCCTCAAATTGAAGTTACGTTTGATATTGATGCTAATGGAATTTTATCAGTCAATGCTAAAGATAAAGGAACAGGAAAAGAACAGTCTATTACAATTACTGGCGCGTCTACACTTCCTAAAGAAGAGGTAGAAAAATTGGTTAGGGAAGCTGAGCAAAATTCAGATTTAGATAAGCAAAGACGTGAACAGGTTGACATGAAAAACCAGGCTGATTCTTTATGTTATCAATCGCAGAACCAATTGAAAGATCTACACGGTAAAGTTAGTGACGAAGAAGAGACTAAAATAAAGGATACGATAGACAAATTGCAGCAAGCAATTAAAGAAGATAATTATGATTTAATTAATTCATTGCAGGCTCAATTACAACAGCAAATGGTTGATTTAGGTAAGAAAGTATATGAGACACAAGAACCGCAAAATCAACAGGAGAATCCTCAGGCAGATGATACAATCATAGATACTAACTCTAAAGAAGCTTAGTTGATTTTAAAATTAATAGCGGGTAACGCGATTCGAACGCGCGACATCAACCTTGGCAAGGTTGCGCTCTACCACTGAGCTATACCCGCTTCACACTACTATTGTGTCAAACAGTTATTTATTTGTCAAGATAAGTATTCCGTAGAATAGATATTTATTATATATATTATCTACCCTACAGGTTATTTCTAATTTAGGCAACGAATGAATTGGCAACTCCAGTTATAATAACTAGTCCTGCCCATATACCAGCTCCAGTATAAATTAAATTCTTTGATTGTTCCCATTGTCCTGGAGATGCAAGAGTTACAGGTATACCAACTACTAAAAGCGTAGAAAATATTACTAGAGCAATTACAAGTAATTGAACAACTATTGTCATAAAAGATCTCCTTATTAATTAACTAAATACTATAATACTAGATAATTGAGTAATCTAATGATTTGTATATATAATAATGTATATTGTTATATATATTTTATGCATTATTATAAGATTGTTTACAAGATAGCTGTTAACTTGGCAATAAAACTTACTGAAATTTGCTGCTAATAGATATATAATTTAGATTTTATAGTTTTATCATTAGTAACATAAAAAAATAAGAAGAAAGTTTAAAAAATATCTTTGCGTCGTGTACAGTTTTATAAGTAGAAATATATTTTTTCTTTAATAGATAAGAGGTTTATTATATGTTTACAACAGTAATATTGACTAAGTTGCCGGAAGCTTATGCTATGTTTAGACCATTAGTTGATATTTTACCAGTGATTCCTGTGTTTTTCTTGCTTCTAGCCTTTGTATGGCAAGCAGCAATTGGTTTTAGATAAAAGTTATGATAGATAATAATTTTTTATACATTGTATTACATTGTTTATTTTATGGTAGAACCTCTTTTATCAGGTATAGTTCTGGGATTAATTCCTGTGACTTTATTAGGATTATTAGTAGCAGCTTATTTGCAGTATCGTAGAGGAAATCAGTTTGGCTTATAATTAATTTAGTATATAGTAGATCTGAACCTATAGGTACTCTAAACATTACATCCGTTTAGGGTATTTATTTTTTGGATGTATTTTAATATGCTATTCGTTAATTTTAGTATAAGTCTGATCAATATATTTCTTATTTTACCAACTAGATTTTTTTACTCCTGGTAGTAAGCATTCATGTGACATTTCTCGTAGTACATGTCTCGATAAACCAAAATCGCGATAAAACCCACGGCTTCTCCCTGTTAGCCAACATCTATTTCTTTGTCTACATGGTGCACTATTGCGAGGAAGTTTTTGCAATTCTCCCTGAATTTGTAGTTGCTCTCTGAAGCTTGATATATTTTTTCTATCATCTCTTAGAATTTCACGTCTATTTTTGTATTTTTTAATTAGCTTTAATCTTTTAGCTTCCCTTTCTACCATGTTTTTTTTTGCCATGATTAGTGTATATAATTTATCCGGATATATATTGAAATGTAAATAGATATTATCTAATTTTGATTACTATTGCAATCATACTACTAAAAAAATAAGATCATCAATTATATATTTAAAGTTATCTAATTGATGATCTTATTTTTTTAGTTTATTTATAGCTTCTTGTTATGTTGCTAGCCAAATTTTCCAGCGGTAGATGCTATAACAAATGCTGCATATGTCATTATATAGCCTACAGAAAAATGTACTAGTCCAACTAGTCTTGCTTGTACAATAGATAAAGCAACTGGCTTGTCTTTCCATCTAATTAAGTTAGCTAAAGGTGTTCTTTCGTGTGCCCATGCAAGAGTTTCAATTAATTCCTGCCAATAGCCGCGCCAAGAAATTAAAAACATAAATCCAGTAGCCCATACTAAGTGACCAAATAAGAACATCCAGGCCCATACGGATAAATTATTCATTCCATAAGGATTATAGCCATTTATTAGTGGTGATGAATTTAGCCATAAGTAGTCTCTTAGCCAACCCATCAAGTATGTTGATGATTCATTGAATTGGCTTACATTTCCTTGCCAGATGGTTATATGTTTCCAATGCCAATAAAAGGTGACCCATCCAATTGTATTTAACATCCAAAACACAGATAGATAAAACGCATCCCATGCTGATATGTCGCATGTGCCGCCTCTTCCTGGACCATCACAAGGGAAACTGTATCCAAAATCTTTCTTGTCAGGCATTAGTTTTGAGCCTCTAGCATCTAAGGCACCTTTTACTAATATTAAGGTGGTAGTATGTAGTCCCAATGCAATTGCATGGTGTACTAAGAAATCTCCTGGACCGATTGTTAAAAATAAAGAATTTTTGCCGCTATTAATAGCTTCTAGCCATCCCGGTAGCCAGACGCTACTTCCAGCCTGTGTGGCTATATTAGAAGGTGATGATAGTAATACATTAAAGCCATATAAAGCTTTGCCTGAGCTTGCCTGTATCCATTGTGCAAATACAGGTTCGATAAGAATCTGTTTTTCAGGTGTTCCAAATGCAATCACCGTATCATTGTGTATATATAATCCTAACGTATGAAAGCCTAAGAATAGACAAACCCAGCTTAGGTGAGAGATAATAGCTTCTTTATGTTCTAACATTCTTGTTAAAACATTATCTTTGTTTTGTTCAGGATCATAATCTCTTATGAAAAAGATAGCACCATGAGCAAATGCTCCAACCATTAAGAAGCCAGCTATGTATTGATGATGTGTATATAATGCAGCTTGAGTAGTAAAGTCTTTTGCCATAAAAGCATAAGGAGGCATAGCATACATGTGTTGTGCGACAAGAGATGTAATAGTTCCCAAGGAAGCTAAAGCTAGGCCTAATTGAATATGTAATGAATTAGTTATAGTTGTATATAAGCCCTTATGTCCTGCTCCCAATTTCCCACTCGGAGGTCGGTGAGCATCTAAAATATCTTTTAAATTATGACCAATACCCCAGTTTGTTTTATACATATGACCTGCAATAATGAATATTATTGCGATAGCTAAGTGATGATGTGCTATATCAGTTAGCCATAAAGATTGGCTTTGTGGGTGGAATCCACCTAAAAAAGTCAGAATAGCAGTGCCTGCTCCTTCATTTGTTCCAAATACATGATTTAAACTATCAGGGTTAGATGCATATTCACTCCATCTACCTGTAAAGAAGGGTTCTAAGCCACTCGGATGAGGCAATATATAAGTGAAATTGTCCCATCCAATATGTTGTCCACGTGATTCTGGAATTGCAACATGAACTAGATGTCCTGTCCATGCTAGTGAGCTTAATCCAAATAAACCTGATAGATGATGATTCAGTCTTGATTCATTGTTTTTGAACCAAGAAAGACCTGGTTTAAATTTAGGTTGTAGATGCAGCCATCCTGCAAATAACATTACTGCTGAAAGAATTAGCAGAAATAAGGAAGCATTGTAAAGATCATTATTTGTTCGCATGCCGATTGTATACCACCAATGATATACACCAGAAAAAGTTATATCTACAGGGTAAGATGCTCCACCTTTTGTAAAAGCTTTAACAGCTGATTGTCCAAAATGGGGGTCCCAAATAGCATGTGCGATAGGTTTTACTTTTAATGGATTTAAGACCCATTGTTCAAAGTTACCTTGCCATGCAACATGAAATAAATTACCTGATGTCCATAAAAATATAATAGCCAGATGACCAAAATGAGATGCGAAGATTTTCTGGTATAAATTTTCTTCTGTCATTCCATCATGACTCTCAAAATCGTGTGCCGTTGCAATCCCGTACCAGATCCGTCTTGTTGTAGGATCTTGTGCTAGTGCTTGGCTAAATTTTGGAAATTTTGTTGCCATTGTTTGATTTTCCTAATTTAATTTTATCCTACTGATATTATTCTTGCTAAGAAAAATGCCCAGGTTGTACCTATACCGCCTAATAGATAGTGTGCTACACCCACAGCTCTTCCTTGTGTAATGCTTAAAGCTCGTGGTTGTATTGATGGTGCTACTTTAACTTTATTATGAGCCCATACAATTGATTCAATTAATTCTTGCCAATATCCACGCCCGCTAAATAGAAACATTAAGCTGAATGCCCATACAAAGTGCGCGCCTAAGAATATTAGACCATATGCCGATAATGCTGATCCATATGATTGAATTACTTGTGATGCTTGTGCCCATAAAAAATCTCGCAACCATCCATTTATTGTGATTGCACTTTGTGCAAAGTTTCCCCCGGTTATATGTGAAACTGTTCCTGATGGTGATATGCTGCCCCATACGTCTGATTGCATCTTCCAGCTGAAGTGAAAGATAACTATAGATAAGGAATTATACATCCAAAAAAGTCCTAAAAATACATGATCCCATCCAGATACTTGACATGTACCACCTCTTCCTGGGCCATCACAAGGAAATCGGAAGCCTAAATTAGATTTGTCTGGAATCAATCTTGAGTTTCTTGCAAATAAAAATCCTTTGACTAATATTAGTACAGCTACGTGAATTGTAAATGCATGTATATGATGTACCATAAAGTCTGCTGTTCCAAGAGGTATTGGCATAATTGCAATTTTGTTTCCTACTGCTACTACATCTCCTCCAAATGCATAACTGGCTGTTGCTAAAGAGTTAGGGCTCGTATTACTTGGAGCAAGCGTATGAATATTTTGAACCCATTTAGCAAATATTGGTTGAAGTTGAATAGCTGTATCTGAGAACATATCTTGAGACCTGCCTAATGCTCTCATGGTATCGTTATGTATATATAATCCAAAAGAATGAAATCCTAAAAAAATACAAACCCAATTTAGATGAGATATGATAGCATCTCTATGGCGTATAATTCTATCTAATACATTATTATAGTTTTGTGCTGGATTATAATCTCTTACCATGAAGATAGATGCATGTGCACCAGCCCCAACAATACAAAAACCTCCTATCCACATATGGTGTGTGAACAACGATATTTGTGTTGGATAATCTGTAGCAATGTAAGGGTAAGGAGGCATTGCGTACATATGATGAGCAACTATAATACTTAAAGATCCCATCATAGCTAAGTTAATTGCTAGTTGTGCATGCCATGAAGTTGTTAAAATTTCGTATAAGCCCTTATGTCCTTCCCCAGTAAAAGGTCCTTTGTGAGCTTCTAAAATTTCTTTCATGCTATGACCAATGCCCCAATTAGTACGGTACATATGTCCTGATACTAAGAACAATACAGCAAGTGCTAAGTGATGATGTGCTGTGTCACTTAACCATAAGCCACCAGTTACAGGGTTCAATCCTCCTTTGAATGTTAGAAAGTCAGAGTATTCATTCCAGTTTAGGGTAAAGAAAGGTAGAATACCTTTACTGAAACTAGGATATAGTTGACACATTAGATCTCTGTTAACCAAAAATTCATGTGGTAAAGGTAATTCCTGTGGAGAGACACCTGAGTCTAATAGTTTATTAATAGGTAAGGCTATATGAATTTGATGTCCTGCCCAACTTAAGCAACCTAGGCCAAGTAGACCTGCTAAGTGGTGGTTCATCATAGATTCAACGTTTTGAAACCATTCAAGTTTAGGAGCTGCTTTATGGTAGTGGAACCAGCCAGCAAATACCATAAGAGATGCCATCACTAATCCACCAATAGCTGTTGCATAAAGTTCAAATTCTGTTGTAATTCCAGAAGCTCTCCATAGTTGGAAAAAGCCAGATGTAATTTGTACACCTTGGAATCCGCCTCCTACATCGCCGTTTAAAATTTCTTGACCAACGATAGGCCATACAATTTGAGCACTCGGTTTGATTGTTGTTGGATTACTTAGCCATGCTATATAGTTTGAGAATCGAGCACCATGAAAATACATGCCGCTAAGCCATAGAAAAATAATAGCTAGTTGTCCAAAATGAGCGCTAAATATTTTTCTTGATATTTCTTCTAAAGAACTTGTATGACTATCAAAGTCGTGAGCATCTGCGTGTAAATTCCAGATCCAAGTGGTTGTTCTAGGACCTTTAGCTAACTTCCTTGAAAAATGACCAGGTTGTGCCCACTTTTCAAAAGATGTGCTTACGGGATCTTTGTCTATAGTGACCTTGACTTTACTTGTCTCTTGCTCTTGTGAGCTAATTGCCATTTAGATTCTCCTCTCTATTCTAGATAAGTGTAAAATGAGACAGGTAATAAAACCCTCACATTGGATTTTGATAATCGTTATATATAAATGATTATCTATATATATCATCGTATAATGATTTGTGAGTTTTTATTATACTCTAGTATTATAGAGATAACTACTTCAATACCTTAAATCTGTTAACAATAGTTAAAATCTAAATTTATAGTATATTATTTTTTTAATAATGTTTTACTTTCATTAATGCTTGTCCGCAGTCTACTATATCACCATCCTTAACAAGTATTTCAGTAATTTCTCCATGTACTTCGGCTTCTATTTCGTTCATTAATTTCATAGCTTCAATTATGCACACAGTTTGTTTTTTTTGAACAAGATCATAGAGTTCTATAAATGAAGGTTCATTAGGTGCAGGAGAGCGATAAAAAGTACCAACCATAGGTGAAACTATTGTAGAATAAGTTCCGGATTCACTAGTTTTAGTAGAATTTCTGTCTGAATTTTTTTGTATGATTACATGCTTATCATTAGTTTTATTTGTATTAATATAATGTCTTTTTTTAGTTTCTGTTATAATATTGTTTGTATGTGTTAGTCCTAAAGTTTTGTTAATTATTAATTCAAATTCATTACTTGTGATTTTTATCTGATCTACATTATTTCTTTGAATAGAGTACAAAATTTTTTTTAAATCTTTTATTCGAAATTTCATATTTACTAATATATCCTTCGATTATTATATTTTTTTTACTAGTTTGTTTATATTTAGCTCTTCTGGTAACATCCAAATCCTTGTATAATCATTTAATTCTATAATTATTAAAGTATTGTTTTGAGATGAAATTTTTGTTCCTACAATAATACCATTGCGATATAAATGTTTTAATATTCGTGTATTAGTATTACTGTTAAGTTCTTTAATATAAGTCTTGTCTCTAGACACAGTATTCTATGATGGTAAGTTTATTTTATCACAACTAAATTATAGTTGTGTTGTGATTTGCATAGATTCTAATAACTCAACTATTCGGCATTATTTATTCACTAATATATCATATGATGAAAATCGACAAGTGTAATATTCCTATTGAATAATAGTATAAATATTTAGGTTGAAGTCATCATATAGAAGTTGCATTTTTTTATATTTGCATCTTTTCTTTATTAAAGCATAAAATTAATAATTCATCGGAAATATGATATTAAATAAATGAATATATTATAAAATAATATATTCTACGTGTTTTTACTTTTAAATTGAATTCAATTTAAATTTTACTGAGCTAAGTCGCATTAATAAAATATGTGAATTTCTGTAATTAATTTATATATTGATTGCTATAGTGTATTTTTATTAAAAGTTTATAACCTGTAATATTTTTTAGTTTTTAATGAAACGTCTTTTACTTGATATACAAAAATAATGTTAATTGCAGACGATTTGGATAAATTATTAGAAATTTTGCCTGATTTTATATGTCAGCCTCTAGCTAAACATACTAACAGAAAATACTTGATTGAAGTAGTGATAGATTTAGGTCGACGCCCAGAAGCTCGTTTTCCTAATGGACCTGAATATTTATCTAGTAGAATTATTTCATGGCAAGACTTAGATTATTGTATTAAGAGAGTAGGAAACTTTGGCGTAGATAATCGTTCAGGTATTGAGCGTACGTTACATCGAATTAGTGCTATTAGAAATAGAAAAGGTAATATTATTGGTTTGACGTGTAGAGTTGGACGAGCAATTTTTGGAACAATTAGTATTATTAGAGATTTATTAGAAAAAGGGCAGTCTTTATTGTTTTTAGGTAAACCTGGTGTTGGTAAGACTACAGCGATAAGAGAAGTAGCTCGTGTGTTAGCAGACGAAATGGAAAAACGCGTTGTAATTATTGATACATCTAATGAAATAGCGGGTGATGGAGATATACCTCATCCAGCTATTGGAAGAGCACGAAGAATGCAAGTAGCTCGTCCTGAACTTCAGCATCAAGTGATGATTGAAGCAGTGGAAAATCATATGCCAGAAGTCATAATTATAGATGAAATTGGTACTGAACTGGAAGCACTGGCAGCTCGTACTATAGCTGAAAGAGGCGTACAATTAGTTGGTACAGCTCATGGTAATTATCTAGAGAGCCTAATTAAAAATCCAACTTTATCTGATTTAATAGGTGGTATTCAGTATGTTACCTTAAGTGATGAAGAAGCGAAGCGCCGAGGATCTCAAAAAAGTATTCTAGAACGAAAGGCTATTCCAGCTTTTCAAGTTGCTATTGAAATTCATGAACGAGACAATTGGATAGTTCATGAAAAAGTTGATGAAGCTGTTGATCAGATTTTACAGGGTGCTATATTATTCATACAACGCCGTAAATTTAATAAAGATGGTTCTATTTGTATTCAGTATGAACAATCATTATCTACGAATTTTATCGCTAATAATAGTTATAATGCAAAATTGAAAAATACTAGATTGTCAACTGATATAAAATATCAATATAGATCGCAAGCATTATCTCGTCCTCTAAAAACAGAACAGTCTACAAGTAATATATTTCATACGGTAGCTAGTAAGAATAAGAGTAAGGATGACAAAGTGATCTTATTATATGCTTATTCTATTAATAACCAACAAATAGATGCTACAATTCAGACATTGCAATTACCCATTACTATTACCAGAAATCTTGCAGAAGCAGAGGTTATTTTAGCTTTAAGATCAACAATTAAGCAGAACACAAAATTAAGACAACTAGCTAAATCAAGACAAATAACAATTTACACTATACATAGTGGTACTATACCTAATATTACTAGAGCTTTAAAGCAAATGTTAAATTCAGGTAAGATGTCTATTTTAAGTTGGAAACAATTATGTAATAACAAAAAACAAACGGAAGTTCTTGCTTTAGCAGAAGCACGTATAGCCGTAGAAAAAATTGTAATAGCTAAGAGACAGTCTGTAGAACTATTATCTCGTTTGGCTAATATTCGTAGATTACAGCATAAGCTTATTAAGTTATATAATTTAAGATCACAAAGCTTTGGAGAAGAACCATGCAGAAGTTTGCGCATTTATCCAGATTAATTCAATGATGCGTTTTTTATGAATTCTGACTATAATATTGTTGTTTACTATAGATACAGGTTAATACAAGAAAACTTTGAGGAATTAGTTATGTCATCAACAGAAGCGCAAGAATCGAGAGGGGATATTTTTGAGAAAGTAAGAGATATTGTTGTTCAGCAATTAGGTGTGGATAAGAAACAAGTACATCTTCAGACTAACTTTGCTAATGATTTAGGAGCAGATTCTTTAGATACAGTAGAACTAGTTATGGCAATTGAAGAGGAGTTTTCTATAGCAATATCTGATGAAGATGCAGAAAAAATTGCTACTTTGGAGCAAGCCATTGAATTTATTAAAAATATGGTAGATTAATAAGGATGGTCTTTTGATCTTTATAGTATTTTAATTTTTTACGGAGAGGGTGGGATTCGAACCCACGGAACCTTGCAGTTCATCTGATTTCAAATCAGACGCAATAAACCAACTCTACCACCTCTCCTGAATAAATAATATAGTATCAGAAAGAAGACTATAAAAACAATAGTTGCTTCTTTATAGTCTTTATTATCTCTTCATTTTTAGCTATTCATATGTGGCTTTGCCGGTAAATTTTTTGTTGACTGGATTATCATTCTTACCAATAGAGTGTTGTATATTGCCTACATTTTCTCTACCAGGATTTGCCTTTTCAGGAAATACCCCATCTTTAGGATGTAAGTATTGTACTTCACCATCAGGAAATATTCTATAGATCTTAAAATCAGTGATTTTAAATTTAGATCTTAATTGTGAGCTTAAAGCTAAGCATTGTTCTTTTTTAGCTAAGTATAGTAAATTATTCCCCTCTCTCATGATCGCTGCGCCACCAGTTGGCATCTCAAAAAATTGTTCTGATTTGCTCGTCCATGTAATGGCATACTTTTCTTCAATTTCTGCTGCTCTTAACCATCCTCCTGTGCTTCCACCAAAAGTAGGTGATGGCATTTTTAAATCAATTGTGTTTGTCATTATAGAGTCTTAAATAAAAAAATATCTAAATATGATTATTGCATCTTTTAATGTTCTTTATATTAAAAAGAAATAAAGCTTCACAATATTGGATAGAAATAGTTAAGATATGAAATAGATATAGTATATATTTTTCTGATAATTAGTTAGTGTAACTTCGAAAATTATATATAAGTATAACATTAAATAGTTAATATATAATTTTCTATAATTTGGTTTATATGATCTATATTTGTATCAAGTTTTTAAGCTTATCTAATAGTAGATGATATAATAGATGACTCAATAGGTGGTAATAAATAAAGTTTTAATAAATTCCAAGCTAAGCTAATATATTTTGGTAATTTACTTATCTTTTTGATTAGTATATTTTGGTTCGTTTTATCAATTTCTATTAGTAATTTATTTTGTGTAGCACAATAGTCTAAGTATTTGAAAAATTCAGGTCGGTCAACATTTAGTGCTATTGGAAAGATTCTTGACGCGCTTTCATTTGTTTTTTTGATTACTTGCATATCATATTGCCTCGAATCCAGACCAATAGCTTTATAGAAATCAGAGCGTTGAAAGTCGTTTAAGTACATAGTAGCAAATACACTTAGTAAAAAAAATCTACACCATAGTTTAGATTCTAAATTATTTAGAAAAGAAGGTTGTGATTTTAATAAAGCAGCAAAAAAGTCTCCGTGACGATTTTCATCTTGACACCAATTTTCAAAAAATTTGAAAATAGGATAAATGCGATGTTCAGGATGTTTTTCTAAGTGTCGATATATTGTAATATATCTCCAATATCCAATTTTTTCTGATAGATATGTTGCATAGAAAATGAATTTGGGCGCGAAAAAAGTATACTTTCTACTTTTTGTTAAAAATCCAAGGTCTAAAGACAAATTAAAGTCACCCATTGCTTTGTTTAAAAAACCTGCATGCCTAGCTTCATCTCGAGACATAAGTAAAAAACATTCAGCCATTACAGGATTGCTTTTTTGTAGTCTTCTAGATAGCTCTTTATACAGTAAAAAACCTGAAAACTCTGCTGTACAAGATCTTTCTAAAAACTCAATGAATAGAGCTTTTGTTTTCGTATCTAAATTACTCCAAGATTGTTCAAATTCTTCATCTCTGATAAAGTGTTGTCTATTATAATCTGCTCTAAATTCTTTCAATAGAGCTTCAAATTCTTCAATATTTAATGAGATATCTAGCTTTGCCATCTCTTCAAAGTTTGTTGTATAGAATCTTGGTGTAAGTAAAGTTTCTTTAGTGTTTGTTTGTGTTGTAGCTTGCATATTGTTATAGAAATGACAGTTCTTGAAAATATTTATAACTAAATTACTAAGTTTATACTAACCTTAAGTTTTAATTTGTTGACTTATAATTGTAAAAAATTTACATTTCTTGATTTTTTCTTTTATAATGCCGGCTTTGGCCTGAGAATTATGTGTTTATTTGTTTAATAATAAAGTTATTATATTAGTAGCGAAATTTTTCATTGATTATGATATAAATAGTAGGAGTTTATGATTTATGTTTGATATTCTTAGCTTGGGTTGGGGATCTTTATTGGCTGTATTTACATTCTCGGTCGCTTTGGTAGTGTGGGGAAGAAATGGTTTTTAATTTTAATTAAAGATAAATTATATATGAGAAGGGAGTTCAATCATGGGAAGTGAAATTATTACAGCTAGTATTGTTAGTTCAACATTAATACTATTTGGCCTTGTATTAGGTTTTATGCTTTTGAAAATACAGGGTGAATAAAGAAAGTATTAATATAATTGATTTAGTCATAGTAAAGAATATGATTCTCGTATTCTTTACTATACATATTTAATATATATAATTATTGAGGTTTTATTAATGAAATTAATTTGGTATATAAATATTCTTTTCACGATATTTTTGATTTTAATTAATAGTCCTAAAACTACAAGTTTAGGTGATTTTGGTAGTCAGAAGCAGGTCTTAAATATTACTCGTGGAACTCAGAAAAAATTACAAATGATTACAATATTAAATATATGTATATTTTTTATGTTTACAGTGTTTTTTGTTTTATATTCTTCTGTATAGTAGGCTGATTACATTTCTCATACTATGCAACAAATAAAAAATTGCATTATTTAGTTTTGAACAATATTGTATGTGTATTTCAAAAAAAACATGTCCTGTTCCATTTGATCAGCAGCCTTTAAATGAATATTTTTCTTTAAAAACTTCTTGGTTTTTTTCATGGTCTACTTTAAATAATTATGAATATGTGAAAAAAATCGTTTCTATTTTTTGTTTTCTCTTTACACTTTTTATGCCTTTTGTATTGTCAATTATTTCTAATTATAGTTTTCCTCAGATTCTAATTTTAGATACTTTCATAGTGAATATCGTGTTGATTTTAATTTTTATTAGATTATATTTAGGGTGGTCTTATATCATTAAAAGATTAGTAAGTGCTACAATATTTTATGAAGAATCTGGTTGGTATGATGGCCAAATATGGATAAAGAGTACTGAAAGTTTAACTAAAGATCGTTTAATAGGTTTATATGAAGTGACACCTTTTATAAAAAGAATACAATCTAGTTTAATTATATTGCTATTATCAATAATTTTGGAAAATTTATTATACTATCTGATTAAATAGTTGGTATTATCTTGTTAATATGCTGTATCATAGTATAAACGCGGGGTAGAGCAGCCTGGTAGCTCGTCGGGCTCATAACCCGAAGGCCAATGGTTCAAATCCATTCCCCGCTATAGTTATTTGATTGTAATCAACAATCAAAAATTGGACTTATATGTTATATTATTTCATAGAAATTTTGAATTTTATGAGAGTATTTTAATGATACCAAATAACAATTGTGTTAGAGTTGGACAGAAAGCTCCTGACTTTTCTGCTACTGCAGTCTATGACCAAGAATTTAAGAAAATAAAGTTGTCAGACTATTTTGGCAAATATTTGATTTTATTATTTTATCCTTTGGATTTTACGTTTGTATGCCCTACAGAAATCACTGCCTTTAGTGATTCCTATACAGAATTCCAAGATTTAGATACAGAAATTTTAGGTATTTCTGTTGATAGTGAATATTCTCATTTGGCTTGGTTGCAATCAGATCGTGAATCTGGTGGCTTAGGAGACCTTAATTATCCTCTAGTGTCTGATTTAACTAAGCAAATCAGTCTTTCCTACAATGTATTGACTGAGGCAGGTACTGCTCTAAGAGGTTTGTTCATTGTGGATAAACAAGGCATTATTCAGCATGCACTTATAAATAATTTGGATTTTGGCCGAAGTGTAAATGAAACTTTAAGAATATTGAAAGCTATTCGATATGTTCAAGAGCATCCGGATGAAGTTTGTCCAGCTAACTGGCAGCCGGGCAATCTTACTATAATTAGTAAGCCAAAAGAATCTAAAGACTATTTTCGTTCTATATAGTAATTGTTATTCTTCTTTTGATCTTTAAAATATTTAATATAATTCTCTATGATAAAGTTTTATTGTATTTATAGAAAAAGTTACGATACAGTAATCAAATATTGTAAGATTATTGGTTTTAATTTCTGAGAGTTTAATTTAATAATTGGAAGGTAAATAATTATGTCTACTAATTTAGCTCAGCAATTGCGAGAAGGTACAACAAAGTCTCATAGTATGGCTGAAAACGTAATCTTTGTTAAGTCTTTTCTTGGCGGAGTAGTTGATAAAAAGTCATATCGTAAGTTAGTGGCCAACTTATTTTTCGTTTATAAAGCTATTGAAGAAGAGATAGAAAAGAACAAAAATCATATAGCTATTAAGTCTATATATTTTCCAGAACTTCATCGTGAATTAAGCTTAAGCCAAGATTTAGAATACTATTATGGATCTCATTGGAAAGATCGGGTGCAACCTTCCTCAGCTACGCAAGTATATATAGATAGAATTCATAATATAGGAACAAATCAGCCAGAATTATTAATAGCTCATGCATATACTCGTTATATGGGTGATTTATCTGGAGGACAAATATTGAAAAAAATAGCTAAAAATGCGATGCAATTACCAGAAACATTTGGCACAGCTTTCTATGATTTTGAAGGTATATTAGATGATGAAGCTTTTAAGATAGTTTATAGAAATGCATTAGATAATGTTCCTTTAAATAATCAACAAATAGATCAAATTATAGCTGAGGCTAATATAGCATTTAATTTAAATATGAAAATATTTCAAGAATTAAATTCTAATTTAATTAAGATAATGGTAATGTTACTATGGAGTACATTGAATAATTTTCGGAAGAAGTTTACTTAGTTTTCTTTATATATATTCATGAGATGGCTTTTTATAGACCAGGATACTTAATAAAGTAATGATGTTGTCTAAGGTCTATAATTTGAATAAGAATATTAGGTATATCTGGTATTTAATTTTAATTTCATTTTTGAGTGGCAATTAAATACTTACAAATCTATTTTTATATAGTAGAATAAAATTATTATATAAACGACTTAATTAATATTAATTATGTATAAATTAAAAACTTCTAGATCTATCATTAAAAGATTTAAATTGACATCTAGTGGTAAGTTATTAAGGCATAGGGCTTCACGTAATCATTTGCTACAAAAGAAGTCAACAAAGCGAAAACAAAAATTGAGGCAAACTGTAATTGTTAACAAAAGTGATATTTCGAATTTTAAATCTAAATTATTTTATTTTGATTAATTCTTGAGTAGCTTAAATAAACTTTAATTAGTCATTCAACAATAAATTTTATAATAAACTTTCTAGTATATAATACTCCAATATTTTTATGACGCGTGTAAAAAGAGGTAACGTTGCCTGTAAAAGGCGAAAAAAGATATTAAAGTTAGCTAAAGGTTTTAAGGGATCTCATTCTACTTTATTTCGCACAGCTAAGCAACAGGTTTTAAAAGCATTAAGATATTCTTACGTAGGTAGAAAAAATAAAAAACGTGATTATAGACGTCTATGGATTACACGCATTAATGCTGCAGTTCATAGTTACGGAATCAATTATAGTCAGTTCATTTATGATTTAAAAAACACTCAGATAGCATTGAATCGTAAAATGTTAGCGCAATTAGCTGTTATAGATAAATTAGCTTTTGAGTCAATTATAAAATTAACATCATCATAAATTTAGATTGATCTATAGTTAATTCTATCTTGTTATAGCTTTAATTATGTATTTACTAATTAATTCTATTAATTACATAGTGACTGATAAGTTGTAAAGTCTTATTTGCTTCACAATCATATTTAGTCCCTATAGCTTTAATAGAAGCTTGAATATGTTCTTGTGCTAAGTCTGTAGCTTTTTGGATGCCTTTTGTTGTCTTAATGATTTCTATAGCTTCATTAATATCATTTTTATTTTGAAATTCTCTATTCAGCAGATGGTATAACTTCGGAGATTCTTCTAAAGCAAAAATTAAAGGTGCTGTTAAATTACCATTTTTTAGATCAGATCCCACTGGTTTACCAAGAGATTCATTTGATCCAATAATATCTAAAATATCATCTATAATTTGAAAGGCTAATCCTAAATGTTTGCCATACAAATAAAAATTATTTTGAGTATTTTTATCTGTTTTACTAATCATAGCAGCTCCTTTACAACTAGCTGCTATCAATGAAGCTGTTTTATAAAAAGATTTTTCAATATAGTCATCTATTGAAATAGTGCTATCAAAATTTGTTAATCCTTGTCTTACTTCTCCTTCAGCAAAGTCAGTAATAACTTTAGAAATAGCTTTAACGACTTCTAGATTATTTAAGTTTGCTAGATACCATGAAGATTGTGCAAATAAGAAATCTCCTGCAAGCACAGCTACTTTTGTGCTGAATTTATTATGAACTGTTTCAATTCCCCGTCTTGTTCGACATTCATCTACAACATCATCATGTACTAAGCTTGCAGTATGTATAATCTCTGTAATTTCAGCTAATCTTCGATGTTCAGGTAATATACTATTATCTGCTATTGTTGCTTGGGCAACCAGTAAAACGATTGCTGGACGGATTCTTTTACCTCCAGCATCAAATAGTTGCTCAGCAGCTGCATAGAGTACTGGGTGTTTAGCTCCCACCATTTTTTTTAAATTATTATCTAGCGTACATAAATCATTTTTGATGGTAGAGAGTATATTTAATGATGAATTTTTCATATATGTTTAGTTTATGGCTGTATATTAATTGAAAATAAACTATTATAACTTTATTAAGCTCCATTAAATATAATTATAATTATTTTTATACCTGTTTAGAGATTGTACTACATTATTATTAGTGGTAATAATTGCATCTTCTAGTTAAGTCATTGTAGTATCAGTTAGTATAGTCAAGTTTTTATTTTGAATTTTTGTTTTTTGTTTTGTTGATTTTTTATTAAATTTGAAATCTATAATTGCAGTTATGAGTAATAAAATAGTCTTGCCTTCGACATTATTTGAAACTAGTAATCTTGGTGATAAGGCGCTTTTGTCGCTTTATAAAGATATGCTATTGGGCCGCAATTTTGAAGATATGTGTGCTCAAATGTATTATCGTGGGAAAATGTTTGGATTTGTTCATCTTTATAGTGGCCAAGAAGCAGTTTCGACAGGAGTTATTAAAGCTTTAAGTGATAATGATTATGTTTGTAGTACTTATCGTGATCATGTTCATGCTTTAAGTAAAGGTGTTCCTGCTAACATTGTTATGGCTGAGTTATTTGGTAAAGAGACTGGATGTAGTCGTGGTCGAGGTGGTTCAATGCATATTTTTTCAGCACAACATAAATTCCTTGGTGGTTTTGCATTTATTGGAGAAGGTATACCAGTAGCAATAGGTTCTGCGTTTCAAAGTGTTTACAGAAAACAAGTTTTGCAAGATCATAATCCTCTTCGAGTTACAGCATGTTTTTTTGGTGATGGAACGAGTAATAATGGTCAATTTTTTGAATGTCTAAATATGGCTGTTTTATGGAAATTACCTATCGTTTTTGTCGTAGAAAATAACCAGTGGGCAATAGGAATGGCGCATAATAGATCAACCTCTTATCCAGAAATACATAAGAAGGCTAATGCTTTTGGTTTACCTGGGATTGAAGTAGATGGCATGGATGTTCTTGCTGTCAGAGAAGTGGCACAACAATCTATTGATAGAGCTCGGTCAGGAGAAGGTCCTACACTGATTGAAGCTTTGACTTATCGTTTTCGTGGACATTCATTGGCAGATCCGGATGAATTGCGTTCGCAAAAAGAAAAAGAAGCATGGTTAGCACGTGATCCAATCAAGCGTTTAAAAAATTATTTAATTAATAATAATATTGTATCCAATGATGTTATTGATAGCATACATGCCAAAATTAAACAAGAAATTGATGATGCAATAGATTTTGCATTGTCTAGTCCAGAACCAGATGTTAAAGATTTAAAGCGTTATTTATTTGCTGATGACGATAGTAAATGCAGTTAATCAATAAGGTTTAAGATAAGCAAAGTATTTATTTTATAGTATAAAAAGTTATGTCTCAAGTTTTTATGTTTGATGCTTTACGTGAAGCTACAGATGAGGAAATGCAGAAAGATGATTCTGTTTTTATTTTAGGTGAAGATGTAGGCCATTATGGTGGTTCTTATAAAGTGACAAAAGATTTGAATGCTAAGTACGGGGATTTAAGAGTCTTAGATACACCCATTGCAGAGAATAGCTTTATGGGTATGGCAATTGGTGCAGCTATTACTGGCTTAAGGCCTATTGTTGAAGGTATGAATATGAGTTTTTTACTTCTTGCTTTTAACCAAATTTCTAATAATGCCGGTATGTTAAGATATACTTCAGGAGGTAATTTTACGATACCTATTGTAATTCGTGGTCCTGGAGGTGTTGGTCGTCAGTTAGGAGCTGAACATTCTCAGCGACTAGAAGCTTATTTTCAAGCAATACCTGGTTTAAAAATAGTTGCTTGTTCTACTCCATACAATGCAAAAGGTTTACTAAAGTCTGCTATTAGAGATAATAATCCAGTAATTTTGTTTGAGCATGTTCTTTTATATAATTTGAAAGAAGAATTACCTGATCATGAGTATTTTCTCCCTTTAGATAAAGCTGAGTTAGTAAGGCAAGGCAATCAAGTTACTATAGTTACGTATTCTAGAATGCGTCATCATGTTATGCAAGCAGCTAATCAATTGATAGAAGAAGGTTACGACCCAGAAATAATTGATTTAATTTCTTTAAAACCTATAGATATTGATACAATTAGTAAATCTTTAATGAAAACTCATAAATTGATTATCGTTGAAGAATGTATGAAAACAGGTGGTATTGCTGCGGAAATTATTGCACAAATCAATGATAATTATTTTGATTTGCTTGATGCACCTATCATACGCTTATCTTCTCATGATATTCCAACACCCTATAATGGAAGTCTTGAAAAGGCGACTGTAATTCACCCTGATCAAATTATTCAGTCGGTTAAAGACCTAATTTATTAATAGCATTATTGAATTATACTATCTTATATCTGGAAAATAATAAGTAAGTAAAGTAATTTACTTACCTATCATATTTCACTTTACTATTCAAATATTTGATTGATACATGAGTTAAAAATTAACTTCAGCTGCTTGTACTTTTTCCCATTGTTTTTTCTTGATAACTAATAAAATTTGCGTTATTGTTACTACAAAAAAGAATGCAATCATTCCTTTAATACGTACTGGGCTTTGTAATACTATTTCTGTTTCATTTTGTCCAAATCCACCCATATTTGGATCATTTGTAAGATTCTGATTTGCTACTACATTGCTTCCTTGAGATACGTTCAAATTTAATCCAGCGGGAATATTTTCTGTGTATACTTCTCCATTTGATTTTTCTATATCTATATTGTAGCCACCTTTATCTAGTGTAGATATTTTGACTACTTTACCATTATTTGAACATATAATTGTATTATTATTCGATTTATCACCTGTAGGATATATTTGACCTCTTCCTCTATTACCTCCTACATAAATAGGGTATTTTAAAAAGTGTACGTTTTTATCTTTACTTGGATCGGGAGATAAAATAGGGAAAGTGATTTCTTGATTTTTATTTCCTCCTATAGGTCCTACAACCAATATGTTCTCTTTTGATGTACTGTATGGTTGAATATAAACATTGTTAGTTTTTTCTTTTAATTCTTGAGGTATTAAATTCTTAGGTGCTAATTTGAATCCTTCAGGGAGGATTAATACAGCACCTGTATTTAGAGAACCTTTCGTTCCGTTACCTAGAACTTGTTTACCGTTAACATCGTAAGGTATTTTCACTGTTGCTTCAAACACAGTATTAGGCAATACTGCTTGAGGAGTTTCAATGTTGACAGGTTTTTGTGCTAAGTGGCAGTTTGCACAGACAATTCTGCCAGTTGCTTCTCTTGGATTTTCATAGCCTTGCTGCGCATATACAGGAAAAGCTTCAACTCTTAAAGAACTCATTGAATTGACACTAATGAAACTTATGCATATAACAACAAAAATTTGGATTGTTTTAATTGATTTTTGTAAGTAACTTTGATTCATATATTTCATCATGGTAGATTTATAAATGTTATATCTTTCTATTTATAATAACATTCTATATTTGTTATTTTTAATAAATATACCCGATTAATAAATTTTTTGTTCAAAAATAATATGAATTAAACATTTGTTAAAGAGTTAGATTTACCTTTTAAAAGTTTTTAGAAGCAAAATGCCACTAAAGTAAAGTAATAATATAGCTGATGACATTAATATCTGTGTAATAGGATCTGTAGAAGGTGTTAAAATAGCTCCTATGATAGTTGAAACGAAAATAGCGTATTTCCAGTATGACAACATTGTTTGCGAAGACAAAATGTTTAGGATACCTAAAATGAATTGTATAACTGGGATTTGGAATGCTAGTCCTGTACTAAATAATAATAGTAATATAAAGTTGAAATATTGTTCAAATGACCATATAGGTTCTACAATGTCTGATCCGTAGTGAATTAATAGTTGAAGTGCAGCTGGTGCTAAGAATTGATAAGAAAACAATATACCTAAAAAAAATAGTATGATGGATGATAAAAAAATAGGTATAATAATAGATGCTTCTTTCTTTGTTAGTCCTGGTAAAATAAAAATAAGTATTTGATAAATAGTGAATGGGCTACTGATTAAAATACCTGTATATATTGCTATTTTAATGGATGCAAAGAGGTATTCACCTGGTGCAAGTTGTAGAAATTTAACTCCAATAGCCGGTTTTTGCAGTAAAAAGGAAATCTTTTTAATATATAAAAAGCATACTCCTGTAGTAATAAAGAAAATAATGAAAGCAATAAAAAATCTTTGTCTAAGTTCTTCTAAATGTTCAAAAATAGACATTTCTGCTTGATTATTTAGCTGTTTTTTCATGATTGAATTTTAACTTGTGAAAAAATTTTTATAAGCACAAATATAGTTGAATTTCATAGTCTATTTTACGTGTTTATAAAGTATATTATAATAATTTAATAAATAAAAGATAAAAAATATCCTTGTTCTATGAAGTATTACAAAATTTATCTTTATTCAAGGTGGTTTTATGTTTTTATATACTATAAAAGTAAAGATTAGTAAGTGATAATTAAAATGTACTAAAATTTTAGCAATAGATAAGTCATTGTAATTTAGTTACACTTTTATATAGATCTATATAAAGCTAACACAAATTTAATGTAACGGTAAGGAGAAAAATATATGATTGTTAAGGCGAGTAGTGGAAGTCCACTGGCACGACCGCAGCTTTACCGCACAGCACCAATTTCAGCTATTGTACAAGCAGAACAGCAAGATAGATTTTTGCAGTTAGGTGAGTTGAACGAACTGGTAGCATTTTTAAGTTCAGGTAATAAGCGTTTAGAAGTTGCTGATGCGTTAACAAAAAATGCTAATATTTTAGTTGCTAGAGCAGCAGATAAAATTTTTGTTGGGGGTTCAGCTATTTCCTATTTAGAAAGACCGCAAGCAGCTTTCTTATTATCTGATTCATCTAAAAATAGCAAAAGTCTTGAGCAATTATCTGGTAATACACAAAGTAGTTTATTTGATGGTGTAACTTCTGTTTTTAGTTCAAATGATTCGTTACCGCCAGGCTTTAAGCCTATTAATGTGGTTCGTTACGGTTCTACAAGAATGAAAAAATCTTTACGTGATTTGGACTGGTTTTTAAGATATTTAACTTATGCTATTGTTGCAGGAGATCCTAATATACTTTCTGTTAATATTCGTGGTTTACGTGAATTAATTGATAATGCTTGTTCTAGCGCTGCAGCAATAGTGGCATTAAGAGAGATGCGTAAAATAGCATTAAGTATTTTTGATCAAGATATAGAAGGTCAAAAACTTGTTCAAGATTATTTTAATATAGTAATCAAAGAATTCGAAGCACCATCTTTGACAGATAAATTACGTCGTAGAACGTCAAATGATTTGCAGGGTTTGCGTTTACCTCAAATATATGCTCAAGCTGGTGTATCTAGGCAAAGATTTGTAATGAAGACGAGTCTATCTGCGGAAGAAAAAAATATTGTTATTAAAGCATGTTATAGACAAGTTTTTGAAAGAGATATTGCTAAAGCATATAGTTTAGAATTTGCCGATTTAGAATCTCAAGTAAAAAACGGTACATTATCCATTAAAGAATTTATTCGTTCTCTTGGTAAATCTTCTATATACAGAAAGCAGTTTTTTGAACCATTTGTCAACAGTAGAGTTGTCGAGCTAGCTTTTAGACATTTTTTAGGTAGGGGTTTAAGTTCTTTAGAAGAATTCCAGAAATATTTTTCTATTCTTTCTAAGCGTGGCTTAGATGGTTTGGTTGATAGCATTTTGAATTCTGCAGAGTACGCAGATTATTTTGCTGAGGAAACAGTGCCATATTTACGTGGATTAGGAGAAGAGGCCCAAGAATCACGTAATTGGGGTGCCCAAATAGACTTGTTAAAATATAGCACACCATTCAGAAAAATTCCTCAGTTTGTTACCTTATTTAGTGATTATAAAACAAATTTGCCTGATCAACATCCTTATGGATTAAGTAATGATCCATTGTCTATACAGTTTGGAGCTATTTTTCCAAAAAATTCTGTTAACTTACGTAAAAGATCAGCTCCTTTTGGTAAGGATACGAGAAGAATTCTACCAAGACGAGGTCCTGGCATATATAGTCAAATTAGTAGCCCTAATTTACGTTCCATAACAGTCAGTTCATTAGGTCCTAAGGTATTTAAATTAAATCTTCTTCCAGATAAAGCAACTGCGTCTAGCGATAGTTCAGAAATAGAAAGTAATTTAAACAAAGTAATTAATGCTATTTACTTGAGAGTTTTTGGTAGATTTGTTTATAAAGAAGAATTATTAACAATTAAAAAATCAGAAGGCCAGTTCAGAGATCGTCAAATATCAGTGCGTGATTTTGTTAGAGAATTAGCTAAATCATATATTTTTAGATCGTTATATTGGCAACCTTTTTATATTTGTAAAGCTATTGAATATATACATAATCGTCTTCTTGGTAGACCTACTTATGGACGACAAGAAATCAATCAGTATTTTGAAATAGTTTATAAACAAGGATATTACAAGATGATTGATATTATGATTGATAGTTTAGAATATACAGAATCTTTTGGAGATAATGTAGTGCCTTATGAAAGATATTTAACTCCAGCAAGTCTTGCTTCTAGAAGTTTAAGACCAGGCATTAAGCAAGCAAGATGGCAAATACTTTCTGTTAATAATTTGGATAAGGCTAATCGTTTTGTAGATTTAGGATCAATTACAGAAAAATGTACTCAAAATAGTATTAATCAAAAAATACGACAAGGTGTAACTTCTAGAAGGGACCAAAAGGTTGTCTTCATAGTAGATGCTTCTACAGGTAGATCGCGTTTATCTCAAATATTAAGAGCTATTTATAGACAGCTATTTGAAAGAGATCTTAACTCTTTTTGTATAGGTGATGAATTTTTTAATTTAGAAAAAGCTTTTATGGCTAAGGAAATAAGTGTTCAGCAATTTGTAGAGATATTAGGCTCTTCATCATTGTATCGTAAAGAATTTTATCAGCCATATCCAAATACAAAAGTCATTGAGTTAGGCACAAAACATTTTCTTGGTAGAGCACCTAACAACCAAGCAGAAATTCGGTACTATAATCAGATATTAGCTTCACAAGGATTGGCATATTTTGTGTCGACTCTAGTTAATAGCGCTGAGTATAATAAAGTATTCGGATCGAACACAGTTCCTTATCGTCGTTTCCCAACATTACCTGCTGCTAATTTTCCAAATACTGAAAAATTATATAATACTTTAACTAAGCAAAATGAAACTATAGTAGTTCCTAGTTTTAATGTTATAGTAGGTAGTCAATAGTAATAGATTTTTTCTTGCAGCAATCTTTCTTGCTTTAGTACTTTTCTGGAAAAAATATTTTGTACTTATAGTATAAATGCTGGTGGTAGAATCTTTATTGTTGCCATTAAATCAGAAAGTACTATTATATATTTAAGTGTAGTTAATGGGCACTTAAAATAAACTTTTTTAGGAGTTTTATTAATGAGTATTGTTACCAAATCAATTGTTAATGCAGACGCAGAAGCTAGATATTTAAGTCCAGGAGAATTAGATCGTATCAAAAGTTTTGTTCTATCTGGACAAAGACGATTAAGAATTGCTCAAATATTAACAGATAATCGTGAACTTATTGTAAAGCAAGGTGGACAGCAACTCTTTCAAAAACGTCCAGATGTTGTTTCTCCTGGTGGAAATGCTTATGGCGAAGAAATGACAGCAACTTGCTTACGTGATTTAGATTATTATTTAAGATTAGTTACTTATGGAATAGTAGCAGGTGATGTCACCCCTATAGAAGAAATAGGTCTAGTGGGTGTTAAAGAGATGTATAATTCACTAGGAACTCCGATATCAGGTGTTGCAGAAGGCATACGATCTATGAAAAGTGTAGCTTGTTCTCTATTGTCAGGAGAAGACTCAGCGGAAGCCGGTTTCTACTTTGATTATACTTTAGGTGCAATGCAATAAACTTAAATCCATATCCGAAATAATATCAATATTAAATTAAAGGAAAGATAATAATATGCAAGACGCTATTACTTCTGTTATTAATACAGCTGATGTACAAGGAAAATATTTAGATGATAATTCGCTAGACAAGCTTAGAGGTTATTTCCAAACAGGTGAATTAAGAGTCCGCGCAGCTGCCACAATTGCTGCAAATGCTGCAACCATTATCAAAGAATCTGTAGCTAAAGCTTTGTTATACTCTGACATTACAAGGCCAGGTGGTAACATGTATACGACTAGAAGGTATGCCGCATGCATTCGTGATTTGGATTATTATTTAAGATATGCTACTTATGGTATGTTAGCAGGAGATCCTTCTATATTAGATGAACGTGTGTTAAATGGATTGAAAGAAACGTATAATTCTTTAGGCGTACCTATTGGTGCTACAATTCAAGCAATACAGGCTATGAAAGAAGTTACTTCAGGTTTAGTTGGTCCTGATGCAGGTCAGGAAATGGGCTTGTATTTTGATTATGTTTGTTCTGGTTTAAGTTAAGCTAAATTATAAAATAGTAGTAAAAATTTGTATAAAAAAAAAGAGTATTTTTTACTCCTTTTTTTTATACAAATTTTTACTACTAGTTATTTAAAACTATCGCTGCTTGTACTCTTGCTCTTGCTTTGCGTAAGTTTTGTGTTGCTTCTATTTTATCTTTGTTAGTTGTTGCTTCAGCGAGTTCAACTGTCGCTTTATCTAAATTGCTTTGTGCGATACTCATATCTATTTCTGAAACTGTCTCAGCACCATTGACTAGTATAGTAATACTATCATTTTTTATTTCAGCAAAGCCACCTAGAAGTATAATAGGTTGCCATTCTTTCTCAATACGTACACGCATTACACCTATATCTAAAGCAGTCAACAAAGGGATATGTCCTTTTAGAATTCCTAATTGCCCTGTACTGCTTGGTAAAATAACTTCTTCAGCATTAGCATCCCATACAGTTTTATCTGGTGCAATGACACGAATATTTAATGTCATAATATTAGTATAGTAGTATTTATTTTAATGTTTCAGCTTTATTAATGGCTTCTTCAATGTTACCTACTAAGTAAAAAGCTTGTTCAGGCATATCGTCTAATTCACCTTTTAGTATCATTTGGAAACCTTTGATAGATTCTTCTAAAGAGACATATTTTCCAGGTGAGCCAGTAAAGACCTCAGCAACAAAGAAAGGTTGAGATAAGAATCGTTCAATTTTTCTTGCTCTTGCAACGGTTAAACGATCTTCTTCAGACAACTCATCTAATCCTAGTATGGCAATTATGTCTTGTAATTCTTTATATCTTTGTAATGTTGATTTGATTTGTTGTGCAGTTGTATAGTGTTCTACTCCTACAATATCCGGTTGTAACATTGTTGAAGTAGAACCCAGAGGATCTACAGCTGGATATATACCTTTTGCTGCTAGGCCTCTCGATAAAACAGTTGTTGCATCTAGGTGCGCAAATGTGGTTGCAGGTGCAGGATCAGTTAAATCATCAGCAGGCACGTAAACAGCCTGGATAGATGTAATGGAACCATCTGTAGTTGATGTTATTCTTTCTTGCAAGGCTCCCATTTCCGTAGCTAATGTAGGTTGGTATCCAACTGCAGATGGCATACGTCCTAATAATGCGGAAACTTCAGATCCTGCTTGCACAAATCGAAATATATTATCGATGAATAGAAGTACATCTTGTTTGTTAATATCTCTAAAATATTCTGCCATGGTTAATGCAGTTAAGCCAACACGCATTCTTGCCCCAGGAGGTTCATTCATTTGTCCATATACTAGAGCTACTTTAGAATCTGTTAATTTATCTGCATTTATTACTTTTGATTCTTTCATCTCTTCATATAAATCATTACCTTCGCGAGTTCTTTCACCCACACCACCAAAAACTGATACACCGCCATGAGCTTTAGCTATATTATTAATTAGCTCCATAATTAATACTGTTTTTCCAACTCCTGCACCTCCAAATAAACCTATCTTGCCGCCTTTTCTGTAAGGTGCAAGTAAGTCTACTACCTTAATACCGGTTTCGAAGATAGAAGGTTTAGTTTCTAGCTGTGTAAATAAAGGAGCTGATCTATGTATAGGAAGTGAATCAGATGAAGATACAGCTCCTAGGTTATCTACAGGTTCGCCAAGAACATTAAATATTCTGCCTAAAGTAGGTATGCCGACTGGAACAGTAATAGCAGCTCCTGTATCTGTTACTTCTATACCTCTTTTTAGTCCTTCGGTAGAACTCATGGCAACTGCTCTAACTCTATTATCTCCTAATAATTGCTGTACTTCACACGTAATTATGTTGTCAGGTCCTTCAACTTTTAGAGCATTAAATACTTTGGGCAATTGTCCGTTAGGAAATTCTATATCTAGTACGGGACCAATAATTTGTGTTACTAATCCTTTTTTTGTTGTTGTTACCATGTTTATTACTGCATGTTTTTAATTAAAATATGTCAATTAACAAAGTTTCTTGATATACATACTATGGCTAATGTTTATTATTGAATTTGGATTAACAATCAATCGCAAAGTAGATTTATATGTTATCATAGTATAATTGTAAAACAAAAATACTCTTTATTCTACAAAATATTCATCTAATTCTGTTTACTTTTGTTCTCAAATCCGCGAAGATTATGTACCTTGTTTTACGAATCATTATTGAATCTTCCTGTGGTTTTAAGCCAATTCTGTGCCTCAATATAGTTGTTAGGTGCTAAATATATAGCTTGTTTCCAATATTCTGCCGCTTTATCAAACATAGATTTTGATAAGTTTAAGTTATTCCTGTCAGTAGCTTTTAAGCCTTGGTAATGATAGATAACAGCAATGTTATTTAGTGCTTGTGGCAATTTAGTATTTAATTCTAAGGCCTGATGATAATATTCTAAAGCTTTAATGTGTTCACCATTACTTGCATAAATTAGGCCAATATTGTAAAGTATATACGATCTATCATAAGGATCTTCTTCTAAAGCTAATGCTTCATAGTAGTTTTCTAAAGCTTCTGCATATTCGCCTTCTGATTGAGCTGACATTCCATCTCTATAGTAGCAAAACGCTTGTTTTTCTTCCTTACTTGTGGGTAATACCTTTAAAATAATGTCAGCAAGTATAGTGAAAGTTTTGTCAATAAAATTGTCGTTTTTCTGTAAGCGCGGCATAATATTTTTTAATTGTTAATAAAAATTAATTTTGTATTTATTATAATTATTGATTTATATGATTGTTAAATCATGTTCTTAAAGACTTATTGCTAAGTTTTATATTATGAATCAGTAAATCCTATTTTATTTTAATTAGATGTATAGCATATGGTAAAAAATAAATTTCTATCTCAAACACATAACCATAATATATATGATCTTAATATAGATTATACAATGTGTTTTTCTATGACCAGTAAAGAAGAATTATTAGTATTAAAGCATCCTAAAATTATTTACATGCCTGCAAAAGTAAATAAAACTGGACGTCAGCAGTCTATGAAGGTTAATGATACTATACCTAGCGTAGATCAAGAAAATTTACCTGCTGGTAGCAAATTTGATAAAAGGAATAAAGTATCTGTAAAACAAGATGACATCACTGAAGCTCGTAAAGATAAAGTAAAGTTCAAGAAAAAGTTAAGAAATAAAATTGCTATTAATAAAAATGACTTGATACTTGTTAAAAATAGTGATGAAGTTTTAAGTGAAGATTCTTTAGATATCGCTCTTATTAAGCAGCCAAGAAATAATAAACATAGAAAAAAAATTAAATCAAAGCAAAATGCATTTGAATATACTTTACAAGATTCTGAAAATCGAAGTGTAGATAGTGAGATTGATAAAAATATTATCATTGATAGTCCTTTAAGTATACAGGAATTAGCAATTAAGTTGAATATACCGGAAGCAGAAATTATTACTGGGCTATTTTTAAAAGGTATTTCTGTTACTATTAACCAAGTTATAGATATTCCTATGGCTACCGAAGTAGCCATCAATTATGATTTTAATGTATTAAATTCAGTTTCTTCTACTAATTCTAATTATGTAAAGCCTGATGATGACAGTATTTCTGATAAGATTATTAAACGACCTCCGGTAATAACTATCTTAGGTCATGTAGATCATGGTAAAACAACTTTACTTGACGCGATTCGAAGCAGTGATTTAGTAAAACAAGAAGTAGGTGGTATTACTCAAGCTATTGCTGGTTATGAAGTAAACTGGTCGTACAATTCTTTGACTGAAAAACTAATATTTTTAGATACACCAGGACATGAAGCTTTTTCTAGTATGAGATTACGAGGAGCTCAAGTTACAGATATTGTTTTATTAGTAGTTGCAGCTGATGATGGATTAAAACCTCAAACGATTGAATCTATTAAGTACATCAAAAATCATAACCTATCTTGCATTGTTGCTATTAATAAGATAGATAAACCTGATATCAATATTTTTAAAGTCAAAGAAGAGTTAGCTCAGCACGATATACTTGGCGAAGATTGGGGAGGAGATATACCTATTATAGAGATTAGTGCTCTACTGGGCAAAAATATAGATATACTCTTATCTAATATTTGTTTATTATCAGAATTAAAAGAGTTGAAAGCAAATCCTTTTCAATTGGCTCAAGGTACTATCTTGGAAGCAAATTTAGATAAAACTAAAGGGCCGGTTGCTAATATTATTGTGCAAAATGGTACTTTGAAAGTAGGAGATATAATTATATCTCATAACGTATATGGTAAAGTAAAAGCTATTATTAATAGCTTAGGTGTAAAAGTTGAACAGGCAAAACCTTCTTCCATTGTTGAATTGTGGGGTTTTTCTAGTGTTCCTCAAGCAGGAGCAGCTTTTAGTGTGGTAAACAGTGAAAAAGAGGCTAAGCAGTTAATTAATAAGAATCGAAAAATAAATGATAATTATAGTATATATAAATCATTGAATTCTCGGGTTACCTTAGATACTTATAATAAGAGGGCTAAACTTAAACAATTAAACTTAATTATTAAAGCAGATACACAAGGTTCTATTGAAGCTATTATTAATTCTCTTTCTCAAATTCCCCAAGAGAAAGTACAAATTAATATTATTGCAGCTAGTTCGGGGAATATCTCTGATACAGATATTGATTTAGCCATGACAAGCAATTCATTAGTGATAGCATTTAATTCTAATATCCCACTTCATCTTGCGAGTACCGCGGAAAAATTGAACATGATACTTTGTAGTTTTTCTATAATATATGATCTATTAGATTATATTAAGTCATACATGCTTGACTTAATAGAACCTGAATATGAAAAACAGCTTATAGGAACTGCTATTGTGCAAACAGTATTTGATATTAATAAAGGTTCTGTTGCTGGTTGTTTAGTAAGCACGGGTAAATTGAAACAAGATGCAGCAATTAGTGTTTATAGGCAAAATCAGATAGTCTATGATGGTTTTTTAAATTCTTTGAAGCGTATCAAGGATAATGTTACGGAAGTTAGTGTGGATAATGAATGCGGTGTTATGTGTAAAGACTATCACTTATGGCAAAAACAGGATATTATAAAGGCTTATGAGTTAAAACAGAAAACTAAAGTTTTGTGATTTTATAAAGGTAAAAAACATGTTTTCTTGTTTTTTGCCTTTTTATTTTATAAAAAATATTTATCAGTCTTTATTCAGAAAAGGGAGTAACGCAAGTATACGAGCTCTTTTTATATATTTTGTTACTTGTTTTTGCTGTTTTGAAGTTAAACCTGTAAAACGCCTAGATAGAATTTTGCCTTGGTCATTAATGAATTTTCTTAGCAAGTCAATATCTTTATAATCTAGGGTTTCACTAGATTTAATGGGAGAGAATTTTTTATTGTATAAAACCATGTAGTTTAAAAAAGTTAATGTATATTGTAAAATTATTTAATTTCTTTAAATTGTCTATGACAATTACAATTGGGACAGAATTTATTTAATTCTAGACGGCTGGGTGTGTTTCGTTTATTTTTTGAAGTAGTGTATCGAAAAATACCTACTTTTCTTTTTTGTGCATTTTGTAAGTTTCTACATTCACATTCTAATGTAATTATTATACGTTTTTCTTTACTTTTGGCCATTGTGTTAGTTTTCGCTATCTATTGATTTTGAACAAAGATATTATCTCATGTTTATATATCTATGATCAAGTATTAGCTTTTGATATCTATGTTCTATTGTATATCTATATTATAAATGGTATAGTAACTCCTGTAATTGATTATAAGTCTATAACCTTTTAATTTTGGTATATGCCTAAAAATTTATCTGCTCTTAAAAAAACACAAATATCCTTAAGAAACCGTGTTAGAAATAAAATGTATAAATCAGCAATAAAAACTCTAACAAAAAAATACATCACTAGTTTAAAACAATCAAAAGATGTAAGCGTTTATAAAAGTAATTTAGCTGCTGTTTATCAGAAAATTGATAAAGCTGTCAAGAGAGGTATAATACATAAGAATACAGCATCTAGAAAAAAATCTTTACTAGCAAAGCTTATAAAAGTAAATATAACAACATAATTATATTGTTATTAAATTGAATATTTAAGTATAGACTGGTTTAGCAGTCTGTCAATAATTAAAAATTAGTATACATATCTTCTACAACTCAAAGTTTAATTACATATATTAAACAAGCTTATTGTATTGTCACAACTAAAGTATCTTCACTTTAGAGTGTATTCTCATATAATATGAATTTTACAGTTTAGTTTTGGAGCTTTTAATGTCACAGGATATAGTTTCTGGGTCTATATTTCCAGATCTTGCCGAAATTCAAAGAGAAAGTTTTAAAACTTTTTTATATAGCGGCTTAGGTGAAGTATTAAATTCTTTTCCTATAATCACAGATCCGACGGGTAAATTAGAATTACAGTTTTTTGGTAAAGATTATAAACTTAAATTTCCACGCTACAGTGTTCGAAAAGCTAAAACGAGAGATAAAACATATAGTGTACAAATATATATACCATCAAAACTTACTAGGCGAGATACTGAATTATTAAAGACGAATCAAAGTATTGATAGGATAGATAAACTGAATATATATGATGAAGATAGAAATAAAAAATATAAAAAGAGACCAGTTTTTATAGGTGATTTACCTCTAATGACTAATAGAGGGACTTTTGTGATATCTGGTACTGAGAGGATTATAATCAATCAAATAGTCAGAAGTCCTGGAATTTATTATAAGCAAGAGCTGGATAAAAATGATAAGCAAATATATAGCGCTAGCCTTATTTCTAATCGTGGTTCATGGTTAAAGTTTGAAATTGATTCTAAAAATCAGATCTGGGTTAGGATTGATAAAAATCACAAAGTGAATGCGTATGTTTTCTTGCGAGCGATTGGATTGAGTAATGAAGACATTAAAAAAAATTTAACTAAATATTCTTTTTTGATTGCATCATCTTCTCTGTATGAAAAAAAAGAATTAGACAAGGAGATAGGAAAATCTTCAGTAGAACAAGTAACCGACGAAGAAGCCTTACTAATTGTATATGGTAAACTACGTCCTAATGAACCTGCTACAGTTGCAGTCGCCAAGCAAATGCTATATGCTCGTTTTTTTGATCCCAAAAGGTATGATTTAGGGGAAGTGGGACGTCATAAAATTAACAAAAAATTAAATCTGAAACTACCAAAGAATTTTAGAGTATTATCCCCTCAAGATATTTTAGCTGCTATTGACTATTTAATTAATATAAAAGAACAAAATATAGGTACATTTGATGATATAGACCATCTAGGTAATCGTAGAGTTCGTTCAGTTGGTGAATTATTGCAAAATCAAATCCGGCTAGGACTCAATCGATTAGAAAGAATTATTCGTGAGCGTATGATAATTTGTGATTTAGATTCATTAAGCTTATCTAATCTAGTAAATCCTAAACCGTTAATAGCTTCAGTGAGAGAATTCTTTAGTTCAAGCCAATTATCGCAATTTATGGATCAGACAAATCCTTTATCTGAATTGACCCATAAGCGTAGGATTAGTGCTTTAGGACCTGGAGGGTTAAATAAAGATCGTGCTGGTTTTGCTGTGAGAGATTTACATCCAAGCCATTATGGTCGCATATGTCCTATAGAAACTCCAGAAGGTCCTAATGCAGGTCTAATAGGCTCCTTAAGTGTATATGCGCGAGTAAATAAATATGGTTTTATTGAAACTCCATGTTACAGGGTGGATAACCGTAAAGTTTTAAATCATTTAGCTCCGGTTTACATTACGGCAGATGAGGAAGATATGCTTATGATAGCTCCAGCAGACATTTCTATAACTGATAACGATTTTATTGAAGAGGATATTATTCCTGCAAGGTATAGGCAAGAATTTATAACGACTACAAGTGACCAAATAGATTATATAGCTGTTTCTCCAATTCAAGTAATATCTGCGGCTACATCTTTAATACCTTTTTTAGAACATGACGATGCTAATAGGGCATTGATGGGTTCCAATATGCAGCGACAAGCAGTTCCGTTATTGTATCCAGAAAAAGCTATCGTTGGTACAGGATTGGAAGCTAAAATTGCCAAGGATGCTGGTATGGTTATCACAAGTAGAACATCTGGAGTGGTGAGTTATGTCTCTGGTACTAAAATAGGGATACAAGATTTAGGTGGTCGTACAGTTCATTATAGACTAAGGAAGTATTACCGTTCTAATCAGGATACTTGTATTAATCAACGTCCTATCGTATGGCCAGGAGAAAAAATTGTAATTGGACAAACTATTGCGGATGGTGCTTCTACAGATGGTGGTGAAATAGCTCTAGGGCGTAATATTCTGGTGGCTTATATGCCATGGGAAGGTTATAATTATGAAGATGCTTTATTAATTAGTGAACGCTTAGTTTATGAAGATTTATATACTTCAATTCATATTGAACGATATGAATTAGAGTCTCGTCAAACTAAGCTAGGGCCAGAACAAATTACAAGAGATATACCAAATGTCGGCGAATCTTCTACTAGTTTATTAGATAAAAATGGAATTATTTCTGTAGGTTCTTGGGTTGATGCAGGTGATATATTAGTGGGAAAAGTAACACCAAAAGGAGAATCTGATCAGTTGCCTGAAGGTAAGCTATTACGCGCTATATTTGGTGAAAAAGCTAGAGATGTAAGAGATACTTCACTTAAACTTCCTAACGCGGCTAAAGGTAGGGTAGTGAATGTCAAGGTGTTTAAAAGGCAAAAAGGAGACGAATTACCTCCTGGGACAAATGCAATTATCCGTGTATATGTTGCTCAAAAAAGAAAAATTCAAGTAGGTGATAAAATGGCCGGCCGCCATGGGAACAAAGGTATTATATCAAGAATATTAGCTAAACAGGATATGCCATTTTTACCAGATGGTACAACAGTTGATATAATATTAAATCCATTAGGAGTTCCATCTAGAATGAATGTTGGCCAGCTATTTGAAGGCTTATTAGGTCTAGCCGGTTCATATATAGGTAAAAGATTCAAAATTTTACCTTTTGATGAAATGTATGGTGCTGAAGCTTCAAGAGCATTAGTTAATAATAAGCTTAAACAAGCAAGTGTGATTAGCAAAAACAAATGGCTTTTTAATCCTTTGCATCCAGGTAAAGTTACTCTATTTGATGGTAGAACTGGAGAAGCATTTGATAACCCGATTACGGTTGGTAAAGCTTATATATTAAAGTTAGTTCATTTAGTAGATGATAAAATTCATGCTAGATCCACAGGACCATATTCATTAGTAACTCAGCAACCCTTAGGAGGTCGTGCTCAACATGGTGGGCAAAGATTAGGAGAAATGGAAGTATGGGCTTTGGAAGCTTTTGGCGCTGCTTATACTTTGCAAGAATTGTTGACAGTCAAATCAGACGATATGCAAGGAAGAAATGAAGCTTTGAATGCAATAGTTAAAGGAAAACCTATACCTAAGCCAGGCACGCCCGAATCTTTTAAAGTATTGATGAGAGAATTGCAATCATTAGGTCTTGATATCGCTGTCCATAAAGTTGAACTATTTGAAAATGGCAAAAAACAAGGTATGGAAGTCGACTTAATGTCTGATATGCAACAATTAAATACAAATATCCATAATAAGTTTGATCCACTAGACATTTACTCTAATCTTGATATTACCAAAGAATAATAAATATTTTTGATAATTTTTAATTCATTTAATAATATATAGTTCTATGAGCAAGTTTGAACGTCATTTTGATTATGTAAAAATAAGCCTCGCTTCTCCAACTAAAATAAGAAGTTGGGGTGAAAGAACATTGCCTAATGGACAGGTGGTTGGTGAAGTAACAAAACCAGAAACAATCAATTATAGAACTTTAAAGCCTGAAATGGATGGGTTATTTTGTGAGCGTATCTTCGGTCCAGTGAAGGATTGGGAGTGTCATTGTGGTAAATATAAAAGGTTTAGGTATAAAGGTGTTGTGTGTGAAAGGTGCGGTGTTGAAGTTACAGAATCTAAAGTTAGAAGGCATCGAATGGCTTATATTGAGTTAGCAGCTCCAGTAACTCATGTTTGGTATTTAAAAGGAAGTACAAGTTATATCGCCTTGGCTCTAGATTTAACTGTTAAAGAAATTGAAAAAATAGTCTATTTTCATTCATATGTTGTTATTAATCCTGGAGATTATAATGATTTGCATTATAAACAATTATTAGAAGGATATGAATGGAGAGCTTTAGAAGATAAGCTCTATCCACAATCTTCTAATCTTTTTGGTATTGAAGTTGGTATAGGCGCAGAAGCTATCTATGTATTACTGAAAAATCTTGATTTACTGGCTACAGTAGAGACTTTACGAGAAGAAGCCTTGAAACCTCCTAAGGTTTCTAAAAATCCTTCTCCTAAATTTAATAAAAAAATGAAGCGACTGCGTTTGTTAGAAAATTTTATATCTACAGGTGCTGATCCCGCATGGATGGTATTTTCAGTAGTTCCTGTGATACCACCTGATCTTAGACCTATGGTACAACTAGATGGAGGAAGATTTGCTACAGCGGATTTAAATGAATTCTATCGTCGAATTATTAATCGTAACAATAGATTAGCGCGATTAAAGGCAATATTAGCGCCAGAAATAATTGTAAGAAATGAAAAGAGAATGCTTCAAGAGGCTGTAGATTCTCTAATGGATAATGGACGCCGAGGTAGAACTGTTGTTGGTGCTAATAATCGCCCATTAAAATCATTATCAGATATCATAGAGGGAAAACAAGGAAGATTTCGTCAAAATTTACTAGGTAAACGTGTTGATTATTCTGGTCGTTCAGTTATTGTTGTGGGACCTAGTTTAAAATTACATCAATGTGGATTACCTAGAGAAATGGCATTGGAGCTATTCCAACCTTTTGTAATACATCGTTTAATTCTACAAGGATTAGTAAATAATATTAAGGCAGCAAAAAAAATTATTCAAAAAAATGAGTCAGTTGTATGGAATGTTTTAGAAGAAGTTATACACGGTCATCCAATTTTATTGAATAGAGCTCCCACTTTACATAGATTAGGTATCCAAGCTTTTGAGCCTATTCTAGTTGAAGGAAGAGCTATTAAGCTTCATCCTTTAGTATGTCCTGCTTTTAATGCAGATTTTGACGGTGATCAAATGGCTGTGCATGTACCGTTATCTTTAGAAGCACAAGCTGAAGCACGTCTACTTATGCTTGCACCACATAATTTTTTATCTCCTGCTACAGGTCAACCTATCTTAATGCCAAGTCAAGACATGGTTCTTGGTTGTTATTATCTGACAGCAAATAATCCAGCTGCTACAATAGGAGAAGGACAATATTTTGCTAGTTTACAGGATGTATTAATGGCTTATGAACAGAAACAAATAGCTTTACATGCATTGATTTGGGTTAGATTTGAAGGTAGAGTAGACAATAGTCATAAACAACATCTCGTTAAAGAAATGATTCATGCAGATAATAGTAAAACTAATATATATAGTAATACAATAATTAAGTATGATCAAAAGGGTCAATATGTAACACAATATATTCGCACTACACCCGGTCGTATTTTATTTCATAAAGTAGTGAAAGAATCTTTAATTGATTAATAATGAGGTTTTAATCTATAAGATAATCTATCAACATGTATTAATTATAACTAATGAAAAGAAATATTTTAGAACCAGCTTTTTTAAATAAAATCATAGACAAAGCTCAATTAAAGCAATATATAGTTTGGGCTTTTAGGAACTATGGTATTGCTCGTGCAGCAAATATGGCTGATAAGTTGAAAGATTTAGGTTTTTACTATGCTACTAAAGCAGGCATTTCTTTAAGTCTAGAAGATTTACGTATTCCTCCGATTAAACAACAGTTATTAGATAGGACTCTAGAATCTATAGCTCATGCTGATAATCGTTATAAAAGAGGAGAAATCACAGCTGTAGAGAGATTTCAAAGAGTAATTGATACTTGGAATAATGCTAGTGATACTTTAAAACAAGAAGTAGTTAGGTATTTTAAAAATACTGATCCATTGAATTCAATATATATGATGGCTTTTTCCGGTGCGAGAGCAAATATTTCTCAAGTTAGGCAATTGGTAGGTATGCGAGGTCTTATGTCTGATCCACAAGGCCAAATAATTGATTTACCTATATATAGTAATTTTAGAGAAGGTTTGACAGTCACTGATTATTTTATTTCTTCTTATGGTGCAAGAAAAGGATTAGTTGATACTGCTTTACGAACGGCTGATTCAGGATATCTTACTCGTAGATTAGTTGATGTTGCTCAAGATGTAATTATTAGAGAATTTAATTGTAAGACTTCCAAAGGTATACTATTAGAAGAAATGATAGATAACCAAAAAGTCTTAATTAGTCTCAAGCAAAGCTTATTAGGTAGGGTACTTGCAGAAGATATTTGGGATTTACATTCTAATAGTATAATTGCGCATTCAGGAGAAGATATTCAGCCCATTTTAGCGGAAAAAATTGTCAATCTAGGTATTAAAAGCGTATTAGTTAGATCTCCTATTACTTGTGATTCCATTAGGTCAGTCTGCCAATTATGCTATGGTTGGAATTTAGCTCACGGTAGAATGGTTGATCTTGGTGAGGCTGTGGGTATAATTGCTGCTCAGTCTATTGGTGAGCCAGGCACGCAGTTAACCATGAGAACTTTTCATACAGGTGGTGTATTTACAGGAGAACTAGCTCAGACAATACTTAGTCCAGTAGATGCGGAATTAAATTATCCAAATAATATCATTCTTTCTAATACTAGGACTCGTCATGGTGATCCAGCCATGCTTGTTATGTCTGATTGTAAACTAACATTAATAACGGCAGATAAATTGACTGTATCTATCTCTTTAATCAAAGGATCATTACTTTTAGTTAATAATAAGTCTTTAATAGCAAAGGGTGATATTATTGCTGAGTATCCATTAAGCAATCGTATAGTAACCGAAAGAGCTCAAAAGGCAGTAGTCACTGATTTATCTGGTAGTATCTCTTTAACTCATTCTAGTACTGAGAAAAAAAATGATAACTTGCGTTCTATTACTGACGGTGAAGTCATTTGGGTATTATCAGGTAAAGTATATAATATTCCTGATGATGCGGAATTAATAATATCTGAAAAGCAAGTTATTAATGAAAACAGTTTATTAGCTAGGACACAAGTTATTAGTCGTTATAATGGTCGTGTTTCCATAGTTAATACAGATTCTTCAAATATAGGTCAACAAATCTCTATAATAACTTCATGTAAAACTTTTATAGATCTTAAGGTTTTTTCTGAGATTAGTGATGGATGTACAAATTATATTTTAGAAGCAGCAAATCAAGATAAATTTATTCTTACTTTAGCTCCTCAGCAGAATATAGTGAATGAACAAATAATAGCTAGTCTTGTGTCAGATATGTATACTACTAAGACAGGTGGAATTATTAAGTATTTAGATTTATCTATATCTAAAAAAACAACAAAAGAAAATAAGAATGACTACAATATTATAGGTTCAGGTTATATATTATGGATTCCTGAAGAAACTTATGAAATCAATAAAGATATATCTTTATTGTTAGTAAAGCATGGTCAGTTTGTTGAATCTGGTACAGAAATTATTAAGAATCTTTTTGCTAACAATTCAGGAATTCTTGAAGTAATTCATAGAGATGGAATTATAAGAGAAATAATAATCAAGCCAGGTAAAATGTATTTGCTTGATAATAGAGATATACATAAAAAGTCAGGAAAATATCGTGGTTTTTTAAAACCAGGGCAAATAGTAATTGATGGGATAATTACTCATAAATTAGTGTATTGGGAGTATATTAGAGTTAACGATCAAAATTATATACTTATTCGTCCAGTTATTGTATATTCTATAATTGATAAAAAGTTAAAATTTAATTATTCAGATGATTCGTTTGCAACTGATACTTTTAATTTGGAATTAGTCAGAAGAACATATTTTAGAGATGGCGAAAGAGTGAAATCGGTTTCGGGTATTAATTTAGTAAGAACATATTTAGTTGCAAAATTGAAGCCAGAAGCTAGAAGCCTAAAGTGCACTATTGATTTTATTAGAAGCTATTTTGATTCATCTTCAATTCTTCTGAAGTTTATTACATATGACAATTTATCAATTAAGGATTCGTTTACATCTAATGATCAAAATATTTATGCTCAAACAAGTTTATTGGTTGAAAATCACCAAGAAGTCATGAGCGGATCTGTTGTTGGACAAACAGAAATTTTTTCAGTTACTGAAGGAAAGGTCGAATATATACAAGATAATCAGTTATCTAATCGTCGTATTCTAATTGTTAATGCTTCTGATATGAGAACATTTTTTATTGCGAATAATCAGTCTATTAAACTTAGTATAAATGACTGGGTTTATGCGGGTGATCAAATTGCTAATGATGTTGTGACTTATGATTCAGGCCAAGTAATTGCAATTGGAGATAATCAAGTTACTATTAGAATAGGGCAACCTTACTTAATCTCTCGTGGTTCTTTTTTACATATACAACATAATGCCTTAGTGCAAAGAGGAGAAAATATAGCCACTTTGATTTTTGAAAGAGCAAAAACAGGTGATATTGTGCAAGGATTACCTAGAATAGAGGAAATACTTGAAGCTCGTAAAAAAGCAGATAGTTCCTTCAATCCTCATATAATGTTAGATACAAAATTCCGTTCATACTTAAATAAAGGTTTAAGTTTATATGATTCCACTAGATTAAGTTTATTAGATGTACAGTTATTTTTGGTGAAGGAGATCCAGTTGGTATATCAATGTCAAGGTGTTGATATTTCAGATAAGCATATTGAGATAATTGTGAGACAAATGACATCAAAAGTGAAGATAGAAAATGGTGGAGATAGTGATTATTTACCTGGTGAAATGATTGAGTTGCAGAAAATAGAATTTATTAATAAATCATTGGAAGTTATGAATAAACAGCCAGCATCTTATCATCCTATTCTATTAGGTATCACAAAGGCATCATTAAATACTGAAAGCTTTATTTCTGCCGCTAGTTTTCAAGAAACAACAAAAGTATTAACAGAAGCAGCTATCTCTGGAAAATTAGATTGGTTGAGGGGGTTAAAAGAAAATGTTATTATAGGACGCTTAATACCAGCAGGAACTGGTTTTAATATTTATAACAATTCACTTTTAAATAATACTGATATTCCTAATGAGAGTAATTCATTGAATACAGTTAATACCTTATCCTCATCTAGTCCATCTGATTTTGAAGACATTATTTTAGATGATAGAATTGCCCGTAGTTATCCAATAAGTTTTGAGTCTAGTTCGAAAAAAATATGATTTGTAGGTTTTGGATCCCTGTCTTAAATATAGTTACAGATGACTTTCCATTATGTTATTATTTTATCATTAAATAAATCATTAGCGTAATTTATAGATTAGATTATTTCAATTTTTATATATTTTTATTATATACAAAGTATTATTATGGCTGTTGTTTCATTGCCCGAGTTACTGGAAGCAGGTGTGCACTTTGGTCACCAATCTAGAAGGTGGAATCCTAAAATGTTTCCCTATATATATACAGAGCGTAATGGTATACATATAATTGATTTAGTTCAGACAGCTCAATTACTAACTGAAGCTTATGAATTTGTAAAAAATTCTGCTCAAGAAGGCAAAAAGTTTTTATTTCTAGGTACTAAAAGACAAGCAGCTGGAATTATAGAACAAGAAGCATTGCGTTCTAATTCATATTATGTCAATCAAAGATGGCTAGGAGGTATGTTAACTAATTGGGTTACTATAAAATCTAGAGTAGAAAGACTTAAATTATTAGAGCAGCAAGAGACCTCTGGTGTATTAGAACAGTTACCTAAAAAAGAAGCATCTGTAATTCGTCGAGAGTTAGAAAAATTACGAAAGCATTTAAATGGCATTAAGGAAATGAAAAAGTTGCCAGATTTAGTAATAATTGTAGATCAGAAAAGAGAAACTACGGCTATTCAAGAATGTATTAAGCTGGGCATCCCTACAATTTGTATACTTGACACTAATTGCAATCCAGAAATTATAGATATTCCTATCCCAGCTAATGATGATGCTATTAGATCAATCCAGCTAGTAGTAAGTAAAATAGCAGATGCTATTTTAGAAGGCCAGAATCTTTAATTTAAATAAAAAAATAAGCAATTATATAATAATTAAGAGAAAAAGATATGCCTATACAAATTTCGGCTCAGCACGTTAAAGAGTTAAGAGATAAAACAGGTGCTGGAATGATGGATTGCAAAAAAGCTCTGCAAGCTTCAGAAGGCAATGTAGATATTGCAATAGAAAATTTAAGAAAAAAAGGATTAGCTTCTGCTGACAAAAAGTCTTCAAGAATAGCTACAGAAGGTATTATTGAAAGCTATATACATGCTGGTGCTAGGATAGGCGTAATAGTCGAGTTAAATTGTGAAACAGATTTTGTTGCTAGACGTTCAGAATTTCAAAAACTGGCGAAAGATATAGCAATGCAAATAGCTGCTTGTGAATTTGTTTCATATGTGTCAACGACAGATATTCCTCACAGCTTAATAGATATGGAAAAAAGAATTGAATCTGCTAAAGAGGATTTGAAAAACAAGCCTCAAGAAATTAAAGAGAGAATTATTTCAGGTAGAGTCGACAAAAATTTAAAAACAAAGACTTTAATGAACCAGTTATTTATTAGAAATCAAGACATCTCTATTGAGGAATTAGTAAAGCAACATATTGCATTACTTGGTGAAAATATAATAATTCGACGTTTTCAAAAATTTATATTAGGAGAAGGACTAGAGAAAAAAAGAAATGATTTTTCTTCAGAAGTTGCATCCGCTTTAAAACATAATGATTTATAATTAGCATAATAAAATTGATGGATGAATTTGCCTGAAATATTAGTAATAATGTTAAATAATATCCAGATGCATATATAATTAATTATAGTAGTATTTTTCTTTAAAATACAATATATTGAAAGGCCAATATAATTATGGCCATCTAATAATCTTTTATTTATAGTTAATATTATTTGTACTACCAACTAGAATCATTATTTCTATGTATCAAAAAGAAATAGAAGAAATCTCTTCATCTATAGCAGTCTCTGCTGTCGAAGTCGGCAAGCATTTATACTGGACTATAGGTAGCTATAAAATTCATGGGCAAGTTTTTATTGTATCTTGGTTAGTTATAGCTGCACTATTGATTTTGGCTTTTGCTGGTACTAGAAATTTAGATCGAATACCAAAACAAAAGCAGAATTTCATGGAATTTATCTTAGAATTTTTACAAGATATTGCTAAAAATCAAATAGGTGAACATGAATATAGACCATGGGTTCCTTATATTGCGACTATATTTTTATTTATTTTAGGCAGCAATTGGGCAGGAGCTTTAATACCATGGAAATTAATCGTATTGCCTGAAGGTGAATTAGCTGCACCTACTAATGATATTAATACAACGGTAGCTTTATCATTATTGACATCAGCAGCATATTTTTATGCAGGCTTAAGTAAAAATGGCTTGGGTTATTTTGGGAGATATATTGAGCCTACACCCGTATTACTACCAATTAATATTTTAGAAGATTTTACAAAGCCTTTATCATTAAGTTTCCGTTTATTTGGTAACATATTGGCAGATGAATTAGTAGTATCTGTATTTACTCTTTTAGTACCTATACTAATACCGTTGCCTGTTATGATATTGGGATTATTCGCCAGTTCTATACAAGCATTGATTTTCTCAACTTTATCTGCTGCTTATATAGGTGAAGCCATGGAGGGTCATGGAGAACATTAAAAGTTAAGTATGTATTGATGGTATCCATTTAACTTTAGAATTAAAACTTATTAATATCATCAAATCAATTTATATTGCTTTTGTATTAAAATATCACAAGTACAACTATACGAAATCTGTTAATTTTCTATATATTTTATTTGAATTAACAATATAATTATGGATTCTATTATTTCTGCTGCATCTGTAATCGCTGCTGGCTTGGCTGTTGGTTTAGCAGCAATCGGTCCTGGTATTGGTCAAGGAAGTGCAGCTGCTAATGCTGTTGAGGGTATTGCTAGACAACCGGAAGTGGAAGGTAAAATTAGAGGTACTCTTTTGTTAAGTTTAGCTTTTATGGAATCTTTAACAATTTATGGTCTAGTAGTAGCTTTATCTCTATTATTTGCTAATCCTTATACAGGCTAAAATAATGTTTGCGCTTAGTTTTTTGATGATACAGAATCACTAAAAACTAAGCGTTTTCAAGATTTTTAGTTATTAAATAAATCTATATTATAAATGTAATTTTGAATTAATAATGGTAAACTTATCACTTTTGGTTGCTTTGCAATCATCAAATGCAGAAGCTGAAGGAGGTTTATTCGATTTTAATGCTACTCTGCCTCTAATGGCATTACAATTCCTGGCTTTGACAGTTATATTAAATGTTATGTTTTATAAGCCCGTAAGTAATGTTTTAGATGAAAGAGATGAGTATATTCGTAATAGTCTTACTACTGCATCAGCTTATTTATTAAAGGCAAATGAGTTAACAAAGAAGTATGAACAAGAATTAGCAGAATCAAGAAAAAAAGCACAAGATATTATAAAAAGATCTCAGCAAGAAGCACAACAGATTGTTTCAGTTAAGATTAAGGAAGCTCAATTAGATGCAGAAAAATTAGTTACCGAGGCCTATGATCAGCTAAATATTCAAAAAGAACAAGCTTTGAAAACTTTAGAAACTCAAGTCGATAACTTGAGTGATCAGATTAAGCTAAAATTATTAGGTAATTAAATCCATGTTTAAACTGATTTTAGTAATTTTATTATTCATAGTTTAGGAGATATAACATGGATTATTTTAATCAAATATTTAGTATTTTTGCTATGTATTACGAACAACAAGGTCTTAGATTCAATTCAAATTTTTTAGAAGCTAATGTGATTAATATATTGTTTCTGTTATTTGGTTTAATTTATGTTCTAAAACAGTTTTTAGGTTCTATATTAGTAGCTAGGCAAGAAAAAGTATTGTCAGCTATACAAGAATCAGAAGAACGATTACAGCAAGCCAATGCTAGATTAGCAGAGTCTGAAAAACAATTAGCCCAGACCCAAATAGTTATTAATCAAATTATTGAAGAAGCTGAATCAATAGCACAAAAAGTGCGTCAATCTATCTTAGATCAAGGAAAATCTGATATAGAAAGATTGACGATTGCAAGTAAGGCTAGTATATCAACAGCTGAAAGTCAAGTTAGACAGCAAATACAGCAGCAAATCACTGCTTTAGCTATAAGTAAAGTCACTTTACAGTTACAGAATCAAGTTACCTCTGCTATGCAAGCAACAATTATAGATTCTAATATTGCACAGCTTGGAGAATAAACAAATTATGAGTAGTCAAAGTGTATCTAAAATAGCTCTACCTTATGCAGAAGCACTTTTAGAATCTGTGCAAGAAGCAAATTTGGTAGAGCAAACAAATCAAGATTTATCTTTAATTTCTACGATATTATTGGAATCAATAGATTTGAAATTGTTCTTAAATAATCCATTAATTGTTTCTATAGCAAAAAAAAATGTTTTAAATGAACTACTTGGGAATCAAGTTAATGATTATGTCTTGAAATTTTTGTTGGTATTGATCGATCGTCGTAGAATTTCTTTACTAAATGTTATTATCGAGAAGTATCTAGAGTTAGCATATAATTTAGAATCTACTATAATAGCAGAAATTTCTACAGCTATAATGTTGACAGAATCTCAGCAACAGGCTCTTATTGAAAAATTAAAAAATATAACACAAAGTAAGAATGTAAAACTCGTTGTGCAAGTTAATCCTGGCTTAATAGCTGGTTTTATTGTGCAAATTGGATCTAAGGTAATAGATACTAGTTTGTCTGGTAAATTAAAGCAGATGGCTTCCTATCTTAATTCCATGTAAACAAACAGAATAAATAAGTAATATATTATATATTTTAGAGAATAACAATATGGTAGATATTAGACCAGACGAAATAAGTAATATTATACGGCAGCAAATTGATAAGTATGATCAAGAAGTTCAGGTTGCCAATGTTGGTACTGTCTTGCAAGTTGGTGATGGTATTGCTCGTGTTTATGGGCTAGATGATGCTATGGCAGGTGAACTATTAGAATTTGAAGATCAAACAATAGGTATAGCTTTAAATCTAGAAGCTGATAATGTAGGTGTTGTTTTAATGGGAGATGGCCGAGATATCTTAGAAGGAAGCTCGGTAAAAGCTACAGGAAAAATTGCTCAAATACCAGTTGGTGAAGAATTTCTAGGTAGAGTTGTAGATCCTTTAGCTAGACCAATAGACGCAAAGGGTTCACCTAATACAATAGCAACTAGACTAATAGAATCATATGCTCCTGGTATTATAGGAAGGCAATCTGTATGTGAGCCTTTACAGACAGGTATTACAGCTATCGATTCTATGATCCCTATTGGTAGAGGACAAAGAGAATTAATTATAGGAGATCGGCAGACAGGTAAAACAGCAGTTGCTTTGGATACAATCATTAATCAAAAAGGGCAAGATGTTATTTGTATATATGTTGCAATAGGCCAAAAAGCCTCTTCAGTTGCACAAGTAGTATCTGCTTTAGAAGAAAAAGGGGCCTTAGAATATACTATTATTGTAGCTGCGAATGCGGATGATCCGGCCACTTTGCAGTATATTGCACCATATACTGGAGCAGCTTTAGCAGAATATTTCATGTATAATGGTAAAGCAACATTAGTCATCTATGATGATTTAACTAAACAAGCACAAGCTTATCGACAAATGTCTTTGTTGTTACGGAGGCCGCCTGGTCGAGAAGCATATCCAGGAGATGTATTTTATTTACACTCTAGACTTTTAGAAAGAGCAGCTAAATTAAACTCAGATTTAGGTGGTGGTAGTATGACGGCCTTACCTATAATTGAAACACAAGCAGGTGATGTTTCAGCATATATTCCCACTAATGTAATTTCTATCACTGATGGCCAAATTTTCTTATCTGGAGATTTGTTTAATTCTGGTATCAGACCAGCTATTAATGTGGGCATATCTGTTTCTCGTGTAGGTTCTGCTGCTCAAATCAAAGCTATGAAACAAGTTGCTGGTAAATTAAAGTTGGAGCTTGCACAATTTGCGGAATTAGAAGCCTTTTCTCAGTTTGCATCTGATTTAGATAAAACAACACAAAATCAGTTGGCAAGAGGACAGAGATTGAGAGAAATACTAAAACAAGCACAAAATTCACCTATTCCTGTAGAAGAACAAACAGCTGTTATCTATACAGGTATAAACGGATATCTGGATGATATTGATTTATCAAAAGTGAAAGATTTTGTTACAGCTTTGAGAGATGATTTACGTAATTCTAAGCCGGAATTCGGTGAAAGTATTCGAAATACTAAAAAATTAGACCAAGAAGCAGAAGAATTATTGAAAAAATCTATTGAAGACGTTAAGCAGGCATTTTCTGTGTAGGTAAATTATAAATTCAAAGTATTTTAATTATATTATTTATTAGGATAGCTCAAATGTATACTTTTCGTATTCTCATTTGCTATCCTGATTTTTTTTAAAAAATATTGATTTTCAATCCTATATTTTCTATTTTGTTATAATTTATTTAGTTATATTAGTTTATATATTCATATCCATATTCTTCTAATTTTTTAGCTAAATTTGCATCTCCTGTATGTACTATTTTACCGTTATGCATAATATGTATATAATCAGGAATAATATAATTAAGTAGTCTTTGATAATGAGTAATTAAGATAATTGCATTATCATGTTTTCTTAATTCATTAATACGGTTCGAAATTGTTTTTAAAGCATCAATATCGAGTCCTGAATCAGTCTCATCTAAAATGGATAATTTACTTTTGAGCAAAGCCATTTGCAATATCTCATTTTTTTTCTTTTCTCCGCCAGAAAATCCTTCATTTACGTTACGGGTAAGAAATGCAGGATCCATATCAATGAATTTTGTTTTTTGACTAATAAGATCAAAGAATGCTAAAGGATCTAATTCAATTTGTTGTTTTGCTCTTCTCTGGGAATTGTATGCAAGTCTTAAAAAGTCTGCATTACTTACGCCAGGTATTTCTACGGGATATTGAAAACCTAAAAAGATTCCTTTATGTGATCTATTTTCAGGATCATCGTTGTTGATTTTTTCTCCATTGAATATGATTTCTCCTTGAGTGATTGCGTAACTTGGATGTCCAGCAATAACTTTAGCTAGAGTACTCTTCCCTGAGCCATTTTTACCCATTATAGCATGCACCTCACCTACATTAACGGATAAATTTACACCTTGAATAATTGGTGTATTATCTATGCTTGCATGCAAATTATTAATGTTTAATATATTTTTATTAGTCATATGTGTAAAGATATAAATTTATCCAACTGTGCCTTCTAGTTTCAAATTTAGTAACCTATCTGCTTCCATAGCAAATTCCATGGGCAATTCGTTAAGTACTTCTTTGCAGAAGCCACTAATCATTAAACAAATAGCTTCTTCAATGTTTATACCTCGTTGTAAAAAATAAAAAATTTGTTCTTCACCTATTTTTGAAGTTGAAGCTTCATGTTCGATTCTTGCAGATGAATGTTGTACTTGTATGTAAGGGAAAGTATTGGCTTTCGATTTATTGCCCATTAACAATGAATCACACTGTGAATGATTTCTCGCATACTGTGCTTTTGGTCCAACTTTCACTAAACCTCTATAACTATTTACAGAATGTCCAGACGATATTCCTTTAGATAAAATTGTACTCCGAGTTTTTTTACCAATATGAATCATTTTACTTCCTGTATCCGCTTGTTGGTAATTATTGGTTAATGCTATAGATGAAAATTCTCCAATTGAATTATCTCCAGCTAAAATGCAGCTAGGATATTTCCATGTAATAGCAGATCCAGTTTCTACTTGAGTCCATAATATTTTAGAGTTTTTTCCCAGGCATAATCCTCTTTTAGTGACAAAATTATATATGCCTCCATTTCCTTCTGTATCCCCTGAATACCAATTTTGTACGGTAGAATATTTAATAGTTGCATTTTTAAGCGCAATTAATTCTACGACAGCTGCATGTAATTGATTACTACTAAATTGTGGTGCTGTGCAACCCTCTAAATAGCTTACATAACTATTTTCATCTGCTATAATTAGTGTTCTTTCAAATTGGCCTGATTCTTTATTATTTATTCTGAAATAGGTTGATAGCTCAAGAGGACAATGAGTATTAGGAGGTATATAGCAAAAAGAACCATCACTAAAAACAGCCGAGTTAAGAGCTGCAAAATAATTGTCTCCTATTGGTACAACTGAACCTAAATATTTTTTTACTAACTGTGGATATTTTTGAATAGCTTCAGTCATTGAGCAAAAAATCACTCCTACCTCAGATAGTTCTTTTTTAAATGTAGTTGTAATAGAAACACTATCAAAGACAGCATCAACTGCTACATTACTTAGTCTCTTTTGCTCATTGAGACTAATTCCTAATTTTTCAAACGTTTTCAGGATTTCTGGATCAACTTCATCCAAGCTGTTAAGTTGTTTCTTATATTTAGGTTCAGAATAATAGATAATATCATCATAATTAATCTTAGTATATTGTAAATGGCTCCAGTTAGGTTCTTTCATCTTTTGCCATTTCTTATATGCTTTGAAACGAAAATTCATTAAATATTCTGGTTCTTTTTTATGTTCCGAAATTAATTGAACTATTTCTTGGTTTAAGCCTTTTGGGAAATTCTCTGAATCAATGTTTGTGTGAAATCCGTATTTATATGGTTGATTAATTAATTGATTTAAGCTTGCGTTAGAACTATTCACAGTGTTTTTATTTACCATAATCAAATAGCTAAGAATTTTTATTTACTTATATAGTAAATTAAATCATAATATCAAAGTCAAAACAAAAATGAATTATATTCATATATATGTGGATATGTTATTTATTTTAAGATATCCATTGTCGAATTCTCTACTATATAATACAGAAGATAATTGATATACATCATGTTTAAGGTGGTTTAAGAATTTAGTTATGATATAATAAGTAATTGATAATGTTTTTATAAATACCATCGATTTTATGTTTCTGAGTTTTATTGATATATACATTATTTCAATATATCTCGTCATTTGTTCCAAAAATTGACTTGCAAAAGAAGATATAAGAATTGTCCTTCTCATATAATAATTATTTATTTTTATATATTTGCATATGTATAAAATAATGTCTTCATACATAGTCGTTAATAATAAAGTTTTTATTACAATGCAATGCAGTATAGAAATTATCCCTAGTTTTATGATGAAAGAAGGGATTTCTAATCGAAATAGAGTTTTATAATGAATTGATATAAGTTTTCTTAGAGGTTTATATTTTGTGAAAAAAACTTGAATTTTGTAAGGAACATTTATTTGTATTCTTTTATAAATATCATGATTTGAGTAATCAAAAATATATGGTAATAAGCATAAGGTTGTAGTGATGAATATGGTATAGCAACTATAGTAATGATTCTCATAAAATTTCAAGGTTGGAACAATTATTAAAATAGCTGAGATGATAATTGCGAGATGTGTTAAAGTAAAGTAAGGTATAAAACTTAAGAAAGAAAAAGTAATCAAAAGTTTATATGGAGTTTGTACTTTGTGTAACCATGTATTAGGCGAATAGATATAAGTATTCGCAAAAGAAAATTGTATAAAATGCATGATAAATATGAGTTTTTTTAAAAAGATTGCCTTTATCGTCTTAATTATGTTTATATATATACTAGGGTAGATGGCGAAATTGGTATACGCGTCACACTCAAAATGTGATAACTTTGGTTTTGAGGGTTCAAATCCCTCTCTACCCATCATATAAAATTTAAAATTAATATAAAAACAATATGAGTTTACTAGTTTTAGGGGGCACGGGAACTCTGGGCCGCCAAATTGTTAGAAGAGCTTTAGATGAAGGCTTTCAAGTAAAGTGTTTTGTTAGAAATTTTCGTAAAGCTGCCTTTTTAAAAGAATGGGGTGCTGAATTAGTATACGGGGATTTAAAACTCCCAGAAACTATACCTCCAACTTTACTGGGTATAACAGCAATTATAGATTCATCTACAGCACGGCCATCGGATCTATATAATGCAAATCAGATAGATCTTTATGGTAAATATATATTAATTAAGTCTGCTAAAAAAGCTGGTATTAAAAGGTATATATTCTTTTCTATTTTAAATGCACATAAATATCCAGATATACCATTGATGAATTTGAAGCTAAAGATAGAGCTCTATTTAAAACATTCAGATATTGATTATACTATTTTTCATTTATCAGGGTTTTTTCAAGGTTTAATAGGTCAGTACGCCTTACCAATTTTAGATAAGAAATCTGTATGGATTACAGGAGATTCGACATTTATTGCTTATATAGATACTCAAGATGTAGCTAAATGCACAATTAAAAGTCTTTCTATTTTAAAAGCAAAAAATTCGATTCTACCTATTGTAGGTAATAAATCTTGGAATTCTTTGCAGATTATTGAATTATGTGAAAAACTATTTGGACAAAAATCAAAGATATCTAAAATTCCAATATCTATACTGAGATTTGCTCGTGAATTAACTAATTTCTTTAAATGGAGCTGGAATATTTCTGAAAGATTAGCTTTTGCAGAAATTTTAACTAGAAGTGATAATTTTAGTACATCAATGGATGAAGTTTATAGTATATTACAAATTTCAAGGCAAGAGATAGGTACATTGGAACTGTATTTTCAAGAATACTTTGATAAAATCATGAAAAAATTGAAAGATATTAATTATCAACAAGCTGTTAAAACGAGTAATATAAGTCAAGTTCAGGAGACGGAATTTTAGATTATATAACAATATTTTTTCAAAAAAAGCTATGAATTTCTATACTTGTACAGCAAAAATAATAAAAGAGCCTAAGTGGTTACGATTGAATAATATCGCTTTATCTAAACTGGTTTTAGTTAAACCAATTAACAGAAAAAATGAATTTTGCCATATCATAGTAGCAATTGCAAAAAAAGAAGTTGCACAATTGATTTTTGATCATTATAAAAAACAAGATACGGTTATTGTTCAAGGCTATGTTTATACTGAAAAAAGCAAAAAGCAATTAAGAAATAAAATTAAAAAATGTGTCGTGATGAAGATACAAAAAATTCATTTAGTATCAACTGGGCCTCAATAAACTTATTTACTTTTTTAAGTAAAGTGTTAAGTTTATCGATTTTTCATATACAATTAAAATATTTATAAATAATTTTTTAAAATCTAATTAATGCAATAAGGATGATGTTTTATGTTTACACTGAAAATATTTGTATATACAACTGTGATCTTTTTTATTTCTTTATTCTTTTTTGGTTTCTTATCGAATGATCCTTCAAGAAACCCTAATAGAAAAGATTTAGAGTAGTAATAAAACAATAATAACAACCTATCTGTTATTATTGTTTATCTAAGGCTGTAATTTTTATATTAGATGCAAAAGAAATAGCCATATATTTGTTTGATTTCTTAAGCAGCGATACGTTTGTTGTAAATGTTTGATTTATAGCATAAATGTATTCTATATATTCTATATTTGCCATTTTATATTCAATTTTTAAGCAATTATTTTTATGTATTGAGTATCTATAGCTATCTAGGTTTTTGTTATGATGTTTTGCAATAAAACCTAAATCATCTTGACTAGTTTGGCTAAAATGATAATAATCTTGTTGTTTCTGATCGTTAGTGTAGAATTCTAAAATGTATGCTAAACAATTTAATCTATTAATATTAGAATCATTTCTCAAAAATTTACTTCTCTTAAAAATATAATTAAATTGGTTGTAGCAAATCTGATTGGTTTTTAAATAATATGTTGTTTTTTGAGATGTCCAACTTCCTTCCATTGCTTTCAAAAAAGTATTTGCTTTAAACTTCATATGTTATTAATATTTATTAATTTTTACTCATTGTACTTTGAATCTGTACGTAATCTTAGAAAATATTCACCTTTATTATCAATAGAGTACTCCAATTTTATGTTAGGTAATTTTTTAATAGGTATATAGAATTTTATACCTGATCCAGTTTGAATATCACATTTAAATGTATTACTTGTAGCTTTTATGTAAGGCTTTTGTTGTTTCTCATTACCTGAATAAGCAATATAATTGCAGAAAACATATACAGATAAATACTTAATTTTTGATATATGATATTCTATGTTGAAGATATAAAAAAAATTAAGAGGAGATTTTTTTTGTTGGTTTTCTTTAAAAAAAATATTATCTACTTGATCAGATGAACGAGATATAATAGGTTCATATATGTTTGAATTAATTGAGAAATGGCATTCTGAAAATATTAGGAAAACATGGTAATAAATATATTGGTAAATTTTAGGCAGGTTAAATACTTTCATATATTGAATTCTTATATTCTGACCTAAGTAGACTAATTTATGCCAGTTATCCTCATGATTGGTTTCAATATATGTAAATAGTTTTGAATATATTTTAATAAACTGACCAGCTTTTGGTCGATTCCAAATAAAAAAGTTATTGTGTTTGATAGATAATTGTAAATATATTAATTGATACTTAATGCATTTTAATAACTTGTTTATGTTAATAAAACTAGTCTGTCTAAATAAATGGGTTTGTATAGATGTATTTAATTGATAGCTTTTTATGCAAAGATTAATTTGAATAAGCTTATTATGTATTAACCAGCTTTTTTGTATCATACTTATACTATTTAGTAAGTTATATTTCATTGAAAACATATAGTTATATAAGTAAGCTAATAAATCTGATTTTTGATTAATACTCAATTTATTTAAGTTTAATAGAATAAAAGGATAACATAAGTGGGTTTTAATTATTTTGTTATTTAAGTTCATCCTTAAATGATTAAATGTTTTATTTTGTTTTTGTATGTATGGATGAGACAAGATTATATTTAGTTGAGGATAATTTTTTAGTATGGCAAGATTGGTAAAAAAACTATTTATTCTGTGATCGCAATAGAAAGATTTATATTTATAGCTCAAAGATTGGTCTATTTGCATTATAGAAGAAAATATATGAGATTTTTTAGTATATTTATTGAAAACTTTAAAGTGGATTAAATATTTACTTAGTAAAGTATATATTTGTTTATAATTAGAATAATTATTTAGAATAGAACTATAATTATAAGAATATGTTGTTTTGTTTTGATATACATCAAACTTAATAATTACTATAAATTTTGTTTTATCCCGTTTTATTGTATAGTTGCAACTTTGAATTAAATGTAAGTTTATTAAATGCTTGATTCCCTTTTCTATCTTGTTTGAATTTAGAATATGACCTGAATATATACCAAGCTCTTGTTTAATTAATGAATGAAGTGTATTTAGTAATTGTGGATCGTATGTACTCTTTGTTCGGCAACTCAATTTAACATCTTTTACAACACCTTCAATAATATTCAAGGCAATATTATTTGTATTAAGCATATCTTGTTCTATTAATTCTATATTGATCCATGCAAATCCTCTAGATTTATACCATAGATAGATCAAATTAAAGCTATCATTGATTAAATGATAGTTTTTAGGCATTCCTATCTGTTTTCTAAACACGTCTTTTAAGAAATATGAAGGTATCTTTAGCTTCTTATAATTCATAATAGTGATTTTTTTCACTATAGGATTAATTTTGATGTTTAGTGTTAAATACTTATTATTTTTAGTATTAGCATTGAATATTTTTATACAAGAAATATACCCAGATGATTTTAGTTTTTTCAGTAAATTATTTAAATGTTGTATATATCGAGTGTTGTTCTGAATATAATAAAAGATATGAACATCGAGCTTAATATGCTTCAGTAAAATTTTTTCTAAGATATTTTTATTACAATCTTGTGACTGAATTTTTTTTATTCTTATTAGGCTATCGTTAGGCACGAAATTTTTTAAATGGTAAGGATTAAATCCTAGAAGTTTACTGTAATTACCAATGTACGCATTTATCATTAATTTATTGAGAATTCTTATAGTATTTTCTACATTAATTTAATTTGTTAAAATTATGTTGATTGCTAGGATAATGTCAATTTGTTTTTCAGTAATAATTATTTATTTTGTATATAAATTAATCAATAATGAAATATTGGAATTTAAAGAAAATTAATCAGTCATCTTTAGAAAAAACGGGCATTGTTCCCAGATCTATAAGTAAACTTTTTGAAAAATTCAAAAAAGAGTTAGATCCCAATGCAGAAGTTGAAGCGTTAGAAGAATTTAAGGTGGCTAGGTATCAAACTGTAGCATCAGTAAAGTATCTTTTATTTTTACTTATAATGCCAGTGATAATTAATCAGTTCTCAAAAAATTTTATTTTTGGTCCATGTGTTAATTACTTATGGAATAAAGATGAACATAGCATATTTTTAAATGAATCTCAAGAAGAAAGAGCTTTTGCTGAACTACAGCGTTTTGAAGAAAAATTGCATTTTGAGATATTAATTGGCAAAATACAAAATACTTCATCAAGTTTTATAAATTCCAAAATGACCGAAAAAGCCTTGGACTTAGCAATAGAGTATACAAATGAAAGTTCTTCTGCCATAAAAAATATTCTAGCGGATTTTTTATCATGTACCATATTTACTTCTGTGTTAATTGTGAGTAAAAGACAGCTCTCTATTTTAAGATCATTTATCAATGATGTTATTTATGGCTTAAGTGACACGGCCAAAGCATTTTTGATTATTCTTTTTACAGATATGTTTGTAGGTTTTCATTCTCCTCATGGATGGGAAGTTATTATTGAAGTTATTTTAAGGCATTTTGGCTTACCTGAAAGTAGAGATTTTATTTTTGTGTTTATTTCTACATTTCCTGTCGTTTTAGATACAATATTTAAATATTGGATCTTTCGTTATTTAAATAGAATTTCTCCATCAGCAGTGGCTACTTATCATAATATGAATGAATAAATATCTCTTGATTTTAATAATATTTCGGTTTATATTAGTCTTTAAGCATCTGTGGCCGAGAGGCCGAAGGCAGCGGACTCATGTGCGATCCGTTTTTTAGGTGTTAGAGGTTCATTATTATTAGTGAATACACTAGCTAACTAAAAACTAAGTTATTATATCTTAGTAAACTATATTTTTTTTGTTGGTTAAAATCCAACTATTCTGAATCATGAATATACTCTATTAGTCAATTCGTATTTATGTATGCCTAAATCATTTATGAATAAAGCAGACTAATTGGAAAGTTGATAAGGCTAGGAAAACAAACCCTTGTACAAAATATTGAAAATCGGATTTAGATACTTACACATAATTACTAAGTCTTTGCCCACTAACTCTATTATTATGAGTTGATATGAGTATGATTCTAGTTCGTGGTGAACAATATATAGAGAGGAGCCTAAGTCAACTAAGAAATAAGAAATATGGAACGGAGTAACTAATAAGTCAGTAAAAACTTTTTCCTGTAATAATATAAAAAGTAAGTTTAGGCAACAATTTATTCCTTATTAGTAAGAAGCAATAAAAAAAGATATTTAATATCATAGACGTATTGCGCCTATTGTGAATAAAATATGTATTAGTTTAGTATTAGAATCGTAATATGAAAGCTTTTCAGCTAGATTGTTCGACCGATTGGAAATATTTACCATGGAATCAAATAAAAGAACGTATATTTATTCTACAAACACAAATATATGAAGCATCGAAATCTTGTAATAATAACTTAGTATATAAAACTCAAAATATTTTAGTAAATTCTAATGAAGCTAAGATATTCGCTATACAAGAGATATTTCAATCCTTGTCTCGCAAATCTCTAAGTTGCAATCAGGATTACTATAAATTAGATGATAAAGACAAGCATTTGATTTTCTATAGTTTGTTTAAACGGCAAAAAATAAATACAAATCTTGTAGTCATAAGAGAAAAAATTAAGCAATATTTAATGTATTTTTGTCTTCAACCAGAATGGGAAGCAAGATTTGAACCAGGATTACAATATAGTATAAATATTTTAGGATCATATTTATTTCAAGAAAAATTATTCCGTTTTTTGAATTACACATTACTGTTTTCAAAAAAAACATCTGGAATATCTTTTCATTATCAAGTAAATAATAAGTATATTAATACTAAATATATAATTCAAAAAATTCAATCTGGAAATTACTTAAGATATTGCTTAGAATTTTGGTTGAATAACAATTATATACAGTTTGATCAAGATTTTATGCGAAGTTCTGAAATTCATTTATTATACCAATTATTACATAGAATTATGCTAAATGGTATAGAGTGGTTTTATTCTATAGTTAATGAGCTTCATTTCAAAGGTCAACAATATAATATATACAAAAATTTATTTATTGGTTGTGAAATCAATATAAATGATTGGATTTTTATAGACCATATTTTCATGAATATTTTGATTTTTATCCTGAAGTTTTTGGGCTTAAATATAAATAACTTTAATACTTGCTGTGATCGATATAAATATAAAAACTATCATTTAGATCTTTCATATGTTTATTCTACAATATTAGATAGAGTAAAAAGTTCAGACTTGATAGCACTATTAATTACAAAAAGAACACATAATATATATATACCTCTATTTGTAAGAGTTAAATCAATATTATATAATAGAGATTTAATAAATAGGTTAAGAGCTAACAAAAATATAAATATATTTAAAGCCACATCAACAGTAAATGAATTAATTTTAGAATTTTATAATTATTATGTTTTTTTTATATCTTTAAAAATCATTAAGTATATATATAAAAATATAGACTTTATCATGTATTCATGGATAAAAAAAAGAAATCATAGTAAAGATTTATCTAAGTTGATTATTCATAAACATAAAAAGTATCTCATGAAAAGTTTACTACATTCTAAGCTTTATATAATAAATCAAATATGTATAGAAAAACTCAATAGGAAGTAGCCGTATGAAGTGAAAGTTTCAAGTACGGTTTTGTAAGAGAGATTTTAAAAGAAATCGACTCAAATAATCCGCCATCCTGGAAAGGACGTCGCTGGTTCGAATCCAGCCAGATGCACTATATGTTTCCAGCTTATTCAAATTAAATATAAGTTCTTGATTTTTCAAGATAAGAATTACATTTTGATCCAATCATAAGATGATATATCTACTTTCTTATTTTTTATTCATACTAAAAATCAAAAATGCTAGCTTGGTTTATATCTGAATGCTAATAACTAATATCATTTCCTTTATCGCTGGATTATAATGTGAAGATACTTAACTTTTTACGTAGAATACCTATGTTATGATTGACTTGATTCTTATTGAATAACCCTTGTCTTCTTTTATATTATAGATATTTTCATACAGTGTACCTTACTATATTCACATAAAAAAACGTTTAATAGATTTGTTGAATGATTTTTTTATATATTCATCAAAGCTTAGATTCAATATTCTTATTATATAAAAGTGGAAAAAGAGAAAAGATTAATTAGAAAATAGTCTTTTTGGCTTATATAACTATAGAATTATGTTAAGCTATCCACTATTAATTGCTTATGAATTTATTTCGTTTGTTGATTATATATTTTTTTTATAAGAATGAAAGCGGGTAGCGGGAATCGAACCCGCATCATTAGCTTGGAAGGCTAAGGTTTTACCACTAAACTATACCCGCTGATACGATAATATTAGCATATTATAACAAATAATATACATATAGATTTATCTAAATTTTAAAGAAGCTTAGTAGTTTGTTTATTTATATTCTATACCTTCTAAAACAACTCCTAAAAATTGAGCTAGTGATGTTGCCTGGTTTTCTATATCAGATAGTAATAAAGGTTGTCCAACACGTGTGATAGGTATTTCACGTTTATCTTTTGTTTTTAAATAGATTTCCCTTTTTGGGTTCAATCCTTCCTGAATGTTGATTTTAATAGATTGAATATCACTAATATTATAGTCAAGTTTCAAAATACGATTTTTTCCAGGAAAACCTAGTCTAAAAATAGTAATATTTCCTTTATCTATATTGAATTCATTATATCCTCCACCAACATTCCATAAAATTGTTAGCCATAAAAAAATACTAACTAAGATAGCTATAGTTCCATAAAAAATCATTATAAGGCCTTGAGGCAGAAATAATAATTCATAAGATTGGGTGAAAGGTAAGAGTTCTATTTTGAAGTAACTTGATAGACCAACTAGAAAAAAGCCTATTCCTCCTAATAAAATGGCTGTAGCCCACCAATAATTACTAAATCTGCGAGATCCTAAAATTCTATCTTTTCTAATATTGTACATAGAGTTAAATAAAGTTTTTCAATTGAAATTAAATTTTTGTATTCAAAATAATTTTTCTATATTTTATTAGATTTTTAGACTAACCTGTAATAATAAATTATTTGTTACCACCTAAGCTAGTAAATCCAGAAAAGACTAAAATTCTTCATCTGGACAACTTGAATTTGTAATACGTACTAATATGGTATTATATTAACTTAATAGCCTGTAGACCAAAATATAAACTCAAAGCTATAACTGTAAATATAATTATGAATAAGAAATAACTCAGCATAACAGACATAAATTACAGTTTCTCCTTTGAATTCTTAATTTATTTACTTTAATAATATAATAACACATCTAAATTTAAGAGATGTTTAATAAGTATAGTCAAAATAATCATATCTTGATATCATAGTGAGTAGATTAGTAAAAAGTAATAGTTTTTTGAAATTCTTCTGGAGAAACAGATCTATGCCTGATTTTATTCAACCTTATAATAATGATCCATTTGTAGGAAATTTATCAACTCCCATCAGTACCTCAAGTATAACTAAAGGTTTGTTAAGTAACTTACCAGCATATAGAAGAGGTTTATCTCCTTTGCTTAGGGGACTAGAGATAGGTATGGCTCATGGATATTTTTTAGTAGGACCATTTGATAAATTAGGACCTCTCAGAAATACAGATGTAGCACTACTTTCTGGATTTTTATCTGCAGTAGGACTAATTATTATTTTGACAACATGTTTATCAATGTATAGTAATGTTTCTTTTGATAAAGATGACTCAAAAGATTTATTGCAAACAAAAGAAGGCTGGGGACAATTTACAGCAGGTTTTTTAGTAGGGGCTGTTGGTGGTGCAGGATTTGCTTATTTACTTTTAGCTAACATACCTATTTTACAGAGTGCTGGCTTGAGTTTATTTTAGTTTTTAATTCGTATAATAATTTACTTTAAGTAGAATAATCTGGTATAGGTACAAAGATTGAATATTAAGCTAGTAAAGGGACTTGAACCCATAGCCTGCTGATTACAAATCAGCTGCTCTACCAATTGAGCTATACTAGCGTTTATTCTAAGTAAAAATTATATAACTGGATATCGAGTTAAGAATATCATCATAGAATTCTTAACTTGATATCCATACTAATATACTAAATTAAACTAAATTCGATTTATTCATTTCCTTCATTTTCATAGTCTTCTACATGTGTAGAATTATAATCTATATAGTAGTTTATAGTTTGGTCAAGACAAATTGAAGACCATCCTATAGGTGTTTCTGTAGATAATTCATAAATATTAGATGAATCGTTTGTATCAAATACGTATTCTAAAGATTCCATTATATATTCCCCCAAAACTCTCTTTGTAATTGTGGCTTAAAATGTATATACAAGATAGTAACATAGTTTTATAAGATTGTCACTACTTAAAGTGAGTAAAGTCACAAGTTTTAAATCCTCAATTTATGTAAAGATTTGATAGCTTTTGTCGATATTCTCAATTTGATCCACCTTTTTTGGGTATAAGACCAAATTTTTTTATTCTGTAGATTTACTTCTTGTATTTTCTTTGTTTTTACATGTGAATGCGATACACTACAACCATTATTGGATTTTTTTTTTGTTATTTGACAAATTTTAGTCATGTTTCAATCTATTAAATTTTTATTGTTTTATATTTTTAAAATATATTATTTTCGATCTTTAGTAGTCTTACCTAAATATTTTTGTAAAACACTTGCCATCGTTGACTTTGGAACAGCTCCTATAATCATGTCTACTTTTTCACCATTAACAAAAAGCATCACTGTTGGTATGCTACGTATGCCATATTCTGTTGCAGTGCTAGGATTTTTATCAGTATTCATTTCAACTACTTTCAAAGAATTCTTATATTCATCCGCTATTTCAGCAACTATGGGCATAATCATTCTGCATGGTCCGCACCAAGGTGCCCAAAAGTCAACTAATACTGGACAACTTGATTTGATTACTTCTTCATGAAAAGTAGAATCTTCTACTCGTGATAAAGCCAATATGTCTTCTCCATATTTTTTCCCTTGCTGGCAAAATATTAGCATAAAATATTAATATTTTCTATGATTTCTTATACTTTAATATTATTTAAATGATTTAAATAATCTTGGTATTAAAAAAAATTATCACTACTATAAATAAGTTTAGGATTGTTTGATCCATATATAATGGTAGATTTATATGTAAGGTTACAATAAGTGCAATAAAACACTTATTAGGCAGCTTGTATAGAACTAAGTTACAGTACTTATATAATATTGTTAATTTATTCAAGAAAGCAGCAAAACCAAAACCTAATGATACTGCCTTAAATTCAAGGAGGAATAG